TTAAGGAAAATTCGTAGGAAAATATTGAAATAAAATGAAGAGTTTGATCCTTGCTCAGGATGAACGCTGGCGGTATGCTTAACACATGCAAGTCTAACGATTGATTATAGTGACGGACGGGTGAGTAACGCGTAAGAATCTACATTTAGGAGAGGGATAACAATTGGAAACGTTTGCTAATACCTCGTAATGCTATTAAGCTAAAGAAAATTTTCGCCTAGATATGAGCTTGCGTCTGATTAGCTAGTTGGTTAGGTAATGGCTGACCAAGGCAACGATCAGTAGCTGGTTTGAGAGGATGATCAGCCACACTGGGACTGAGACACGGAACAGACTCCTACGGGAGGCAGCAGTGAGGAATTTTCTGCAATGGGTGAAAGCCTGACAGAGCAATACCGCGTGGAGGATGAAGGGTTTTGGCCTGTAATCTCCTTTTCTCATTGAAGAAAATTTGACGGTATTTGAGGAATAAGCATCGGCTAATTTCGTGCCAGCAGCCGCGGTAATACGAGAGATGCGAGCGTTATCCGGAATTATTGGGCGTAAAGCGTCTGTAGGTGGTCGAGTGTGTTTAATGTTAAAGATTAAAGCTTAACTTTAAAAAGGCATTAAAAACTACTGGACTTGAGTATGATAGAGGTAAAGGGAATTCCCAGTGTAGCGGTGAAATGCGTAGATATTGGGAAGAACACCAATGGCGAAAGCACTTTACTAGGTTAATACTGACACTGAGAGACGAGAGCTAAGGGAGCAAACAGGATTAGATACCCTGGTAGTCTTAGCCGTAAACGATGGATACTAAGTGGTGTGTAAAAGCGCTGCTGTAGTTAACACGTTAAGTATCCCGCCTGGGGAGTACGCTTGCAAAAGTGAAACTCAAAGGAATTGACGGGGGCCCGCACAAGCGGTGGAGCATGTGGTTTAATTCGATGCAACACGAAGAACCTTACCAGGGTTTGACATGCTAGGAAGTTTTTTGAAAGAAAGATGTGCCTTCGGGAACCTAGACACAGGTGGTGCATGGCTGTCGTCAGCTCGTGTCGTGAGATGTTGGGTTAAGTCCCGCAACGAGCGCAACCCTCGTTTTTAGTTATGTGATATCTAAAAAGACTGCCGGTGATAAATCGGAGGAAGGCGAGGATGAGGTCAAGTCATCATGCCCCTTATATCCTGGGCTACACACGTGCTACAATGGTTTAGACAATGAGTTGCAACTCTGTGAAGACAAGCTAATCTCTTAAACTAAGCCTCAGTTCGGATTGTAGGCTGAAACTCGCCTACATGAAGTCGGAATCGCTAGTAATCGCCGGTCAGCTATACGGCGGTGAATCCGTTCTCGGGCCTTGTACACACCGCCCGTCACACCATGGAAGCCGGCCTTGCCTGAAGATGTTATTTTAACGAAAGAGAAAAACATTTAAAGCCGGGTTGGTAACTGGGGTGAAGTCGTAACAAGGTAGCCGTACTGGAAGGTGCGGCTGGAACAACTCCATGTAGTTACAACTACATTTTATAAATTTTAAATGGAAAACTTTTAACGCTTATATTGTCCTGGTCTTTGTTTTTTAAAGTTTTTAAGTTTGGGGATATAGCTCAGTTGGTAGAGCGCTGCCTTTGCAAGGCAGATGTCAGCGGTTCGAATCCGCTTATCTCCAGGCTGTTGAGATTACTAGTATTCTCAATAATATTTTTGATGTATTATAAAATATTGAAATAAAATGAAGAGTTTGATCCTTGCTCAGGATGAACGCTGGCGGTATGCTTAACACATGCAAGTCTAACGATTGATTATAGTGACGGACGGGTGAGTAACGCGTAAGAATCTACATTTAGGAGAGGGATAACAATTGGAAACGTTTGCTAATACCTCGTAATGCTATTAAGCTAAAGAAAATTTTCGCCTAGATATGAGCTTGCGTCTGATTAGCTAGTTGGTTAGGTAATGGCTGACCAAGGCAACGATCAGTAGCTGGTTTGAGAGGATGATCAGCCACACTGGGACTGAGACACGGAACAGACTCCTACGGGAGGCAGCAGTGAGGAATTTTCTGCAATGGGTGAAAGCCTGACAGAGCAATACCGCGTGGAGGATGAAGGGTTTTGGCCTGTAATCTCCTTTTCTCATTGAAGAAAATTTGACGGTATTTGAGGAATAAGCATCGGCTAATTTCGTGCCAGCAGCCGCGGTAATACGAGAGATGCGAGCGTTATCCGGAATTATTGGGCGTAAAGCGTCTGTAGGTGGTCGAGTGTGTTTAATGTTAAAGATTAAAGCTTAACTTTAAAAAGGCATTAAAAACTACTGGACTTGAGTATGATAGAGGTAAAGGGAATTCCCAGTGTAGCGGTGAAATGCGTAGATATTGGGAAGAACACCAATGGCGAAAGCACTTTACTAGGTTAATACTGACACTGAGAGACGAGAGCTAAGGGAGCAAACAGGATTAGATACCCTGGTAGTCTTAGCCGTAAACGATGGATACTAAGTGGTGTGTAAAAGCGCTGCTGTAGTTAACACGTTAAGTATCCCGCCTGGGGAGTACGCTTGCAAAAGTGAAACTCAAAGGAATTGACGGGGGCCCGCACAAGCGGTGGAGCATGTGGTTTAATTCGATGCAACACGAAGAACCTTACCAGGGTTTGACATGCTAGGAAGTTTTTTGAAAGAAAGATGTGCCTTCGGGAACCTAGACACAGGTGGTGCATGGCTGTCGTCAGCTCGTGTCGTGAGATGTTGGGTTAAGTCCCGCAACGAGCGCAACCCTCGTTTTTAGTTATGTGATATCTAAAAAGACTGCCGGTGATAAATCGGAGGAAGGCGAGGATGAGGTCAAGTCATCATGCCCCTTATATCCTGGGCTACACACGTGCTACAATGGTTTAGACAATGAGTTGCAACTCTGTGAAGACAAGCTAATCTCTTAAACTAAGCCTCAGTTCGGATTGTAGGCTGAAACTCGCCTACATGAAGTCGGAATCGCTAGTAATCGCCGGTCAGCTATACGGCGGTGAATCCGTTCTCGGGCCTTGTACACACCGCCCGTCACACCATGGAAGCCGGCCTTGCCTGAAGATGTTATTTTAACGAAAGAGAAAAACATTTAAAGCCGGGTTGGTAACTGGGGTGAAGTCGTAACAAGGTAGCCGTACTGGAAGGTGCGGCTGGAACAACTCCATGTAGTTACAACTACATTTTATAAATTTTAAATGGAAAACTTTTAACGCTTATATTGTCCTGGTCTTTGTTTTTAAAGTTTTTAAGTTTGGGGATATAGCTCAGTTGGTAGAGCGCTGCCTTTGCAAGGCAGATGTCAGCGGTTCGAATCCGCTTATCTCCAGGCTGTTGAGAGTACTAGTATTCTCAATATAGTTACAACTACATTTTATAAATTTTAATTGGGGGAGGGGTAATGCTTAGTGTTCCTTTAAACTCTACGGTTAATGCTTACTAAATTAGAAAAAATAATGTTTAGAGGAGCTTTGGTTAAAGTCCGGTTTAATCGTTTTTTAACTTGTGCCTTTTGCTTTAGCTTGTCCCTATGTGACTTATTTCCTAGGAAATAAGTCACATAGGGATGTGGAATATTAAGAATAATAAAATAGGATTTAAACAAAAGATGGCTTATGTGGGATACCTTGGCACTTAGAGACGAAGAAGGGCGGAGTTACTACCGAAATGCTTTGGGGAATGAGAAACACGTTTAGATCCAAAGATTCCCGAATAGGTAAACCTATAAAGCTTTAATTAAATAAATAGATTGATAGTAGTAAACTTGGTGAACTGAAACATCTTAGTAACCAAAGGAAAAGAAAGCAACAGCGATTTTCTTATTAGCGGCGAGCTAACTGAAAATAGCCTAAACCTTATAGGGGTAGAGGGAATATTAAAAAACGAACAAATTTAAATTTTGAAAATGCTGAACACATTACTATAAAAGGTTGAAAGTCCTGTAAAAAGATAAATTTGTTAAAAAAATATTTCCCGAGTAGCATAGAGCACGTGAAATTCTGTGTGAATCAGCGAGGACCACCTCGTAAGGCTAAATACTACTAAGTGACCGATAGTGAACTAGTACCGTGAGGGAAAGGTGAAAAGAACCTTGAAAAAGGAGTGAAATAGATTATGAAAGCATAAGCTTACAAGCAGTGGGAGGTTTATTTAAAGATTGACCGCGTGCCTGTTGAAGAATGTGCCGGCGACTTATAAGTAGTGGCTTGGTTAAGGTTTTTGTTCTGGAGCCATAGAGAAATCGAGTTTGAATAAAGCATTTGTCACTATTTATAGACCCGAACCCGTATGATCTAACTATGACCAGGATGAAGCTTGAGTAATACTAAGTGGAAGACCGAACCCACCAATGTTGAAAAATTGGGGGATGAGTTGTAGTTAGGGGAGAAATTCCAATCGAATACGGAGCTAGCTGGATCTCTTCGAAATGCGTTGAGGCGCAGCGGTTAATTATGCTAAACTCAGGGGTAAAGCACTGTTTCGATACGGGCGATGAAAATTGTACCAAATTGATGCAAACTCTGAATACTGAGTCATGTTTCAATTAACCAGTAAGGCAGTGGGGGATAAGCTTCATTGCCAAGAGGGAAACAGCCCAGATCACCATTTAAGGCCCCTAAATAATTGCTAAGTGAAAAAGGATGTAATCATACATAGACAACCAGGAGGTTTGCTTAGAAGCAGCAATCCTTTAAAAAGTGCGTAATAGCTTACTGGTCAAGTGTTTTTGCGCCGAAAATGAACGGGACTAAGCAATTTGCCGAAGATGTGAGATTCTTTATAAGAATCGGTAGAAGAGCGTTCTGTATTAGTTAGAAGCAATAGTGAAAACAGTTGTGGACTAATCAGAAGTGAGAATGTCGGCTTAAGTAACGAAAATGTTGGTGAGAATCCAATACCCCGAAAACCTAAGGGTTCCTTCGCAAGGTTCGTCCGCGAAGGGTTAGTCAGGTCCTAAAACGAGGTTTAAAAACGTAGTTGATGGCAAACAGGTTAATATTCCTGTACTACTTTTTGTTAGATTTAGAGTGACGAAGCTGGCTAAATCAGCCAAAGACTGGTTGTTTTGGTTTAATCTTTTAAGGTGTAGAGAAATATTATAATAAAAAATATTTTGAGCTGAGAAGAGAGTACGAGAGATATTACGGTATTACAAGTGATTGATGTCATACTTCCAAGAAAAACTCTTAAAATTACTGGAAAAAGTACCTGTACCACAAACTGACACAGGTAGGTAGGTAGAAAATACTAAGGGGCGCGAGATAACTCTTTCTAAGGAACTCGGCAAAATAATTCTGTAACTTCGGAAGAAAGAATGCCTCTCGTTACAACAGTGATTGAGAGGTCGCAGTAATAAGACCCAGGCGACTGTTTACCAAAAACACAGGTCTCCGCTAAGTTGAAAAACGATGTATGGGGGCTGACGCCTGCCCAGTGCCGGAAGGTTAAAGAAGTTGGTTAGTGTTTGCGAAGCTGATGACTGAAGCCCTGGTGAACGGCGGCCGTAACTATAACGGTCCTAAGGTAGCGAAATTCCTTGTCAGGTAAGTTCTGACCCGCACGAAAGGCGTAACGATCTGGGTACTGTCTCAGAAAGAGACTCGGTGAAATAGAACTGACTGTGAAGATGCGGTCATCTCGCACTTGGACAGAAAGACCCTATGAAGCTTTACTGTAATTTGATATTGTTTTTGGATTTTCCTTGCGCAGCATAGGTGGGAGGCGATGAACCTCTTTTTTGGAAGTAGGTGAGCCGTAATATGAGATACCACTCTGGGAAGATTAGAAGTCTAATAGTATACTATAATCTAGATACTTGACAGTTTCAGATGGGCAGTTTTACTGGGGCGGTAGCCTCCTAAAAAGTAACGGAGGCGTACAAAGGTTTTCTCATTCTAGACGGAAATTAGTTGTCGAGTGTAAAGGCATAAGAAAGCTTGACTGTGAGACTTACAAGTCGAGCAGAGACGAAAGTCGGTCTTAGTGATCCGACGGTTCTGAGTGGAAAGGCCGTCGCTCAACGGATAAAAGTTACTCTAGGGATAACAGGCTGATCTCCCCCAAGAGTCCACATCGACGGGGAGGTTTGGCACCTCGATGTCGGCTCATCGCATCCTGGAGCGGTAGTACGTTCCAAGGGTTGGGCTGTTCGCCCATTAAAGCGGTACGTGAGCTGGGTTCAGAACGTCGAGAGACAGTTCGGTCCATATCCGGTGTGAGTGTTGGAGTATTGAAAAGATCTTTCCTTAGTACGAGAGGACCGGGAAGGGCACACCTCTGATCTGCCAGTTTTTGTGCCAACAGAATACGCTGGGTAGTCACGTGTGGAGGAGATAACTGCTGAAAGCATATAAGTAGGAAGCCCACTTTAAAATGAGTACTCTCTTAAGGTCACAATTAGACTAATTGTTTGATAGGTATCAGGTGTACAATCAGTAATGATTTTAGCTGAGATATACTAATAGACCGTGCGTTTAAACCTATTTAATTATTCTTAGTATTTCGAACAAAATTTTATTTTGTTTGTCTGTTAGCAAAACTAACAGAATATAGGTCATTAAATCTTGTTGTTGCCACCTAACACCATCTCGAACTTAGTAGTGAAATACAAGAGTAAGTATTAATAGTTGCAGGGTCACTTGCAATCAATGATACTTTTGGCCGTCAAATGCTCCTAGTATTTGTTAAATGTTATCGTTAACAAATATTGTTATTGTTTTAAAATGATAACGGGTTGGTGTATAACCAACTTAGGGTGGTGCGGTGATTAGGGTATGTCGATTTAGAACGATTGGTTTATTGAGTTTTATAAAAATCAATAAGTTCGATACCATAACCGGAAGTTCTTGCAGAAACAAAACCATAACGAATTGCAAGAAACATATTTTTGATGTATTATAAAATATTGAAATAAAATGAAGAGTTTGATCCTTGCTCAGGATGAACGCTGGCGGTATGCTTAACACATGCAAGTCTAACGATTGATTATAGTGACGGACGGGTGAGTAACGCGTAAGAATCTACATTTAGGAGAGGGATAACAATTGGAAACGTTTGCTAATACCTCGTAATGCTATTAAGCTAAAGAAAATTTTCGCCTAGATATGAGCTTGCGTCTGATTAGCTAGTTGGTTAGGTAATGGCTGACCAAGGCAACGATCAGTAGCTGGTTTGAGAGGATGATCAGCCACACTGGGACTGAGACACGGAACAGACTCCTACGGGAGGCAGCAGTGAGGAATTTTCTGCAATGGGTGAAAGCCTGACAGAGCAATACCGCGTGGAGGATGAAGGGTTTTGGCCTGTAATCTCCTTTTCTCATTGAAGAAAATTTGACGGTATTTGAGGAATAAGCATCGGCTAATTTCGTGCCAGCAGCCGCGGTAATACGAGAGATGCGAGCGTTATCCGGAATTATTGGGCGTAAAGCGTCTGTAGGTGGTCGAGTGTGTTTAATGTTAAAGATTAAAGCTTAACTTTAAAAAGGCATTAAAAACTACTGGACTTGAGTATGATAGAGGTAAAGGGAATTCCCAGTGTAGCGGTGAAATGCGTAGATATTGGGAAGAACACCAATGGCGAAAGCACTTTACTAGGTTAATACTGACACTGAGAGACGAGAGCTAAGGGAGCAAACAGGATTAGATACCCTGGTAGTCTTAGCCGTAAACGATGGATACTAAGTGGTGTGTAAAAGCGCTGCTGTAGTTAACACGTTAAGTATCCCGCCTGGGGAGTACGCTTGCAAAAGTGAAACTCAAAGGAATTGACGGGGGCCCGCACAAGCGGTGGAGCATGTGGTTTAATTCGATGCAACACGAAGAACCTTACCAGGGTTTGACATGCTAGGAAGTTTTTTGAAAGAAAGATGTGCCTTCGGGAACCTAGACACAGGTGGTGCATGGCTGTCGTCAGCTCGTGTCGTGAGATGTTGGGTTAAGTCCCGCAACGAGCGCAACCCTCGTTTTTAGTTATGTGATATCTAAAAAGACTGCCGGTGATAAATCGGAGGAAGGCGAGGATGAGGTCAAGTCATCATGCCCCTTATATCCTGGGCTACACACGTGCTACAATGGTTTAGACAATGAGTTGCAACTCTGTGAAGACAAGCTAATCTCTTAAACTAAGCCTCAGTTCGGATTGTAGGCTGAAACTCGCCTACATGAAGTCGGAATCGCTAGTAATCGCCGGTCAGCTATACGGCGGTGAATCCGTTCTCGGGCCTTGTACACACCGCCCGTCACACCATGGAAGCCGGCCTTGCCTGAAGATGTTATTTTAACGAAAGAGAAAAACATTTAAAGCCGGGTTGGTAACTGGGGTGAAGTCGTAACAAGGTAGCCGTACTGGAAGGTGCGGCTGGAACAACTCCATGTAGTTACAACTACATTTTATAAATTTTAATTGGGGGAGGGGTAATGCTTAGTGTTCCTTTAAACTCTACGGTTAATGCTTACTAAATTAGAAAAAATAATGTTTAGAGGAGCTTTGGTTAAAGTCCGGTTTAATCGTTTTTTAACTTGTGCCTTTTGCTTTAGCTTGTCCCTATGTGACTTATTTCCTAGGAAATAAGTCACATAGGGATGTGGAATATTAAGAATAATAAAATAGGATTTAAACAAAAGATGGCTTATGTGGGATACCTTGGCACTTAGAGACGAAGAAGGGCGGAGTTACTACCGAAATGCTTTGGGGAATGAGAAACACGTTTAGATCCAAAGATTCCCGAATAGGTAAACCTATAAAGCTTTAATTAAATAAATAGATTGATAGTAGTAAACTTGGTGAACTGAAACATCTTAGTAACCAAAGGAAAAGAAAGCAACAGCGATTTTCTTATTAGCGGCGAGCTAACTGAAAATAGCCTAAACCTTATAGGGGTAGAGGGAATATTAAAAAACGAACAAATTTAAATTTTGAAAATGCTGAACACATTACTATAAAAGGTTGAAAGTCCTGTAAAAAGATAAATTTGTTAAAAAAATATTTCCCGAGTAGCATAGAGCACGTGAAATTCTGTGTGAATCAGCGAGGACCACCTCGTAAGGCTAAATACTACTAAGTGACCGATAGTGAACTAGTACCGTGAGGGAAAGGTGAAAAGAACCTTGAAAAAGGAGTGAAATAGATTATGAAAGCATAAGCTTACAAGCAGTGGGAGGTTTATTTAAAGATTGACCGCGTGCCTGTTGAAGAATGTGCCGGCGACTTATAAGTAGTGGCTTGGTTAAGGTTTTTGTTCTGGAGCCATAGAGAAATCGAGTTTGAATAAAGCATTTGTCACTATTTATAGACCCGAACCCGTATGATCTAACTATGACCAGGATGAAGCTTGAGTAATACTAAGTGGAAGACCGAACCCACCAATGTTGAAAAATTGGGGGATGAGTTGTAGTTAGGGGAGAAATTCCAATCGAATACGGAGCTAGCTGGATCTCTTCGAAATGCGTTGAGGCGCAGCGGTTAATTATGCTAAACTCAGGGGTAAAGCACTGTTTCGATACGGGCGATGAAAATTGTACCAAATTGATGCAAACTCTGAATACTGAGTCATGTTTCAATTAACCAGTAAGGCAGTGGGGGATAAGCTTCATTGCCAAGAGGGAAACAGCCCAGATCACCATTTAAGGCCCCTAAATAATTGCTAAGTGAAAAAGGATGTAATCATACATAGACAACCAGGAGGTTTGCTTAGAAGCAGCAATCCTTTAAAAAGTGCGTAATAGCTTACTGGTCAAGTGTTTTTGCGCCGAAAATGAACGGGACTAAGCAATTTGCCGAAGATGTGAGATTCTTTATAAGAATCGGTAGAAGAGCGTTCTGTATTAGTTAGAAGCAATAGTGAAAACAGTTGTGGACTAATCAGAAGTGAGAATGTCGGCTTAAGTAACGAAAATGTTGGTGAGAATCCAATACCCCGAAAACCTAAGGGTTCCTTCGCAAGGTTCGTCCGCGAAGGGTTAGTCAGGTCCTAAAACGAGGTTTAAAAACGTAGTTGATGGCAAACAGGTTAATATTCCTGTACTACTTTTTGTTAGATTTAGAGTGACGAAGCTGGCTAAATCAGCCAAAGACTGGTTGTTTTGGTTTAATCTTTTAAGGTGTAGAGAAATATTATAATAAAAAATATTTTGAGCTGAGAAGAGAGTACGAGAGATATTACGGTATTACAAGTGATTGATGTCATACTTCCAAGAAAAACTCTTAAAATTACTGGAAAAAGTACCTGTACCACAAACTGACACAGGTAGGTAGGTAGAAAATACTAAGGGGCGCGAGATAACTCTTTCTAAGGAACTCGGCAAAATAATTCTGTAACTTCGGAAGAAAGAATGCCTCTCGTTACAACAGTGATTGAGAGGTCGCAGTAATAAGACCCAGGCGACTGTTTACCAAAAACACAGGTCTCCGCTAAGTTGAAAAACGATGTATGGGGGCTGACGCCTGCCCAGTGCCGGAAGGTTAAAGAAGTTGGTTAGTGTTTGCGAAGCTGATGACTGAAGCCCTGGTGAACGGCGGCCGTAACTATAACGGTCCTAAGGTAGCGAAATTCCTTGTCAGGTAAGTTCTGACCCGCACGAAAGGCGTAACGATCTGGGTACTGTCTCAGAAAGAGACTCGGTGAAATAGAACTGACTGTGAAGATGCGGTCATCTCGCACTTGGACAGAAAGACCCTATGAAGCTTTACTGTAATTTGATATTGTTTTTGGATTTTCCTTGCGCAGCATAGGTGGGAGGCGATGAACCTCTTTTTTGGAAGTAGGTGAGCCGTAATATGAGATACCACTCTGGGAAGATTAGAAGTCTAATAGTATACTATAATCTAGATACTTGACAGTTTCAGATGGGCAGTTTTACTGGGGCGGTAGCCTCCTAAAAAGTAACGGAGGCGTACAAAGGTTTTCTCATTCTAGACGGAAATTAGTTGTCGAGTGTAAAGGCATAAGAAAGCTTGACTGTGAGACTTACAAGTCGAGCAGAGACGAAAGTCGGTCTTAGTGATCCGACGGTTCTGAGTGGAAAGGCCGTCGCTCAACGGATAAAAGTTACTCTAGGGATAACAGGCTGATCTCCCCCAAGAGTCCACATCGACGGGGAGGTTTGGCACCTCGATGTCGGCTCATCGCATCCTGGAGCGGTAGTACGTTCCAAGGGTTGGGCTGTTCGCCCATTAAAGCGGTACGTGAGCTGGGTTCAGAACGTCGAGAGACAGTTCGGTCCATATCCGGTGTGAGTGTTGGAGTATTGAAAAGATCTTTCCTTAGTACGAGAGGACCGGGAAGGGCACACCTCTGATCTGCCAGTTTTTGTGCCAACAGAATACGCTGGGTAGTCACGTGTGGAGGAGATAACTGCTGAAAGCATATAAGTAGGAAGCCCACTTTAAAATGAGTACTCTCTTAAGGTCACAATTAGACTAATTGTTTGATAGGTATCAGGTGTACAATCAGTAATGATTTTAGCTGAGATATACTAATAGACCGTGCGTTTAAACCTATTTAATTATTCTTAGTATTTCGAACAAAAATTTTATTTTGTTTGTCTGTTAGCAAAACTAACATAATATAGGTCATTAAATCTTGTTGTTGCCACCTAAAACCATCTCGAACTTAGTAGTGAAATACAAGAGTAAGTATTAATAGTTGCAGGGTCACTTGCAATCAATGATACTTTTGGCCGTCAAATGATCCTAGTATTTCTTAAATGTTATCCATTAACAAATATTGTTACCTTATCAAAATTTTCAAAATTTTGAATAAGGTAACAGGTTGAATTGGAATCAATTTAGGAATGCTTGCTTAGTTCCAAGGTAGAACATTTTGTTTTAGAACGATGGGTTTATTGATTTTTATACAAATTCATAATGATAAAAAATAAATTATTAATTCTGATTATACTTAAAATAAATTATTAATTCTGATTATACTTATCTTAACAGGAGATGGTCAAGATGGTAGAACATCTTTTCTAACGACCCGTTTTAAGGCAATTCATCGGTTCGACTCCTCCCACCCTAGTATTTTGATAAATTTTATTTGTTAAGTATTGTTATTGTTTTAAAAATCTAAAAAACTTTTAAAATGATAACGGGTTGGTGTATAACCAACTTAGGGTGGTGCGATGGTGGGAGTACGTTGATTTAGAACGATTGGTTTATTTATTTTTATAAAACAAAATCAATCTAAGATAAACTGAAGAGTTTGATCGTTGCTAAGGATGAACTCTTGAGGTATGCTTAACACGAAGACAATGATCATTGTCTTTGATTGTTTAAGTTTTTAAGTTTGTGGGTATAGCTCGCGGGTTCGCTATGCGAGTCTGTTTATCTACAGGCTGTTGAGAGAATAATAATACTTTCAATAATATTTTTGATGCATTATAAAATATTGAAATAAAATAAAATGAAGAGTTTGATCCCGGCTCAGGATAACCGCTGGAGGTACCTTAATTATTAATTTATAACTTTTATGACAACATATAATAAAACTATTAAATGTTATCCTGAATTACTTTATGGGGTCAGCGTTTTTATATTAAAAGAGTGAAGTCTGGCGATAGGGAAATCTTTTTTGAAGTTTGTTTATTAGAATTTACATACTCTAGAAAATTATTTTTTCCTTCGGCAGAACTTAAAAACTCTGGGAAATTGTACACCCCGTTGGTTTACGGGGTTTATTCCACAAGTAGTCTTGGTCGTAAAAAAATCTTTTTACTGGTTTTTTTTTTACCCAGAACTTTTACTTGTACTGGATGAAAAAACCACATAAGAACTCTTTCTTATGTCATAGCGTTTTTATGCGGCATTGGCTTGGGGTGTATTCACCTTCTTGCTTCTAAATGCTATTAATAGTTTGTTAATCTCCAAACCTTATTTTCAAGAGGTTTTTCCTGAGGTTAAAAACTCTCATATTCCTAAAATTTTCGACCCATTGTTTTGGGCGAAAAGGATTACTCTTCCCACATCCATATCTTTAATGTTTATTGGTATGCTGATGGCGTTTCAAATTTCTTTACATCTAGAAATTTGTAAGAAGAAAATTGGAAAACTTCCCCTTCCTCAAGTTCCAAAACTAGATGAGTTAGATGATGGCACTTGGTGGTTGTTGGGTCGTACCGTAAGAGCCGGGCGCAAACACAAGTTTAATTGAGGGTGTCGAAAAGTGTATTGAAGGTATGATCTTAAGCTTTAAGCACGTAGGAGGCGCTTTATTAGGGAGAGGGGAACCTATCTATGATGATCCACGAAAGAAACTTTATGCGCTGCGAAAAGAAAAAATATATTATCGTTTTCTTGATCGCGTATACAAGCTCTTTAGGATAGACAAAGATTGGTTTGTTGTCTGCAAAAAAGAGGGGGGAATTTGTTCTTGGAAGTACGTAGTTGTTAAAGGTAATAGGTATAGTTTAACTTATCATAAGAGTAATTATAACTAATGAAGTAATAACCCCTAACTTACGGTAAAGGAGTTTTTAACAACTACGGGACTAAGACATGGAACAGAATCCTACCGTAGGCAGAAGTAAAGAATTTTTTGCAATGGGTAAAATCCTGACAGAGCAATACCGCGTGGAGCGTTATACATAATCTTTCGTCTTAAAACCTTTTTATTTGATCAAGTAGTTCAATATTAAAGCTGAAGTATAAAATAACTTCTGCAATTAACACTTTAAGGATCTTTTCTGTTGAAGTACGCTTGCAAAAGTACAATTGAAAGTTAAAAAATAAGGATCCACTTCCACCCATTATGTCTTGTGGCAACTGTGGCATTGGTGAAGTCGTAAAAAATTTTATATTTTTTTAGATAAGTTACTTAAACGAAGAAAAGCTTGGTAATGTGCTTGTACTGACACCATTTATTCTTGGAAATATTTGGTTGTTCGGTCTCCTAAAAATATCGGTAACTAAGGTGAAGTCGTACCAATTAAAAGTTAAAAAATAAGGATCCACTTCCACCCATTATGTTTTGTGGCAACTGTGGCATTGGTGAAGTCGTAAAAAGTTTTATATTTTTTAGATAAGTTACTTAAACGAAGAAAAGCTTGGTAATGTGCTTGTACTGACACCATTTATTCTTGGAAATATTTGGTTGTTCGGTCTCCTAAAAATATCGGTAACTAAGGTGAAGTCGTACCAATTAAAAGTTAAAAAATAAGGATCCACTTCCACCCATTATGTTTTGTGGCAACTGTGGCATTGGTGAAGTCGTACCAATTGAAAGTTAAAAAATAAGGATCCACTTCCACCCATTATGTTTTGTGGCAACTGTGGCATTGATGAAGTCGTAAAAAGTTTTATATTTTTTTAGATAAGTTACTTAAACGAAGAAAAGCTTGGTAATGGGCTTGTCCTGACACCATTTGTTCTTGGAAATATTTGGTTGTTCGGTCTCCTAAAAATATCGGTAACTAAGGTGAAGTCGTACCAATTAAAAGTTAAGGCCTGTAATCTCCTTTTTTCATTGAAAAAATTTTGACGGTATTTGAGGAATAAGCATCGGCTAATTTTTTACCAGCCGCCGTGGTAATTCCAGAGAGGGGCGTTATCCATAATCTTTGGTCTTAAAACGTTTTTATTAGATCAAGTAGTACAAGATTAAAGCTGAAGTATAAAAAACATTAAAAAGTACTTTGTTTGAGTATAATATTGCCAAAAGAAATTTCAAGTTTAGCGGTGAGATATGTAGATATTGAGAAGAGCACCAATGGCGAAAGCACTTTACTAGGTTAATCCTGACACTGAGAACCGAGATCTAAGGGATTAAACAGGATTAGATACCGAGGTAGTATTAGCCGTAAACGATGGATATTAAGTTGTGTGTAAAAGCGCTGCTGTAGTTAACACTTTAGGTATCCAGCCTGTGAAGTTACACTTGCAAAAGTGAAACTCCAAGGAATTGATGAGGCCCCGCACAAGCGGTGGATCTTGTGGTTTAATTCTATGCAACACCAAGAACTTTACCAGGGTTTGAAATTTTAGGAAGTTTTTTGGAAGAAAGATTTGCCTTCAGGAACCTAGACACAGGTGTTGCATAGCTGTCGTCAGCTCGTGTCGTGAGATGTTGGTTTAAGTCCTGCAACGAGTGCAAACCTCGTTTTAGTTATTTTATATCTAAAAAAGACTGCCGGTGATAAATCGAACGAACGCGAGGGAAACATTTAAAACTTTAATTAAATAGATTGATATTAATAAAGGGAAGCATTTTAGAAAGCAAAGCGAATGAAAGTAATAGCGATTTTCTTATTAGCGGCGAGCTAACTGAAATCGGCTTAAACTTTATAGGTTTAGATGTAATATTAAAAAATGAACAAATTTAAATTTTGAAATTTTTTAATACATTACTATAAAAGGTTAAAAGTACTGTAAAAGGATAAATTTGTTAAAAAATATTTCTAAAGCACCTTAAATTCTATGTGAATCAGTTAGGACCAATTCGTAAAGCGAAATGATATTAATTGAAAAAAACCTTAAAAAGGAGTGAAATAAATTACAAAAGCAATCAGAGTGGTAGATTTCTTTAAAGATTGCCCACGCTGTCTATTGAAGAATGTATCCGCGACTTATAAGTATTGGCTTGGTTAATTTTTTCTGGATCCCCTTTGGAGAAATAAAGTTTTAATAAAGCATTTGTCATTATTTATAGACTTGAACTCGTAAAATCTAACTATTACTAGTATAATGATTTAATAATGATAAGTGGAAGACCAAACCTACGAGCGTTAAAAAATTGGGATGAGTTGTGATTACGGGAAAAATTTCAATCGAAATACGTAGCTATCTGGATCTTTTCAAAATTCGTTGAGGCGTATCGGTCAATTATGCTAAACTGATAGGTAAAGAACTGTTTCGATACGGGCGATTATTTGTTATAAGAAGTTCATAACTATCAATTGGTAATTAAAATTTAGAATTATTCAGTTTCCTTAAAAACTGAATAATTTTTTCTAAACTAAAAGTTTAGAATTTATTTAAAAAATACAGGTATTTAAAATAATATTTTCTTGCACTATTCTATTAATGATGTTTAATTTAGATTATTTTATAATCTACTAATAATAATTTTCCTTTGATATCATATTGTTAAAATATAGTATCATCTGACAGAACTTTAGACTTTTATTAAATTTTTTAATTCTAAATAGCAAAAATATTTCGAAAAGTTTCTTGAACTTTTGAACCTGAATCAATAGACTCAAGAGGATCTTTACGTAATCTATGTCGTAAACATAATGTAATAATTGTAAAAATATCTTTAGGTGTTACTTCAAATCGATTTTCAAATGCAACTAATGCTTTTGCAGCTCGACTTGTTACCATATCACCTCGTAATCCATCAACATTTAATTCTGAACAAACTTTTGATATTTTTTCTAAAAGATCATAACTAATTTCAATTTCTTTTAAATTTTTACGTGCATTAACAATTCTTTCCATAAGTTTATCTTGTTCGGCTTGATACTTTAACTTAAAATCTTTTGGATTCCTTTCAAAAAGTTCTCTTTGTTGAACAATTTTTACTCTTAAACCAGGATCTTTAACGGTTTTAATCTGCGCATGCATGCCAAAACGATCCAATAGTTGGGGTCTTAGTTCTCCTTCTTCCGGATTTCCTGAACCTACTAATATAAATTTAGCGGGATGACAAATGGAGATTCCTTCTCGTTCTACGGTGTTCCAACCCGATGCAGCTGAATCTAAAAGAACATCAACTAAGTGATCATCTAAAAGGTTAACTTCATCTACATATAAAATTCCTCTATTTGCTTGTGCTAATAAACCTGGTTCAAAAGCTTTTTTCCCTTCGGAAATGGCTTTTTCAATATCAATTGTCCCACAAACACGATCCTCTGTTGCCCCTAAAGGTAAATCAATCATAGGAGTTTTAATTTGAATAACAGAAATTTCTTGATTATTTTTTAGTTTATCTAAAACATCATCAGACATTAATTCAGTATCATAAGGGTCAGAATTATAAGGATCATTCTCAACAACATCAATTGGTGGTAATAAATCAACTAAAGCGCGAATTAAAGATAGATAAATCTTTTTAAAATTTATCCCCTTGTCACACCGAGTAAGAAATTTTCATTTCGCTCGGCGTTTTATTAAATATGATTATAAAATTATTTTATTTTTTAAACATATATTTAAAAAATACTTTCTTTTCGATTTATTGTTATATATTAATGAATATTACCTTACAGAAATTATTGTTTTAAAGATACTACTATAATTTTCTATGTTCTATGTATTTAATATATTTGGAATTAACTTGAAGATTGTTACTTTAAGCTTATTTAAATATAATAACACCTATATTGTTTTATAAGTTTATAAATGACTATTGATTTTATTATAAACGCTTAAATTATTTTAGTTATTTTAATATTTTGGTTACAATCACTAAAAGCTTGTATTTTCGTAACTTTGTCATTAAATTTTTCAAAATTCTACTCTTAAATTAATTTCTAAATTATTTTAAATTTTTAAAATACAAATTTATATAAATCTCTTTGAGCTTCAAATAATTAAGTTTCTAAAGCAATAATTTCTGTCAAAGAGAATTCATTCCACTATTAACTGTTATTTAATAGATTTGCTTAAATACATAGTTTTTTATTATAATTCTTAAGAGTTTAAGAAAACTAAATCTTTAATTTTATAACTTTTAAAAACATTTCGCACCAATAGTTGATTTTCCTGTGCCACGATCTCCCATTATCATAACGCCACCAATTTTAGGATCAATTACATTTAGAATTAAGGATAACTTCAATTAGTTAATGATTAATAACTTGTAATTGGCACAAAATAATAAATGGTACTTTTATTTTAACTTAACTATTTCGTGTAATATTCAAGTTATATTCAATCTCAAATTTCCTCTTGTCCAACAATACCCGTAAAAGGAAAAACCGGTCGTTCAACAGTTTTTTTAGACATACATTAATTGTTATTAATTTAATACGATTATTTGTAACCTTAACATTTTAAGAAATGTGTAGAAGACGTTTAAATTTTAAGTTACTATATTAATAATTACGTTTATTTTCTTATGTCTTTTTTAGTTTAAAGTCATTTATTAAGTAATTATATAAAATTATATTCAGTAAAGTTATTTTGTAAATTTATACATTTTATTTTTATTATAATATTTATACTTTTATGGTATAGTAAAGAAAATTATAAGTAATGTATGTCTAAAAACAATTTAGAACTGCCGAATATATAGTCAAGAAAAAAATTTAATTTAAACTGTATTCTTATTTCTTGTGCTTTTTTGTTGCGTGCGGAATAGTATTGATTTGGACACATTACTTTAAGACTTCTCTCTCAAAAGATGGTGAGAACTTACTTGTTGGAAATATGGGGTCAAATGTGGTGGGTGTAAGACCTGTTAAAATTTTAGTTTTTGTTAAAAAATTCCATTTACCAAATAAAATTTATATGATAATTTTTGATGTAGTTATTACAATTTTTTTTAGTTTTGGAAAGTTAGACAAAAAGAAAGTGTCTGACTTAAAAACTGATATTTAAACCGACACATAATATAGAATCGTATAAACCACCTAGTTTAACATCAGAAGAAGCATGGAGCATTCTTTATGAATTTATATCGTTAGAATCTTTAGAAATAGCTGCTTGTATATTTGCATCTACTAATAATCAAGGTCAGTACAGATACCTGGTGGTTATGACAATTACGTTCATATTACACTGCAGTATGCTAATTATTTGTTGAACATGGAGCAATTTCTACTTCAATTTAAAGTGTGATAGAATGGTCTAGATCATTAGTTTATGTAACGCATGAGTTTCTAAGAGAGATTTGCCATGTTATTTCTAACTAATTAAAAAATCAATATACTAATATATAATTAGTTTAAGGTCAAAATTTAGTTTAACGCTTACATATGTCAAAGTATCGAGGTCCGCGTTTACGAGTTGTTCGTAGAATTGGAGCACTTCCAGGTTTAACAAGGAAAATTCCTAAGAAATCAGCCCCACCTGGTCAACACGGCTCAGCATTTGGTAGAAAGAAATTATCACAATTTAATATTCGTCTACGTGAAAAACAAAAATTACGTTATCATTATGGTGTTAATGAGAGACAACTTTTAAATTATGTTAAAAAGGCAAGGAAAAAGACGGGTTCGTCAGGTCGATTACTTTTAACATTCTTAGAAATGCGTTTAGATAATGTAGTTTATAGGTTAGGATTTGCTCGAACAATTGTTGCCGCTAAGCAGCTTATAAATCATGGTCATATTTTAGTAAATGGTAAATTGGTTAATGTTCCAAGTTTTGCTTGTAAACCTAAAAATATTGTAAAAGTTAAAAATTCTTTGACTTCACAAAACTTAGTGAAAAAAAACCTTGAAACGTTAGATGAGATTTTAATTCCTCCTCATCTAATTTTAAATCAAGCTGAATTAGAAGGTAAGATTGATCGTTTAGTCCATCGAAAAGCAATTTCATTAATAATAAATGAATTATTGGTTGTGGAATATTATTCACGTAAGTTATAATAAATAAATTTAATAAAGGAGAAATTTGCGATAGTACTTTACTACTAGTTTTACTTTAATAGAATATAATATTATTTAATTATTTTTAATTTACTTAAATTGTTAACAAGGTTTTCCAAGGTGGTTAATAAATGTTTAAACAAAAAAGTCTAAGTGAGAAAAATGCAAAAAGAAAAGTTTTTAGAGGAGTTGTACATATTTTGCGTTTTAAAAACCTTATCATTACTGTTAAATAAGTACATAATAAATAGTTAATTATTATTTCTTCTTTCTTTTATTGAACTTTCTATAAATTTATCATTATAAAACTACTTTTAATAATATTGTGATTTTTATTAAAACTTTAAATTCTTTAAAATTTTTTTAGTTTTTCTTTTAAATAAATTATTTTTTTTAAGAGTTAAGAAAGATTATTTGAAATACTTTGGTCAATAGTCTGTGTTACGGATATTCAAGGTAATGTGGTTACTTGGTCTTCGTCAGGAGCATGTGGGTTTAAAGGGTCTAGAAAAGCTACTCCTTATGCAGCTCAAACAGTTACAAGTAATGCTGTGAGAAAAGCAATTGATTTAGGGTTAAGGCAGATTGAAATTAATATCAGTGGTCCTGGAACGGGGAGAGAAACAGCTATTAGGTCTGTTCAAAATCTTGGTATACCAATTTTTTTAATTAAAGATGTAACTGCTTTACCTCATAATGGTTGTCGTCCACCAAAAAAACGTCGTATTTAAAATTTAAATAAGTGTAATTAATTAACAATTAATTCAAGAATATAGAATAAATATAATTAAGATAGTATATATATTATTAACTATACTAATTATAACAGGTGTGGTGAAATTGGTAGACGCGCGGGATTTAGGTTCCCGTATCAGAAGATGTGAGAGTTCGAGTCTCTCCACCTGTATTTTTCATATTAAATTTGTCAAATTATAATTAATTATGTTATTTTATAACTTTATATATATATAAACGGGCAAGGAGGGATTCGAACCCCCGACTCCATAGTTCGTAGCCATGTGCTCTGGTCCACTGAGCTACAAGCCCTTAACTCCTCAGGTAGGATTCGAACCTACGACCAATCGGTTAACAGCCGATTGCTCTACCGCTGAGCTACTAAGGAATATAATATTTAAATGGGGACAGACGGATTCGAACCGCCGACATTCTGCTTGTAAGGCAGACGCTCTACCAGCTGAGCTATACCCCCACTTAAATATTATATATTTTTAATATTTTTGTGTCCTGTTCCAATTGGTATTAGGTTTCCTAATATTAAGTTTTCTTTTAATCCATAAAGCCAATCTATTTTTCCTTCTATCGCTGACCTTGCTAAAATCCTTGTTGTTTCTTGAAAACTTGCTTGTGATAAGAAACTCGGATTTGACAATGAAATTTTGCTGATTCCAATAAGTATTGGTTCGTATTTTATTTTATTTTTTAATTTTTTATTAATTTTTTCAATTTTATTCACTTCTAAAATTTCTCCTGTTATAAAATTTGAATTTCCGGTTTCGAGAATCATCGCTTTTGACGTCATTTGTTTTACAATAAGTTCCAGGTGTTTATCCGCTATATTAACTTGTTGTGATTGATAAATAGTCTGAATTCTATTTACAATAATACTTTGAACTTTTTCAAATGCTTTTTTTACAGCTGTTTCATTTGTATACTTTTCAGATAATTTAATAAATTCTTTTCTTAAGATTTCGTTCGGATTCTCTTGTAAATTTCCAAATTTGGAGCTTTTTCTTGCTTCTAGAAGTTCTTCAATCTTAGGTAATCCTTGTACAATATCTTCTGCTTTTTCAATTATATCCTTTTTTTCTTTATCCTGAAATCCAACTTGAATGTCGTGGGGGATTAGTTTATTCTCTGTAAGTCTTGTTTTATATTTATTGTCTATAGAATGAAGTTTTCGACCTTCAATGCATATTTTGTTTTTCCTTACTTGGATAATTTGACAAGTATATGGGGTTTTATAGTTGTCGTACAATATATTATTTTTAAAAATAATCTCACCCAGTTTTTTTTCTACTTTTATATTCTTATTATTGACCTCAATCCATCGTTGGTAATTATCTTTTGTAAGAATTTCTTTTGTTTCTCTACTGTTTTTTATTATCATATATTCTTGTTCGCTATTTACGAGATTTTTATAATATTTATTAAAACGTTGTAATTTTGTAAAAGTTTTATAGTTAATTTTTATCCAAGGAAAATCTTTAGGTTTTTTATTTCTAATTTTTGTTTTTTTTGAGTTAAAGTTAAAATTTAAAACAATTTTATTTGTTTGTGAATTATTTAAATAATCTAAAAATAACTTGTAGCTTGTTATATTTCCTTTTCTTATCCAAAATTGTACGTTATTGTTCTTCTTTCTTCTTATTTTTGTTTGTTTTTCAAATTCTACTAGTCCTCTTTTTGGAAACATAACTAATTCTTTTTTTAAACATGATTTTTTTTTTATTCTAGCTGGCTCTTCTTTTATTTTAGCTGTTTCTGGCTGACCAATTATTTGTCTAGCGAAAACTTTTTGATTTGGTTTTACAAAAAGCATCAAATATTTTGGTAGTTTTACGCGTAATTTAGCTCCTCTTTCACTTGTAATTGTTAAGTTTTTTTCTGCTAATGTAAATAAGAAATCTTCACCATATTGAGTTCTAAGTTTTCTTGCATTTTTAAAGTTATAGTTTACAGTACCTGTAATTGGACTTCGAAAAAAGATTTCACTTCCTTTCGATATTATTTGTTTTGCGTTAAATACTCCTCCCGTGTGAAAAGTTCGCATAGTTAACTGTGTTCCTGGTTCACCAATAGATTGAGCTGCTACAACTCCCACACTTTCACCTAATTCAACTATATGTCCAGTTGATAAATCCCATCCATAGCATAATTGACATAGTCCTTGACTTAACTTACAGTTAAAAGGTGTTCTAATATATACTTTTTCTACTCGCATTATTTTTTTTATAAGGTAATTGCAAATATCTTGTTCTTTACTTGCTATTATCTTTTTTGTTTTGATTTCCCTTATATCTTTTCCTATAACTCTTCCAATTAATTTCTTCTCTGTTAAATTATATTTCTCTTTGGTTTGTTTTTCAATTACGACTAATTGAGTTGTTTTTGAAAAACAATTGGTTTTTTTAATTATTTGTGATTGTGCAGCATAAACTAATCTTCGTGTTAAATATCCTGCATCGGCGGTTTTTAAAGCAGTATCAATAATACCTTTTCTTGCACCATAACATGAAGTAAAATATTCTGAGATCGTTAGTCCTTCTGTTAAACTACTTTTAATTGGAAATTCTTGTACGATTCCTTGTGAGTTTGTAAAGAAACCTCTCATCCCAACTAATTGTTTAACTTGAGAAAAATTCCCTCTTGCTCCGGAAAATACCATCATATAAATTGGGCTAAGAATTCCTGCTTCTTTAAAATTTTTTTTTACTTCGCTTTCCATTTTCGCATTCATTTTTTTCCAAAGATCTTTCTCTATTGATGCTTTTAATACGTAGTTTCCTTTTCCAGATCTAATTTCTTTTTCATATTTTTCCAATTTCTTTTTTACATGTAATACTGAATTTCTTTTTTGGGGAGGTATTTTTAAATCTTCTAGTCCAATTGAAGCACCTGATTGTCTAGCACCTATAAATCCTAAAATTTTTAATTCTTCAAGAGCTTTTACTGTTCTTATGCTTCCATAATTTCTCATAAACCAGTTTATAAATTTTTTTATTTCCGGTTTATCTAAAGTTTTATTTAATTTTAATATTTTGTCAGTTCTATTTAAAGTTTTATTTAATTTTAATATTTTGGTAGTTTTTTCAGTCATAATTTATTTATATATATTTGTTGTTTATTTTTATGTATTTTGAATTTATAATTTTTATTGAATAAATATTATTTAAAGTTTAATTTACTTTTTAAGTTCATAAGCTTAAAAAGTATTTTTTTTATTACTTCAACCTTCGTTTTCTATAGAAATTGATTTATACATTGGTTAAATATGATTCTTCCAATTGTTGTTCTTTTAAGTTTGTTATATTTTATTTAGTTTTTGTCTAATATTTAATATTCTACTAAAATTTTATTCGTTTTCTAAAAATTCTCACTTTGGTTTTTATATGATTTAGATTTATAATTTTAAATCGCATTTAACTACTTATTTTTAAGAATAAAATGACTTTTTCTATAAATGAATTAGCTTGAATCATTAATTTTACTATTAACCTTTTATTCAAAAAATGAAATTAAGTTTTTTTATCTTTTTTATTTTTTTTTTTATTTTGATTATGCAACTTTTTTTGGGTGGTTTTTTTAAATAAATCCAAAGATACGTATGAATGTCCAGCTTTCCATTTTCATATTCAGAAAATGCTTTTTTTATATTTGGAAAACATTTATTAAAGTTAATATGTCTTTCTTTTATTTTTTAAATTAGAAAATTCATTTTTTTAAATCTAAGCTTTTATATTTAATAATTTTTATAACTTTTATTTAACAGACGATTGTTTTGAAAATATAAAATAAACTAGTATCTTCAACTGTGAGAAAATAGCATCCTATAACCATATCTTGACTTGCGATCAGATTAGATTCCCCTGTTGCAGGTAATGAACAATTGTTTGACGAAATTAATAATGTTCTTGCTTCTGCTTGTGTTTTTAATGATATTGGGATATGGATTCCCATTTGATCTCCATCAAAGTCTGCATTAAAAGCAGAGCAAACTAATGGATGTAATTGTATTGCTTTTCCTTGTATTATTTTTGGTTCAAATGCTTGAATTCCTAATCTATGCAAAGTTGGAGCTCGATTAAGTAAAATAGGATATTTTAATTCGATTTATATCTATTTTTTTATTTAACTATAAATTTTAGTGGATTAAAGATTATTTAAGAATTTTTTATTAAAATTAAATTTTATTCTCAATTTTTCGACAACTCTTTTTAATATTTTTTTTATGATAGTTTTATTTTGTCTTATTTTAGTTTTACCTTGTTTTATAGTCTTTATGATTTTTAATTTTAGCAACTTTTTTAATATAAATGGTTGAAATAGTTCTAGGGTTTAAAGTAAATTATTTTCTTTTCAAACCTTTATGAAATTGTTATACACTTTTTAGAATTTTACAGTTTTTTTATGTTAAATTTGTAACTCACAACCATTTCTTCGGGTAATCCACATTCATTTACTTTAAGTTTTGGCTCAACTATTATAACAGATCTACCAGAATAATCAACGGTTTTTCCTAGTAAATTTTCTCTGAAACGTCCCTTTTTCCCTTTAAGAATTTGAGATAAGGATTTTAAATTTTTAAAAAAGTAATGTGTTATTCTTACTATTTCTAAACGAGAATCATTCATTTTGTTAGTTTTTTATTTATTATTATTTTTTAATAAAATTAAAGCAAACTTTCTCAGTAGAATTTTCTTTACTATTATCTATTAATCTTTCTACAGCTTCTTGTAAATTTTTATTTTCACGTTTAATTTGATATTCGTAAACTAAAAATTTTCGAAGTATGTTTATTCTATTATTACAATTTATTATTTGTGCATATAATTCATTTAAATCTGAGAATATTGATTCTTTATTATTCAGTTCCACTTTTGGTCTTAGGTTTGGTGGTAAAACAGGGAGGTATTTTATTGTCATCCATGTGAGCTTTGAGTTTGTTTTAATAAAATGATTTATTAGTTTTAATCTATTTTGTAATTTTTTTCTTTTTTTTGTCAGTTCGGATAATTCTCTATTATTTTCATTATTTAGAAGGTTATTTTGATTTATTAAATTTATTATTTCATTTTTATTGTTATTATTCTTAGTTAAATTTTGTATTTCTTTTTTTAGTGAATTTTCAACTGTATTTTTATGATTGAAATTAATTCGTCATTTTTATCAATGTAGATTTAAATACCTTGTTATATTTGTTATTGTTTTGTTATTTTATAAGTATTATAAACCGAACTAGATTTTTTAATAAAAATTTCTTATATAAAGCACTTTGCATGAAAATTTATTGTCACAAAGCGCTTAAGGTCTAAACGATTTCTAAAAATTCTATTTAGGATATATTAAATGATATATTTTCAACTTTTGTGAAATATTTTTTTTAATTCTTTTATTAAACGATTTCATTTTAAATTTATTTTACCTTATTTTAATTTAACCAAATTTAGTATTTTATTGTTGTTGAAATTATTAATAACTTTAAATTATTAAGTTTTATTTTTAAATGGAAGTTTTTATTTAATTTTATTTTTAGTGTATTGGTTTATAATCAATTTATTTTTTTAATAAATCACTATATTTCAATATTATTTTATTTCTTTGAGCTTATTTTTATTAAAATTCAATTTTATAATTTTTTATATTATGGTTTTAATTTTTAGTTTTTAAAAATTAGATTTCGCTATTTCACTTATCTTTTTCGATTTTATAATTGATTTTTATCTTTATACAAATTTTTTTATGGAATTACCAAAAAATTTGTATGTATAATTAAGACTTTATCTTTATAAATATTTAATAGATATAAAATCGCAGGTTTCTTTTAAATTTATTTGTCTTAATAAAGTATAGATTGCTTCTGCTCCTGTCAAAAGAATTTCTCTGCCTGAAACCGTTTTGACTGTTATATATGATTCCATAGATAAGAGTTTATTTAGATGATTTGTTTTTTGCTGTAAAATTATAATAGATAAACTTTTTTCTATTTTTTTTTAGAATGTTTTAATTTAACATTAAATTAAATTTTTTTAATTTATCTCCTTTTGATTTAAGTTTATTTAATTCACAATTCCAATATAGTTAGGAATATTTTTTAAGTACCATTTATGAATAACGGGTGAAGCTAAATTTATATTTCAGTAAATTTGAATTTCTTTTAAAGTTTAATAAAAATTTCTGCTAAGCTTTTGCTTTATTTTATATTTTATTTAATTAAAATTTTACTAATTCTCATTATCCCATTCGGTAATTTCGTATTTTTGACTCTGTTAGTTGTACGTTGCAAAATGGACATATTACTAATGGATTTTTATTTTTTTTTGTTCTAGCTTTTTTTATTTGGTTCTTTTTGTAACGTCTACAAGAACATTGAAAATCATTTATAGGACCAAAGATTTTTTCACAAAATAGTCCATCAACTGAAGGTTTCATATTTTCATTGTTAAAAGTGTTTTTCGAATAAAGTTTCATTTATTAGATAATTATTTATAATTTCCATTTATTTTGTAAATGAATATTCCTTCTTTCAATTTATTTTAATTTTTGGTATAGTATTTACAACTTTTTAAACAACAATTTTCTTTTTCACTGTAAACAATTAAGAACTGTTTTTTCAATTTTTAATTTATTTTCTAAAATTTTTATATTTTTTATTATTTTTAAGTAAATTGTTTTGTTTCTTTTTTATTTATGAAAACTATTTTTAATTCAATAATAAAAATATAATTTTAGATTAAAATTTCTTTAATAAAGAATTGTAATCTCATTAATTATAATTAACATGGAATTTTTTACTTCTCCTACTAGTTTACCATTGATACTTATCCTTTCAGTCCATTTTAAAATTTTTTCGGGCGATGCTAAATTTATTCCTATATATTTTTTAATCATATAATATAATGTTTTTTATAAAAAAAGGTATTATCCTTTTTATAAATAATTAAATTAGCTAAAAAAATTCTAAAAAAATGTTTTGATCTTTTTATTATATATTCTTATATCTAAGCATAAACATTGTAATTCAAGAATAAGGGTTTTAAAAGCTTCCGGAATACCAGGTTTTGGTATTTTTTTCCCGTGAATTAATGCATTTAGGGCTTTTGATCTGTTTTTTAAATCATCTGATTTTATTGTTAAAAGTTCTTGTAATGTATATGCAGCCCCATAACCTTCTATTGCCCATACTTCCATTTCACCAAGCCTTTGTCCACCATTTTTTGCTTTTCCTTTAACGGGTTGTTTAGTTACAATGGCATATGGGCCTGTAACTCTAGCAGTTAATTTATCATCAACAAGGTGCATAAGTTTTAATAAATAAGAATATCCTGTTGCAACTGGTTGACTAAATGCAGATCCATCTCTTCCATCAAATATTATACTTTTTCCAGGATGATTTGGAAGAAATAGCCATTCTTTACCAGTTTTTTTACTAGCTTCATACAACTTATTATATACTATTCTTTTGGAAATTTGGTTTTGGTTCGTTTCACCAAATTGAGTTATCTGATATTTTTCAATTAAATTTTTACCAGCTATCCCTAAAAAACACTCATATAGTTGTCCCACGTTCATACGTGACGGAATTCCTAATGGATTTAAAAGTATTTCTAAGCTAGTTCCATCTTGTAAATATGGCATATCTTCAACATTAAGTATTTTTGCAACAATTCCTTTATTACCATGTCTACCAGATATTTTATCTCCTATTTTAATTCGTCTTTGTTCTGAAATGTATACTGTTATTGACTGTACAGATCTCTTTCTTAAAATTTTAACTTTTACTATTGTTCCTTCTACATTTTTGTTGAGCTTAAAAGAAGTATCTTTTTTTAGAACTTTTCCAAACATAGCACTTAACAATCGAAATCTTAAAGTGTTTTCTTGTTTAATTTTTTTTATTTTACCAATTAAAATGTCTCCATTTTTAACAAATGTTCCTGTTTTTATTATTCCATTCCTTTTTAGATTTTTTACAGTTTTCAATGACATTCTTGGAAGGAATTTAGTGATTAATTCAGTAAACTAAGCACTTTATAAAATTAATTGTACTTGTTTTCAAACTGAAGGTGATAATTTCTTACCTTTACAGCTTTTTCTCATTTTTAAATTACCTTTTCTTACGATATTTAGTTATGTATTTATCGTTTTTCTTTTTTTTAATATTGATTTTTATAAAAGAGTCATTGTTTTTTGTTAATTAGTTTTATTTATTTAGTTTAAAGAAGAATTAATATTTATGTATAAGACATCTTTGTTTTTACTCTGTTTTATTTTAAACAAAATTTTCTGTTTATGCTAATAAATATATTAATATATTATAACCAAAAAATTATTTTTCAATATTATTTTAAATTCGTACTTCTCCTGTCTTATCATTTATAATAAATGTTTTGTATTTTTTAATATGAATTGAAGTAAAAACATCGTTTTTTACTATTTTTTCACTTATTACAATTGCATCTTCAAAGTTATACCCATCCCAACATAAATATCCTATTAAAATATTTCGTCCGATTGCAAGTTCTCCATTAATAGTGGAATTATTATCTACAATAACTTGTCCTTTAAGTACCCAGTCATTTTTTTTTACAATTGGATTTTGTTTTATTGATGTATTTTGATTTGATCTTCTTTCTTTTTTTAAATGATAATAATGTCTTTTATATTTATTTATACGGTATTCTTTATATACGTTCTCTAATTTTTTTAGGAATTTTTGTTTCTGAAATTTATTCATTAATATTGATTTTGTATTGTTTAGTTTATTTTCTAACGGTTCTTTTATAACTATTTTTCGAGAGCTTACATATTCTACTAATCCAGTTGCTTTTGCACTAATTGTAAATGTACTATTTTTTCCGACCCTACGACTTTGCTCTGTACGAATAATTGGCGTTTCTTTAACAAGTAATGGAAGGGATTGTCGTTGCATATTGGATCCCATTAAACCTCTATTTGCATCATTATGTTCAAGAAAAGGTACTAAACCTGTCCCAACTGAAATGATTTGTCCTGGTGTTAGATTTATGAAATTAATTGGTAGTGTTGAAGTCGATAGTATTAGCTTTTGTCTGTTTCTTATTACATTATATTTTTTTAATTCTTGTTTTGGATTTAAAATTATTTCATCTGCTCCAAAGTTATAACCTAGTTTATCTTGGTCGGCTGTAACAAAAAATAATCCTTTGTTTAATTGGATTTTATTTCTTATAACTTTATTTAAGTAAATTTATAATTTTCTTTAAGTCATTTTGAAATTAATTACTAATAAAATTAAGAATATTTTTTATATAATTAAAGTTTATTTAATTTATAAGTCACATATAAAGAGGGGTTCCAATGAATCCATATTCATCAAGTGATACATCTTTTGCTAAAGAAAGTATTAAACCGGCATTTTTCCCTTCTGCCGTTTCAATAGGACAAAATCGACCATATTGGCTTGGATGAATTTCTCTAACATTTAAATTTGCTCTTTTATTATCTAATGCTCCAACTCCAAATGAACTGACTTTTCTTTTATGCGTTATTTCGGATAATGAGTTGATTTCATCAAGTAATTGTGAAAGTGGATTAGTATTAAAAAACTTTTTTAAATGGGAATTTACAGTTGAAGGATTAATAAGTTCTTTTAAGTTTATTGACTTAGAATGAATTTCATCAATTTCTTCGATTGTATTTTTAATCCTTTTTTCAATATCATATAGTATGTTTTTAAATTCATTTTGTAACAATTCTCCAGTGCTTCTTACTCTTTTATTTTCTAAATCGTCAATATCATCTATTTTAATTTTTTTTTAAATTAATCTTTAGATTTTTTCTGAAATTTAATTAAAATTAATTAATTAATTAATTTATTTTTTTATTATATTTTCGTTTCAATCGTATAATCACATCCAGATTTTATTTTTAACATTCGATTTGCAGCACCTAACATATCTTCTGGCTGAAGTACTCTATTTGTTGTCCAAAATTCTTTTTTATATAATTTTTTATTTATTTTTATTCTTCCAATTTTTCCCAAATCATATTTTTTTATATTAGATTTATTGAAATTCTTAATAGGCTAATTCAGAATTTTTCAATAAAACTAAATTTTTTATTTTAATAATTCTATTATAATTTCGTACTATAAATCACAAAGTTTTTAAATTGCTCCTGTATTAAAATTCTTGAATACTCGATAATTAGATTGAATTTTTCTCCTTTCAATTTAAATAAAAAGTTTTTAATTTAGTTTATTAAAATAATTTTGTTAACTTAAGGAGCAAAAATTTAATTTAGTTTTTAAATCGCATGACATCAACTCTTTTTTCGTTTAAAATTTTTCCTGTTAAAATTTCATTTAATTCAAATAAGGCATCTGTTGTTGAACTTTTCGTTTTGGTATCTAACTTTAATGGACTTTCTTTTAATGTTTTGTATAAAGTATTAAATATTTTTTTTTTTGTTAAACCCATTGCTTGCAATAATATAAAAAAAGGAATATTATAATCTATTGTATCAACTCTTGCAAATAATCGTCCGTTTGTTTTTAAATAATTAATGATTTTTTTTATTTTTGATAAAATTCGCTTATTATATACTACTTTATTATTTTTAATATATTTTAATTAACTTTTATTCTCAAATTTAGTTTTATTGTAATCCAACTTCCCTGCTGTGGTATTATTGTACTTGTAAATGTTTTTTGGTTTTTTGATGCTTGAAAATAAATTCCAGGACTACGTATAATTTGGTTTACAATTATTCTTGTATTTCCGTTTACAATGAACGTTCCTTTTTCATCGATTAAACCGATATTTCCTAATAAAACGTATTTACTTTCGAATAATTTTTTATTTTTATACCAAATTTCAACTGGAATATAAACACTAATTGAAAAAGTTTTCCCATTATTCAAACATTCTTCAGCGGAGTAATTAGGTTTTGTATATTTCAACTTTTCTCCATGAATCATGATTAAAAAATTACCATGCTTTATAGAATTTATTCTTCTTAATTCTTGTTTAATTAGGTAGAAATTTCTATCCCCTTTTGATCTATACATGCCTTTTAGGCATACAGCTCGAAACAATTAAGAAATTAAAAAAATTTACATTTCTTTCATACTTATTTTTTATCAATTTAGATAATTTTAGTTTTAAATAGTTATTCTGTCTTTAATTATTAAATTATTTTAGAGTTTACGAATTTTTTAGTAGGGACTTTTATCCTAATTTATTTCTTTATTTAAGACTGCATTGAAACTCTTTTTCTTAATTTTATTTCTCAAAGTTGTGCTTGAAATTTTTTTTAATAATTAGTTTCAGATCGCACAGTCCTTTTTTTAAAAAGTTCTTAAAGCTTTCGCGTTGAATTCTTAGGTAGTTATTCCCCTACATAATTAAAATAGAGATTATAGACTTTCAATTACTTTATTCAGTTTCATAAAATTTTGGTTTTTAATAAATTTTTAATTCTCAATTTTATTAAATCTGGTGACATAACCTGAATCGAACTCATAATATTCTTTATATAAGTCGTTACTAAAAAAAGGCCTACTGTCGTATGTTTTTTTTAATAACATTTTTATTATATAAAAAGAAGATTCTATAATAATTGAGGTTTTATGGTGGATGTCGCCAAGTGGTAAGGCAAAGGACTGTGACTCCTTTACTCGCGGGTTCGATTCCCGTCATTCACCCTTTTCAAAGTATAAAATATTTTTATTTAAGCAAGCCATGTAGTATAATGTTCTGATTAAAAAAATCTAAGTCTGTAAAAATATTACTCAAAAAAGCTCGTACCTGACTTAAAAAATTTGGTATTGCAAACTTTCTGAGAGTCATTTCCAATAAAAAAGTATTAAAAAACCTGTTATTGTAGATGCCACTATTTCAAGTTTTTGCAATTTTGATTTAGTCCCAACCTTTTTCATTTCCATTCCTACAATATTAAAAAGTGATTAAAATAAACATTATTGTAAACTAAAAACGATAATTAAACTCTATTTCATTTAAGATAGAAATTTTTTAAAAATTAACGAAAGTTTAATTCAAACAAATTAAAAGTTTAAAGTAGCTTAATTATTAGCAAAAAAGCTAAACCATAAAAGTTAGGAGAAAAAGGGATTTGAACCCTTGGTACTTATTAATAAGTACACTTGATTAGCAATCAAGCTCTTTAAACCACTCAGACATTTCCCCAATTATTATATTTTGTAGTCCCAAAAATTAAAACTGAGGTGGGAAGATTCGAACTTCCGAATGACAGGGCCAAAACCCGTTGCCTTACCGCTTGGCTACACCCCAATTACAACAAAACTATAGTAGTTATTTAATTTTAAAAGTAGTTGTAAAATCCTAAGATTTTACAACTACTTTTAAAAAACAAGCAAGGTCAGTTGCTTTTTCTTCTATTTCATTTAGTTGAAGTGGTTCTGAAATCTGTATTACTGGAAGATCTCGCTTTCCTTTTATACAAATAAATATTTTTTGTTTAGTATTGAAAAATTCTGTTTTAGATTCTAATCTAACTGCTTCATGTAAAATTATTAATAATTAAAATTAATATTTCTCAAACAGGACAAGTATTTTAATACATTCTGCTTTTTTTATTTTTAACTCTTTTTGTCTTTCAAATGACATTATTATTATTTTTATAAAATTTAGTTTTAAGGTTTTCACTATTTAATTATTGAATATTATTGATATAGTATAGTAGTAATTAAATTGGAAGTATTAACTTAAATTTTATTACGTATATTATATGTATTAATTAATTTTGAATAAATTTTTCAATTTAATGTCTTATTATAATGCTTTTCGATATGACTTTTATCATATTTTCTTTATTTAATAAGTAAATTTTATAAATTTAATACGCACTATATCTTCCAATGGTTGAATAATTTTTATATCACAATTTTTACCTGGAAAGCCTTTACGATATATTATGATAACTAGAAAATTTTCTTTTTAATATTTTCTGTTCCCGAACCTCAACATAAAAATTTTTTATTTATTGGGCTCTCCTATTATCTAAATTTAGTTTATAATAAATTTTTGATATTATACATAGATTATTTCAATTTTAATTGTTTTAATCATCTTCCGATTTATTTAATTTTTGTAATTTTAGATTATTTTTTATATTAGCATAATTTTTTGTAGTTTATCCACTTTAATTAATATTCTAATTATAATTTATTTACTCGGTTTCATCTTTTGTTAAATTAAAATTATTAATAATTTTAAATTCTTTCTTATTATAAAAACTTAATTTTATTTTAAAATAAATTTTAGGTTAGAAATTTGTATCTTATTAAAAATAATTTTTATTATTTATTATTAATTGATGACTTAAAAATTATTTTTATTTTTGAAAATAAAAACTATATTATTTTAATTTAACATAAATTTGCTTCCGTCATCATTCCTGTTTCCTTATTAAATTCATTATAGCCTTCACCTACCTTTAAATAAAGAATTAAAAATTGATTAATACTTAATAAAGTTCCAATTGTTCCATAAAAACACATTGTTATTCCTTGAGGGAAAAATATTATTTGATTAGCATTTAAAAGTGGTAAAATATTAAATTTTAAATAACTTGAAATCCCTACTATGAAAAAACTTAATGCTCCTAAAAGTATTATGCTATTTAATGCATATTTAATATTTTTATTTGGTTCGATAATTGTTTCTTTTAATATACTTTCATTAATAAAAGTATTCATTCTCTCTTTTTTTAAATAATTAAAATTATTTTTTATCATACTTATATTATTATTAAGTTATTTAATTATTTCTAATACAATACCAGCTCCGACTGTTCTCCCTCCTTCTCTAATTGCAAATCTCATTCCTTTTTCAATGGCGATTGGTTGAATTAGTTCAACGAACATTTTTATTCTATCACCAGGCATAACCATTTGTGCAGGGCTTCCGTTGTCACTTGTAAACGAGAGGATTTTTCCTGTTACATCTGTTGTTCTGACATAGAATTGTGGTCTATAACCTTGAAAAAATGGTGTATGTCTTCCTCCTTCTTCTTTTGTTAAGATATAAACTTGTGAATCAAATGTCGTATGAGGTTTTATTGTTCCTGGTTTTGAAATTACCATTCCTCGTTCAATATCTCCTTTTTGGATACCTCGTAGTAAGATTCCAACGTTATCTCCTGCAAGAGCTTCTTCTAAGCTTTTTTGGAACATTTCTATTCCGGTAACGATTGTTGTTTTAGTATTCTTAAGTCCAACTAATTCAACTGTTTCCCCAATTTTAACTTTTCCTCTTTCTACTCGTCCAGTTGCTACTGTTCCACGACCTGTTATTGATAAAACATCTTCAACTGCCATTAAAAAGTCTTTTTCTGTATCACGAACTGGAGTTGGTATATATTGATCTACTTCATCCATTAATTGTAAGATTTTGTCAACCCATTTATTTTCTCCCCTTGTTATTTTAGGGTTTTTTGTTAATGCTTCTACAGATAGAAGGGCAGAGCCTGATACAATTGGAATTTCGTCACCTGGAAATTCATAATTACTTAATGTTTCACGAATTTCTAGTTCAACTAATTCTAATAATTCTTTATCGTCTACCTGGTCTTCTTTATTTAAGAAAACAACAATATTTGGCACTCCGACTTGTTTTGCTAGTAATATATGTTCTTTTGTCTGTGGCATTGGTCCATCACTTCCGGAAACAACAAGAATTGCTCCATCCATTTGAGCTGCTCCTGTTATCATGTTTTTTACATAGTCAGCATGTCCTGGACAATCTACGTGTGCGTAATGTCTATCGTTTGTTTCATATTCTACATGGGCAGTATTTATTGTTATTCCTCTTGCTTTTTCTTCAGGAGAAGAATCAATCTCTTCATATTTCTTCGCTTTTGAATTTCCTGTAGCTGCTAAAGTCATTGTTATAGCAGCTGTTAATGTTGTTTTTCCATGATCGACATGTCCTATTGTTCCAATATTAATGTGTGGTTTTGTACGTTCGAATTTTTGACGAGCCATAATTAAGTATATTTTGGTTTAAAGACTAAATAAGTATTTATTGTATAAAATATTTATGAAAAGTACTTGTTTTAAAATATTTATTTGCTATTTATTTTTTATTTTTTTAGCTCTCAAGAATGATTTAAATTTAGATTTTGGTTATATATATTTTGCCTAATATATTGAAATTAGGTCTTAATAAAAAGTTACCGTTTACACCTTTAAATTTAATTTTTTATTTTTTTTTTCTTCTTAGATTACTAAACGCCTTATTTGCTTGGGCCATTTTATGCATATCTTCTTTTTTCCTAATCGCCCCTCCAGTATAGTTATATGCATCGATTATTTCATTTCCAAATTTTATTACCATCCCTCGTCCTGGTCTTTCTCTTGCTGCTGTAATAATTAATCTAAGTGCAAGACTAATTCCTCTTTCAGGTTTTACCTCTCGAGGAACTTGATATACTGCTCCGCCTACTCTTCGTGAGCGTACTTCTAGTAGTGGAGTTGCATTTGTTACTGCTTTCGTTAAAATTTCTATTGGATCTCTTTTGTTTGATTTTTCTATACTTTTCATTGCTTCGTAAAAGATTTTCTGTGCAATGGTTTTTTTTCCTTTTAGTAAAATGCGGTTAATTACCATACTTACTAAAACACTGTTGTAAATTGGATCTTGAGCTATTATACGTTTTTTAGCTGTTTTTCTACGAGACATACTTAAATTATTAATTGGTTTATCGACAGAATCGATTCATCTGAAATTAAATATTTAATTTCAGATTTTCCATTCCTCTATATTTTATTATTTTATTATTTTTTGTTTTTATTTCGGTTTTTTAACTCCGTATTTTGATCGACTACTTTTTCGATTTTTTACTCCTGCTGTATCAAGACACCCTCGAATAACGTGATATTTTACTCCAGGCAAGTCTTTTACTCTCCCCCCTCTTATTAAAACAACTGAGTGTTCTTGTAAGTTATGTCCTATTCCTGGAATATAAGCATGAAAATAGAAAATCTATTTTTAAATTTTCCCTTCTTGAACGATAAGTTATAATTATTTATAATTTCGCTCGTAAAAATTCAAAATAATTATTTTTAAATAAACTTCTTAATGGTTTAAATTTTATATTTTCCCAATATCTTCCCACTTTTTAATAAAATATAATTATTAACATTTAGTGAGTTATATCTTTTATTTTTATTATTCTCTCTGCCGGATATTAAATATATATTTTCAATGTTTACTTAAAGTTTCTAATTTTAATAATTTTTATTATTCTAAATATATGTTACAACTAATAATTTTAATTAAATTTAGAAGTTATAATATTATTAAATATAGATTGATTTGAAATTTATTCTTAATTATTTCACGATTATTTTTTGTTGATCCATTTTTTACAAAAGAGATTCGCAAACCTTAAATTGCTTTAAATTACTTTTCAGTTTTAATATTTTTTAATTTTCTTTTCTAATGAATTTTATTTGATTATTTTATTAAATAAAAATGAAATGCACGCACTGTAACTTCAAATCTTCCTAATGACGATAATCTTACACGTGCAACTTTTCTTAAAGCAGAATTAGGCTTTTTAGGTGTTGTTGTGTAAACACGCATGCAAATTGCTTTCTTTTGAGGGCAAAACCTTAAAGCTGGCGTCTTTATTTTTCTATTTACTTTTTTTCTTCTAAAACGAACTAGTTGTTGTACTGTTGGCATTTTATTTTTTAAATAATTTTTATATTTTCTTGAACTATAATTCAAATTTTATATTTTCTTGAATTAGAAGTCAAACGACTGAATATATTTATTAAATTCGTCTTCGTCAAATCCAAACGACTCAATAAATTTATTAAATTTGTATTCGTTTTTCTCGAACATTTCGTATTCTTCTTCGAATTGGTCAGATTCTTCCTCTAATCCGCTCTTTTGTCTTCTTATTTTCTCCATGCATTTCTCAACCCTTTCCCTCCTTTGTTTTCTTATTTCCACCATGCGTTCCTCAATCCTTTCTCTCCAATCCAGGTGTCCTGCAGTCCAGATTGCTCCTCCGCTTCGTTTTTTTGTTTTCTTGGTTACACCAGAAATTTTTCTCCATTTAGGCTCTTCTTCTTTGTTGATTTTAGCTATTCTTTCAGCTTCTTCTTTTTTAAAAGCTGCCGTTCGCCTTTTTTTCCGCCATGGTGCTAAGCTCTCTATGTAGGCATTTTTCAACCGTTCTAGTTTCTTTTGTCTTTCTCTTTCTCTGAGAAGGAATTCTTCTTCTTAAGACAAAGAGAAAACTATTGGTGCGTAAACGGTCCTTAAATTATCTTCTGATAACATTTTTCGGTTTAATATTATTTTAAGTTGTTTACTTTCGTATCTTTCATAGCTGTAAGTTCTTTTTTGTAGTCTTGCTAGGGAATTTATACGCACAATCCATAATCTGTTATATTGGCTTTTTCTTTTTCTACGGTCGTTATATGCATATTTATGAGCTTTCATGGTTTGCTGATTAGCTGTTGAAAATAACTTTGAGTGAGAGCCTACAAATCCTTTAGTTAACTTTAGTATTTTTTTACGTCTAAGATTCGCAACTGATCCACGTTTTACACGCGTCATATCTTTTAATTTTGGGAATCTACATTTAAATTATATTCTTTTTTTTATTCCCGACTTGATTAAGTTATTTTATTTTAAAAAATTTAACTTGTATTTATAATAAATAGCAATAGTAAAGACCCTTTTAAATTGTTATAATTTTAATTAATATTGGTGAATTGACTGGGACTCGAACCCAGGACCGGTCGGTTAAAAGCCGAGTGCTCTACCAACTGAGCTATCAATTCCCCTATTTAATAATAATAATTTTATTATTTTTTAAATTATTTTTTTTTAAAGATATTTGCAAGTCGGATATATTGTAAATATGCTGTGAAAAATAGACCTAAAATAGTAATTATAAGTAATCCAATAATTATACCTGACAAAAGAGTTTCTACCATAATTAAATAAAAAAATATTTAATAATCTAAATCTACTCAAAAAAATATTTAACTTTGTTTTTTAAGTTTTCGGGGTTGACGGGACTCGAACCCGCAACTTCCGCCGTGACAGGGCGGTGCTCTAACCAATTAAACTACAACCCCAACTATAAATATAATAAATTTATAATATTTACTAATAGTTGTAATTCATGTTTATATTTGATTATACTATTTTGTTATTGTTTATTTTTATATCTATCGATTTCTTTTAAAACTATAGTCTAGGTGTACGCCCAGTATCATTCGTAAGAAAGCCAAATATAAAAAGTGACGTAAAGAACAAAACAAGTATATTAACAAATATTTTTAATATTACCATATAAAATAACTAAAATATAATAAACTACATACAACATTTAATAATTCTAATTAAAATTTAAATATGATTTATTAATCAACGAATATTATATTAAACATAATAAATTTATATTATTAAAAATTAAAACTAACAAAATTTAGAAATATAAATACTCATTAACCTAATTTCATAGAAATTTAAAACAAGCATAATTACTTTAACCTGAAAAGTTTTGACAGAAAAGGGATTATTAATTCTTAGTTTATTTTATTTATTTTTCAAATATATAATTATTTAAGTAAAAATTATTAGTTAAAGTATTTTCAGGAATTTTCTTAGTCGTATTCTTTATTTTGTGGAAACTCTTTATACTATATTGTGGGAAAAACAATTAATATTTCTTAATTAGAATTTCACTAAGTCTTAAAAATCTTTTAAGCAACATTTATTAAAAGAACTATTATAAAAGTAATGCAAAGTTATATGGAAGTCTAAAAAAATAATATATGAGAAAATATTGGTTTTTTATAAATAATGATTGTGGTAGGTCTTAACTCTATTAAATTTATATTTCGTTTTATAAACGGAAATACTTTATTGTTTAATTATTAATTTTTACCATTTCTAGATTTGACTAAATATTCAGTTCCTATAAAATCAATACCGATATTTATTTGTTTTACTTCTTTTTAAATAAAAGAAATATAATTATTTATAGAATTGGGGTTAGCGACAAGTTTTTTTTGTAATAAATTATATGACAATTACTCCACCTGAAGAACAGGTAAAAAAAGTTCGAGTTACATTTACTCCGAATCCTGTAGAAACGTCTTTTGAAAAATGGGCAAAGCCTGGACATTTTTCACGTTCACTTTCAAAAGGCCCAAATACTACAACATGGATTTGGAATTTACATGCAGATGCGCATGATTTTGACAGTCATACGACTGATCTTGAAGATATTTCAAGAAAAATATTTAGCGCTCATTTTGGGCAGTTAGCAATTATTGAAATTTGGTTAAGTGGAATGTTTTTTCACGGAGCCAGATTTTCTAATTACGAAAGTTGGTTGATGGATCCTATCCATATCAAACCAAGTGCACAGGTTGTTTGGCCTATTGTGGGTCAAGAAATTTTAAACGGCGATGTAGGGGGAAATTTTCAGGGAATTCAGATTACCTCTGGTCTTTTTCAACTTTGGAGATCTAGTGGCTTTACATTAGAAACCCAATTGTATGGAACTGCGATGGCTGGACTTATTTTTTCTGTCCTTCTATTTTTTGCTGGTTGGTTTCATTATCATAAAGCTGCTCCAAAATTAGAATGGTTTCAAAATGCAGAATCAATGATGAATCATCATTTAAGTGGTTGTGCGACACGTTATTTAATTGATAAGTAGTTAATTCTTATTAGTATTAATAAGCTGTGCACTTATAAATATCGGAAATAAATAGCAATTAGTATTTTGATTTGATTCCTTATAACTTTATTTAAATTGATATAAAAATTTAAATTTGAGAAGCTTATAAGATTTTTAGTAAAATTGATTTATGGTTAGGATTTATTAATACTATAAGTTTAATAAGTATTACGACAAAGTTACGAGTTTATAAATCGATATTAAAAACTTTAGAAATATTTTATAAATTTCTTGTAACAGGTTTAAAGCAATTATCCATTATTAAAGACCCATTAATGTTAAAGACATTTAAAAATAATTTAAAATGATTTAAAGTAACGACCAATCGATCTATTCTAATAAAGAATACAATTATAATAAGTGTTTAGAACGTGGAAAACTATATTATTTTATAGTGATTGAATAATTAAAACTTTAAAATATCTAATAATAGATATTTTATTAATAATTTAAAATAATTAAAATTATATTTCCTTTTAAGAGTAATTAGAAATTTAAAAATAATTGTAAAAATCTTTAATTAGTAAAGCGCCGTATGAATTAAAAGTTTCATGTACGGTGTAATAAGGGGGCAAGTTAAAAATATTATTTACTTGCCTATCTATAATATTAGGTTTAGGTTGTCTATCATGGGCAGGGCATCAAATTCACGTTTCTTTACCAATTACTAAGTTATTAGATTCGGGTATTAATCCTTCTGACATTCCGTTACCTCATGAGTTTTTATTAAATAAGTCACTTATGATTGAATTATATCCAAGTTTTGAAAAAGGACTTACTCCATTTTTTACATTAAATTGGTCACAATATTTAGATTTCCTTACATTTCGTGGTGGTCTAAATCCTGTGACAGGAAGCTTATGGTTAACAGATATTGCGCATCATCACTTAGCATTGTCAGTTCTCTTTATTTTTGCTGGTCATATGTATAAAACAAATTGGAAAATTGGACATAATATGAAAGAGTTATTAGAAAGTCATACAGGTCCTATAACAGCTAATGGTCACAAAGGTCTTTATGAAATACTTACTACTTCTTGGAATGCTCAATTAAGTGTTAACTTAGCGATGATGGGTTCACTTTCAATTATTGTAGCTCAACATATGTATTCTATGCCACCATACCCATATTTAGCTACTGACTATGGAACTCAAATTTCTTTATTTACTCATCATATGTGGATTGGAGTTGCGCTCGGTTAAAATATCTAATGTCAATAAGACTTTTATATTATTAATTAGTTTATAAAACTTATGTGTAACTTTAATATATTATTATTAGTTTCGAACTTTCTCTTTTTTAGATCTTTAAGATAATTCATTCGACTTATCCATAATAAAAATAAGACCAATTTTAAAGATAATTAAAAAAATAATATAGTATTTCAAAAAAAGGAAATCCTATGGAAACAGTAGCTTGTCGATAAAAATCCTGAAATAAGAAGAGATTTATACGCTAATAATTAAATCAATCCTAGACCTAAATTTTAAAATCATACGAAAGAAGTTTATTATTGTTTTATCTGCAACCTTCAAGCAGAAGTAAAGATCTACAGTAGTTCGTCTTTTAGCTATTAGTTATAAGAGTTTAATTATTTAAATGATTTAAAAAGAAGTTTTTATCACATCGACTTAAAATAAAAGTAATTGATTAGCAAAACTGTTTTATAAACAAAACCATGGAACTGACTAACTCTTAAATATATATTTATATTATATCTTTAATATAAAACTTGAAAAGATCTATGTCAGGAAAAGACTAAAGACTTAACTTTGTGATTAAAAGTAGCAAATTAGAACGGCAAGTTCAAAGTCTCAGCTTTAAGAAAAAATAAGAATGAATATAAATTACAAATTTATAATTTATTCGGAAATAGAACAACAACTTAAAGTATAGAGCGTAGTGATATAAGGTTATCCTGCTACGCTTGGAAACGGGCAACTAATTTTAATATTAGTTATCTAGTTTTCTGTTTTTGTATTGTTGGTGCTGCGGCTCATGCGGCAATTTATATGGTTCGTGATTACGATGTAGCAACAAATCATGAAAATCTATTAGATCAAGTTTTGAAACATCGTGACGCAATTATTTCCCATTTAAACTGGGTTTGTATTTTCTTAGGTTTGCATAGTTTTGGTTTATACATTCATAACGATACAATGTCTGCTTTAGGAAGACCTCAAGATATGTTTGTGCGAGTTTAGTATTCTAGATTAGAGCTTTCTATCATTTATTTATATTTATTAAAATCTTATAAGCAATTATAAGGAATTAAATAGACATGCTCTCACAGTTAAAATCTCTAATAAAATCTAAATTCAAAATATAGCGATAAAAATCTAAGAGAACTTTAGTATGCGAAGTATAAAAGCTTTGAAATTGAAAATAAAACAAATTAAAAGACAATAATTTAAGATTATCTTGATCATTTATAAAATAAATAACAATACCATTCAATTTATTTTCGATTATTGTTTATAATAAATAAAAACTGAAATTCTTATAATAATTAAAACGTATATTAAAAGAATTGTAACATAAAAAAGTAATTTTTTATTCAAAGCGTATAATGATAGATAATAAACTAAACTGACTCATTAGAAAAACTTATGTAAAAAATTTCGTATAAAATGTTAAAAGATAACAAGAGTTTATACCGTCAGAAGATTTGCCATCAACTAATTGTCGAAAAGTTCAACTTACTTATTTAATTTTATTTTCTACAATTTATATTTTAACAAAAAAAAAGTTATTACTATAAATACATTTTATAAAATAAGATGATTAATAATATTCTTTATATTTTAATATTTTTTAAGTTTTCTTCTTTCTTTTACCTAATAAAATATTTATATTAACTTATTATATTAAAAATTATAAAAATGTTAGCCAAAAATTTACTTAAAGTTGTTTGATAAAGAGCTGTATATTTTTAAAAGGTATGTACAGTTCGAGAAGAGGTAATTTGTTATACCTACTTTCATTCTGATACGGCAATTCAATTAAAGCCGATTTTTTCACAATGGATACAAAATACTCATTATTTAGCTCCAACTTTAACAGCAATTAACGAAGATTTTAGTACTTCATCTGTTTGGGGTGGTGATGTTGTTTCTGTAGGTGAAAAAGTTGCAATGATGCCCATTTCGCTAGGAACAGCTGATTTTATGGTTCACCATATTCATGCTTTTACTATTCACGTTACAGTTTTAATTTTATTAAAAGGCGTTTTATTTGCTCGTAATTCGAGACTAGTTCCGGATAAATCAAAGTTAGGTTTTAGATTTCCTTGTGACGGTCCAGGTCGTGGAGGTACATGTCAAATATCTGGATGGGATCATATTTTCTTAGGTTTGTTTTGGATGGTGCGACTCGTTTGTAATACTATATTATATTTATATAAATCTGTATTGCAGTAAAAATTATTTAATTGTTAAACTAACTTTTAAATAATTTTCGTTTATAACTACTCATAAATGATAGTGTAATTCTTCAATAGCTAAATAGCTTTTCCTTCTATTAAAAATATACTATAAGTAATCCAATATTACAATATTTTAAATTTAAGCTAAATTTTAAAGGATTTTCTAACGGTTTTGTCTTGGTATAATAAAAATGTATTTAATTACGCATAAAATAAAGTATTAAAAACTAGTTTTTAAAAAATTTTATATACTTTTAATAGAAGTCAAAAGTAAAAATTCATCCTTTTTTATTTTTAATTTATTTTTCAACCCTTATTGAGAATCTTCTTTATGTAATTTATAGACCTAAAAGAAAAACTGTTGTTATAAACAATGATTCATATTTATGAATGGAACGATGAAAACTAAAAGAAGTAATATATTTTCTTTTATTTGGGATCAAAGAAAGATGCTAATGGTTTTTTGTTAACAAGCGAATAAAAAATATATGCTAATATTCTTTAAATCTTTTTAATTTAAATATAATAAAAAGTATTGAGCCGGATGAGTTGAAAAATTCATGTCCGAATCTAAAAACAACATATTTTAAATAATTTGTGAGTTTAACTATAATTCCATTTCTGTTGTTATTTTTCATTTTAGTTGGAAAATGCAGTCTGATGTGTGGGGGACAGTGGCAGGAAATAGTGTTTCACATATTACAGGAGGTAATTTTGCTCAAGGGTCGATAACAATTAATGGATGGCTTAGAGATTTTCTTTGGGCACAAGCTTCTCAAGTAATTGTGCGAATTGAATATTAAATAATATAACTTAACTAATGTCAAAAATTTCTTATTCTATGAAACTTACCAATCTTAAAAATCAAAATAAAAAGTTCGGGAAGTTAAACAAATTAACTTTGTAATCATAAGTAGATTTAGATAAAAAAACTAAATAACTTTATAAAGTTATTTAGTTTAGATTTGGTAATTGAAATACCGACAAAAACTAATTTAGCATACATCAATTACGTATTTATCTATAAATAATCCAAATTTAAATAATTTAGTAAATTATAAATCTATAAATATTAATTTATAAAAAGCAATTATATCGAAGTAATAAAATTAAATTATTAAATTACTTTGAAAGAATAATAATATAAATATTAAGTTATAATACCGTATTAAAAATAGAAAAAGCTAAAGTCATTTTAAATATTGAATTGTCGAATAAAATACTACATATAGTTATTATAAAAGAGTCGTATGATTAATAAACTCAAGTACGATTCGGAGACGATCTAATAATTACTAGTAGATTAGTTTTATCAATCTTATGGTTCATCTTTATCTGCATATGGTCTTATTTTTCTTGGGGCTCACTTTGTCTGGGCTTTTAGTTTAATGTTGTGCGAGTATAAAATAATTTTATAAATTATTTAAATTTGATAATATTAAAATATTAATATTCGAACTCACTAAAAGCTAAAAACAATAAATTTAAATTTTTAAATAAAAAACGAGAAATCAAAGATTAAATACAGCACATTTATTAAAGCTAATATAACACAATTATTTGCTAGTTAAGATTTTAAATTATACTTATACTATAATCTTTAATTAATACTAAAAATTATTAAAAGAATCAGCTAATCTAATAAATTTATTATAAATACCAAATAAACTTATCATTTATTAAAAACATTAATAAATAAATTTATTAAGAAGAATAATTTATAGTCTACATATTCATAAATCTATATTATCAAATTAGAGTTACTCATTAAGCTAACACTTTATAAAATTAAAGAAATGTACTTGATTTAAACTTTGTAATTTATTACATATAATTAAGTAGTAAATAAAAATTATAACGATAAAGTTAAAAGTTTTAAAAAATAACAAACTGCAAGTTATGAAAAAATTGTTATATATTTAATATTGATTAAATTAGTTAAAAATCAAGTAAATGAAAAATATTAATTAATAATTAATTAGTATATTATCTTACTAAGGTTTTTGCTGTTTAGAGAAAACGTAGTGAATTAAAAGGTTCTTGCTATGTTTGAAGGAAGGTTACTCAAAAGAATTCTTTTTTAACCAATCCTATTTTATTTAGTGGTCGCGGTTATTGGCAAGAACTTATTGAGTCTATTGTTTGGGCTCATAACAAATTAAAAGTAGCTCCTAATATTCAGCCAAGAGCTTTGAGTATTACTCAAGGACGTGCTGTTGGAGTTGCTCATTATTTATTAGGCGGGATTGCAACAACATGGTCATTGGAAAGGTAGGGAAGAAATAAAAAACATTCATAAACAGGATTAAACCAAACATTAATTTTAAGTTTAAATTAGAGACTAAATAATAGATTTTTATTTAAATTAAAATGATCAGCAATTCTAAATAAATTTGCAAAAAAACAAAATCATTAGTTTTGGATAACCAAAAATTAAATAAATAATATATCTATAAAGCAATTACGTAACGAATTTGTAAATTAAAGAATTATAAAGGATGAGAGTTTTAAACTCAAATAAAAACTTTAGTATTAAATGTTATTAAAATAACTTTTGAAAATCATATTTAAATAGTGAAAAAAGAATGACATTTTATAAATTTGTTAAAAAATATTACGTAAAAAACATTTTTAACATATTTACTTTTAATTTTCTTTCAAAATAATTTGAAAAACAAAATAGTAATTACATTAAAAAGTATTTTTACATCCTTAATTTTTCAAATTTCATTCTGTAAAAACTACTAACAAACACAATTAAATTTTAAAATTTGAATAGTTTGAAGAAACTAATTAATCAGTCAATAAAAATAATTTATTGTAAGGTTACTGTATACTTTTTACATTTTAAAGCGTGATGAATCTAAATATTCTTGTCACGTTTGAAGGAGGCTTTTATAAAATTTTATAATTTCAATCCCTATCTTTTTAGCTAGAATTATTTCAGTAGGATAACCTACCGAATATTTAAGGGAATTTAAAAATTCCTTATTATAATAGTAAACATGGTTTAAATGCATTTAGAATCAATTAATTAATTAACATATATATATATTATGACATATAACAAAAAAAAAAAATTTCCTAAATTTAATAAAGACTTAACTTTCGATCCAACTACTAGACGTATTTGGTTTGGTATAGCAACCGCTCACGATTTTGAAACTCACCTTATGCCTGAGAGAGAAGTCTATCACAGAATATTTGCTTCACATTTTGGCCAATTAGGAATAATATTCTTATGGACAGCCGGTAACTTATTTCATGTTGCATGGCAAGGCAATTTTGAACAGTGGATTAGTGATCCATTACATATTCGACCTGTTGCACATGCTATTTGGGATCCTCATTTTGGTCAACCAGCAATTGAAGCTTTTACAAGAAGTCAACTAGCTGAACCAGTAAATATTTGTTATTCTGGAGTTTATCAGTGGTGGTATACAATTGGAATGCGTGTGTGACATGTTATTAAGAAAATAAAAGTCTTAATTAAAATAAATCATGCAATTAGATAATTAGTTAATAAAACACTTATTAATTTATATGTTATTTACACTATACATTAAACTATTGAATATAATGTATAAAGCTTGTTAAAAACTCGATAATATAAAAATATATAATAAATGGTTAGAACTTTTTATTATTAACATTAATAAAATGACAAAGTTTTAAAAACACCTACCTTATTAGTACAATTATTACTTTTAGTAAAAAATTCACGAGATAATTAAGAAGATGCAGTGTGGATATTTATAATATGATAACAGTAATTATTAAATTAAATTTCTTTAATAAAAATTATTAAAGAAAAATGGAAAATTCTTAGTGCTATTAACGCGAAAAATATAATATAGTCGGAATTTAAAGCAATTAAAAATGTTGCAACTTTATAAAGCTTTAAAGTATTGAATAAATAAACATTAATTAAAGTTTTAGAGGTTATAAAGATTTTTGAAAAATAATATATTATATCATGATATCATGATTTTCTTATTTGTATCGAGAATTATTACCTTCTTAGATTATATTTTAATAACAATATTACGAAAAATTTTGCTATATTAAATTTTTAGCCTCTTTTCAATAAAGACTTATTTTAGAATATTAAAATATATTATTCACTTCTATTAAAACTTCAAAGTGAAAAGAAATTTTATAACTATTTAATTTATATAATTAATAAAGTAATTTATTAGAGCGATATAACATTTAATTCTTACGTATCGTTCGATAAGAGAAGAGTATAAACTTTGATACTTTTCTACTTTCATTTCTTAAATACTTAATCTTGCTATATGCGTTATTATGTGGAAAAGGTAAAATTAACTTCCTAAAAATGTATAAATAGAATAATTGCATGAAACATGGAGAACTGTAGAAAATTGTTTCTAGTAATACAGTAAATTTTCTAGTATAACTTATTAATTATATTATAATAATCAATCAAAGAATATTAGTGATCCAATAATTACCAAGAATTAATACTTCAGTATTTGAAAAATAAAACTTTAAAACTTAATTACTAAAGGTACCATAATCTTGAAAATTTGGAAAAACGCCGTATGAGACAAAAGTCTCATGTCCGGTGTTTTAAAAAGGGAAAAAATATACTATTTAGTTAATTTTACCTATTTATAATCAAATATTGACTTATACACCGGTTCAGTATCCTTAATCTTATTGTCTGCAGTTGTATTATTTGCAGGTTGGTTACACGTACAACCTAAATATAAACCAAGTATTTCTTGGTTTAAAAATGCGGAATCAAGGTTAAATCATCATTTAGCAGGGTTATTTGGATTAAGTTCATTAGCTTGGTCTGGACATTTAATTCATGTAGCTATTCCAGAATCACGTGGGCAACATATTCGATGGAATAATTTTATGCGAGCTATTCCGCATCCTGAAGGATTAAATGCTTTCTTTAATGGTAATTGGTCAATTTATTCTGAGAATCCCGATCTATCTGATCATATTTTTGGAACATCTAGCGGTTCTGGAACTGCCATTTTAACATTCTTAGGAGGTTTCCATCCGCAAACAAAAAGTTTATGGTTAACAGATATTGCTCACCATCATTTGGCAATTGGAGTATTATTCATCTTTGCAGGACATATGTATAGAACAAACTTCGGTGTTGGACATAATATGGAAGACATTTTACATGCACATCAAGCCCCGAGTGGAAAGTTAGGATTAGGACATCGAAATCTTTACGAAACAATAAATAATTCGCTACATTTCCAATTAGGTTTAGCTTTGGCATCATTAGGAGTAGTTACATCTTTAGTTGCTCAACATATGTATGCATTACCACCTTATGCTTTTTTAATTCAAGATCATACTACAATGGCAGCTCTTTACACACATCATCAGTATATTGCAGTTGTGGTCGTAAATATTCGATAAATAATAAATTAAAGTATTTTTTTTAATTTCCTGATCTCAAAAAATGAAAATCAACTACCTGTGGAAAATCAATAAAAAATAATAATTATTTATTTTTAAATAATTTTAAGTTAAATTTAAATAATAAAGGAGAAATCCTAAGGGAAAAATCTAGCGTGTTGAGTAAATCTTATTAAAAAAAGAATTATGACTATTCAGAATAAGCTGAGTAAATATAATCAATTACTTAAAATTCATAAACATACTTTATAATTTCAAGATCTAATCTTTAAATTAGTGTAACCAAAATATCATGTATTATCTGTAAGTACATACGGAGATCTTTTTATTTATATTTAATTTTACATGATTATTTTACAAACAAATTTTTCCAGCTAACATTTGATATTCAAAATAATTTATCGAAAAAACGACGAACTGTATAAAATTTGTAAAATCATTAACCGAAGAGTAACCTAAAATTTATAAATTCATTAAATTTTAACCAATAAATAAATCCTATAATACTAATGTAATTTATTTGTAAATATTACAGGAGAAGATAAAAAGATTAGTTTTTATCATTAAAAATCAAGTATTATATTAAAAAACTTTAAAATATTGATTTCTAAAAAGCGTAATGATGAAAATTATCAAGTTACGTTTGAGAACGGGTAGATTTAAAAAACTATCTAGTTTCATGGTTTATTATGACAGGTGCATTTGCACATGGTGCAATATTCTTTGTACGTGATTATGATCCTAACAAAAATAAAGGAAACGTATTAGAAAGAACTTTAAACCATAAAGAAGCAATTATATCACATTTAAGCTGGGTTTCATTATTCTTAGGTTTTCATACTTTAGGTTTATATGTTCATAATGATGTTATGCAAGCATTTGGTACTCCCGAGAAACAGATTTTAATTGAACCAGTTTTTGCTGAATGGATACAATCTGCTCATGGTAAAACTACTTATGGGTTTAACGTTTTATTATCATCAACTACAAGTAACGCTACATCGGCAAGTGAAGATATTTGGTTACCAGCTTGGTTAAACGCTATTAATGATACATCCGGAGCATTATTTTTGCAAATTGGACCCGGTGACTTTTTAGTTCATCATGCAATTGCATTAGGTCTTCATACAACTACACTTATTTTAGTTAAAGGGGCTTTAGATGCTCGTGGTTCAAGGCTAATGCCAGATAAAAAAGATTTTGGTTATAGCTTTCCTTGTGATGGTCCTGGTCGAGGAGGGACTTGCGATATTTCAGCTTGGGATGCTTGTTATTTAGCAGTTTTTTGGATGTTAAATACTATTGGTTGGACAACATTTTATTGGCATTGGAAACACTTAACACTTTGGCAAGGAAATCCTAACCAATTTAATGAATCATCTACTTACCTTATGGGTTGGTTGCGTGATTATTTATGGTTAAATTCTTCTCAATTAATTAATGGTTATAATCCTTTTGGTAGTGCGGTACGTTTTATTTATTAGTTATAATAAAAGATTAAGAATTTTTTGGAAATTTTTAGAAAATCCTTAATAACTTTACATTTAATATTGTATCATTAAAATAAATTTATATAAAATACAAACTTTTTAATTTTGACATACAAAAAATTTGTATACTTTTTGTATGAAGCTCAAGAAAGAACTTAATTATTCTAATTTTTGATTATAACCGGTGAATTAAAAGTCCATATTAAAACAATATATAGTTAGAATGCTAATTAATTAGCTGACAAAGTTAGAAATAGTAATGGTCTTAATGATATAAACAAAAGACTTAAGATTAATTTTTGTTATTCTATTCAGTAAAGTAAAAATTACCATTATAAAATACTAAATAATATTAAAAAAATCCATATAAATATTACAATATAGAAGGATCAGAAATAACAACTTAAAGATTGAAATAAACAAAAATCGTTTGTATGGATAAAATGTAAGGAACGTAAAAAACTGTATTTATTTCATTTAATTTTAAAAACAGTAAAAGTAAAGGGTTTTTAAAATTAAATTTTCCAAAATGGAAGTAAATTTATCACTTTTTCCTATTAAATTAATTATTATTTATAATTTATTTAGTAGAAAACCTGCCGTATGAGTTGGAAAGGCTCTTGTCCGGTAGAAAAAAGGGGGTAATAAAAATTTTAAACTTACCTATCTTTATTGAATACCTTAGCGGTTTGGGGATGGATGTTCTTATTTGGTCACTTAGTATGGGCAACAGGATTTATGTTCTTGATCTCTTGGAGAGGTTATTGGCAAGAATTAATCGAAACATTAGTTTGGGCACATGAACGTACACCAATAGCGAATTTAGTAACTTGGAAAGACAAGCCAGTAGCTTTATCAATTGTTCAAGCTCGTTTAGTAGGTTTAGTACATTTTTCAGTAGGTTATATTTTTACTTATGCAGCTTTCTTAATTGCTTCAACATCTGCAAAGTTTGGTTAATAAAAATAAATTAAAAATTTAGTAGATAAAATTAGAATATAGTAATTAAATTATAATGATGTAAAGAATACATCAAATTTAAAAGGAGAATTTAATATGGCGGGTTCAACAGGAGAACGTCCTTTTTCTGATATTATTACTAGTATTCGTTATTGGCTCATTCACAGTGTTACAATTCCTTCATTATTTATAGGAGGTTGGATTTTTATTAGCACAGGTATTGCTTATGACATATTTGGAACACCTCGTCCTAATGAATATTTTACAAACACAAGGAAAGATGTTCCTTTAATTTCTGATCGTTTTAAAGCTTTAGAGCAAATGGACCAATTATTTAAATAAACTTATGACAATAAATAAATCAACTACTTATCCAATCTTTACATTTCGTTGGTTAGCTGTTCATGCTTTAGCAGTACCAACAGTCTTCTTTATTGGAGCAATTTCTGCAATGCAGTTCCTTCAACGTTAATTATTGAAACACTAACATTATATCTAAGATTTTTAATTATTCAAATTTATAGGGATAAAAATATCCCTGGAATCTATTATATTTATAAATGAATTCCTAAAATTTAATTTTTTAATAATAAAATTATGTCACAAATTAATGAAAAAAACCAAAATGTAGAATTAAATCGAACAAGCTTATATTGGGGATTATTACTAATATTTGTCTTAGCTGTACTATTCTCTAGTTATATTTTTAACTAATTTTATAGTGATAAGTTAAGTTTGTATCATATAAAATAATATTTTTATTTAAAATTAATAATCAATCATCTTATATGTCTAATTCAAGAACTACGGGACGAATTCCACTTTGGTTAGTTGGCACTTTAGCAGGTATAGCTGCTATTGGTTTATTGGCGCTTTTTTTCTATGGATCTTATTCAGGTCTTGGATCCTCTTTATAATTAATTAAGTTTGTTAATTTTAAAACACTTAACAAACTTAATTCGTAAATTTTTTAGACTTTTAGACATATAAATGATGTATTATGTATTTTAATTTTTTATTTCATTAAATTCTATTAATGTATTTATGAATAAGATCGATTTATTAATTTTTATATGATTGATTTAAGTTTGACTTTTTTTTAAGGATTTTATAAAATTGATAAAGCTTTATGATCTATAAATAACTTCTATTTTTTTGTATATGGTAAGAAAATATTATTTATCTAATTTCAAGTCTCAAGTTTTAACTGAAAAATCAAATAAACTTATTCAATATAATACATATACTTTTAATGTAGGCAGGAAATTAGTGTGTATAAAAGTAAAATATTTTAAACTCTAATTAATTAACAATAATTCTAAATTCTTTCATATTATTTAGAGTTTAATAAAGACGTATTTGTTCATTATTTTTCTAAACAAAATATTAAAAATATTTTTGAAGAAACTTTCAAAGTAAAGGTGGTTTCTGTTAATACAGCCATTTTACCAGGAAAAAGAAGACGTTTAGGTAAATTTCAAGGTTTTAAAAATTTTTATAAGCGTGCTTTTATTAAATTGATGAGTTTGGTAATATTTCTCTTTTTAAATTACTAAAATTCATTTAGTAAAAAAATAACTAAATTTCTTTTTTTTATTTTAAGAAGGTTTAAAAGACCAATTTTTTTAGTTCTAAAGACATTCTTACTATTTTTTCAGGATTGTAATTTTATTAAGTGGTGAGATTTCGAAAATATACTTTATAAAAGTATAAATATTAATTTTTGAATTATCTTATTTTATTTTATCTATAAGAGAATATTGTAAAGCATTATTTCTTAGATTTTTATATTTAAATTAAATTTTTATTTTATGTCTATTCGTTTTTTTAAACCTTATAGTGCGATTTGAAACTACTTATTTATTGTTTAGCTTTATGATTTAATTTAAAATTTTAAAAGCAAGCTAAAATTTTATTTGTTAAATATTTATAATATTACTTTCTATTTTACATAATTTTATATACTATATAGTTTTAATATATAATAATTTTTGTAAACGAATATTAATTATGAATATTTTATATATTTATAAGTTAGACAAAAGGTTTTTATTCTTAATTATATTTAGGGATTAACAGGATTAAAGTTTTATTTATCTAAATAAAGTCATATGCATAAAATTATGCTGGTAAGACTTTTTAGGGGGGATTTTCTACCTATTCTTCAGGAACTAGAAGTCGTTCAGTTAGTGGGTTTAGTGAAATTACAAAATCAAATCCCGAGTGTGATTTTTATTTAATTAATTTTTAATGACAAAAAACTTTTTGTTAATTTCATAATTTTTATTTATTACTTGTAACTTTCTTAGAGAAAAAATTTTTCTTTTTAAAATCTTTAACATTTTATAGTCATAGATCTAAAGGGCGTAATAACAGAGGAGGTCTGTAATAAATTATCTTTTTTTTAATTTTAATTAAAATTAAATTGAAATGCTTTTTAATTTATTTTTTCTCCAACATTTTCTTATTTATTGATCATTTTGTTAAACTTAAATTTTCATTAATCTTTAATTCCTGAATTTTGAGATATATATATGAATAAGTATAAATAATTTTGATAAAAAATTTAAGATAATTGATATTATATTATATTTTTTAGTTTTAAGTCTAAATTTACTTCTTTTAAATTAGACTTTTTAATTCTAATCAAATTTTTTTTATTTTCACTTATAAACTATAGGAAATTAAAATGTCTTCAATAATAACTATAACTTAGATGCTGTATGATTTCTTCATGTACAGTATTCAAAAAAGGGTAAATTCCTATTAATTTTATTACAAGTCGAAATCTAGGGGGTGGTCATAAACGTTTATATCGTTTAATTGATTTTAAACGAACTAAACTTGGTGTGGAAGCTAAAGTATCTAGCATTGAATATGATCCAAATCGCAATTCGAGAATTGCTCTATTAAATTATATTGATGGCGAAAAAAGATATATTATTCATCCTCGTGGGTTAAATATTGGTGATTCAGTTATTTCGGATTTTGAAAGTCCTATTAAAATTGGTAATGCTTTACCTCTTAATAAAATTCCACTAGGAACGTATGTGCACAATGTAGAGTATCGAGTTTAAACTGTAGTTAATTTTTTTGATCAAATAGGGATTTATCTATTTTGAAATCTTTAGTTAATATTTATTAACTATTTGTGGTTAGTCAAAACGTCAAATTCGTTTACTTTTTTCAAGTATTTTCATGTCTTTTATAAAACAAGGAAAGATTGTATATTCATAAATAATTAAAGTATTATAAAAATAATAATAAAATTCTTTAGGTTTTAGTGTGACACGGTACCAAATTCATAAGTTTGATATTAAATTTTAACTTAATAATTTCGTTAACTTTATAACTATATGTTTACATTATTTAATTAAATAATAACAATTCTAATTAATAAGTAATAATTTAATATACATTAAATAGTTTGCTAATTTTTATATTTAATGTATAAAGCTACAAAAATTAAAATTAATCTTAAGGTTTTTTTAACACTTAAAATCATAGAAACGATTAGAATCTATTTTCAATCTTTTGAACAAAGTTATGAATCTAAAAGTCAAAACTAAAAAATATAAATTCTTCATAACAGTTAAGATAATAATTTTAAAACTTTTAAAATCTTAATAACATTTAAGTAGTTATTATACGAATATATAAATAGGCTAATAATAACGATTTCAACTATGTTTGAATAAAAAGATATAAATATATGGAACGCGGAACATTGTAACAAATTTTTTTAATAAAAATTATTTTTATAACAATAAGTGATACGATATGATTTAATAAAATAATATAATATAATTAAGAAATTAATTTCGTAAACCAAATTTAAAATATATTAATATATTTTAGGTTTAATTATAAATAAATTAAATATTATTTTAAAATGGTCAAATGCCGGATGAAATGGAATTTTCTTGTCCGGTATAATAACGGAGAAAAATAGAGTAAGTTTAAAGCAGAAAATTTTTCTACCGATAAATTAATTTAACAAATGTATATAATTTTTACTATCCAATGATTTTGATGTCTTTGGTAAAAATAACTATAGAAATTTTAAGTAAATTTTTGAGTATTATATTAGTTTAATACAAACTATTTTCTAAACGCGACAGTTTTTTTGAGCATAAATAATATATTTGAAACAATTTAGGAAAAATCTTAATTTTTAGTTTTTAAGCTGATTAAAAAGAAATTTTTTCGTTCAGTTTTTTTTCAGGTTATTTTTCTTTATAGCCTAGATAAACCCTGGGAAAGGGGGTCAAATTGCACGAGCTGCGGGTGCTTTTGCACAAGTCCTTGCTAAAGAAGGTAATTTTGTCACTTTACGCCTTCCTTCTAGTGAAATTCGTTTAATAGAAAAATTCTGTTGGGCAACAGTTGGTCAAGTTGGAAATATTGATATTAGTAACATAGTATTAGGAAAAGCTGGTTGCAAACGCTGGAAAGGTAAAACACCCAAAGTCCGAGGAGTTGTAATGAACCCATGTGATCATGCTCATGGTGGTGGTGAAGGAAAAAGTCCAATTGGACGTTCTAGACCTGTAACTCCTTGGGGTAAACCTGCGCTTGGTAAAAAAACTAGAAAACCAAAACGTTTAAGTAATATGTATATTATTCGCTCTCGTTCTAGAGAAATAGTTTAATACATCTTTTTATTAATTAGATTTTAATTTTTTCATTTTGTTTATTTTCTATAAAGTTTTAAGTATTTTATTTTTAAACTAAGTTATTTTATTGTTATTTATTTATGTCACGTTCATTAAAAAAAGGTCCTTTCGTTTCATCTTGTTTATTGAAGAAAATTAATAAGATAAATACTAAGAGGTATTGGGATTTATAAATCAAAACTATTTTAAAAAGTAATATATTATTTTATATTATATTTAATTTGACTTTTAAACTATTGAAATTAACGTTATCTATTTTAAAAGCATAATTATTACTTGGTCTCGTTCTTCAATGATTCTTCCAATTATGATTGGTCATACAATTGCAGTTTATAATGGTCGTGATCATATTCCGTTACTTATTTCAGATCAAATGATTGGACATTTGTGTTCTCCTTTTTATATATAACTAAGTTTTAAATTCATGTTTGATTATTATTTATTATTTTATTAACGTTAAAAAAAGTTATTAACTATTTATAAAAATTAGGTGAATTTGTTCAAACACGTTCATATCGTGGACACATAAAAGCTGACAAAAAAACAAAAAAACGCTAATTAAAAAATATTTATTTTAAAATTTATTATTTTTTATATTTAAGAAAAAAAAAAATGTTACAACTTAATAACTCAGAAACGTCTAAAATTTCAAAATCTTTTATTCATCTCATACTTCTATCTGGTTTTGCAGTTCCAACTTATAATGGTACTAAGCCTATTCCTTTACTTATTTCAACAAAAAAGATTGGAAATTTGTGTTCTTCATTTTATATATAAATAAGTTTTAAATTCATGTTTGATTATTTTTTTATTTTATTGACCTTAATAAAAGTTAGTAACTATTTATAAAAATTAAATGGATTTTTTCAAACAAGTTCAGATGGTGAAAATATAAAAGATGAAAAAAACAAAGAAAAAAGTAAATTAGAAAATTTTAACGCTTAAAAATATTTATTTCAAAATTTATTATTATTTTTATTTAGGATTAAAAAATGAAACAAATTAAAAGTTTAGAAGCTGTTGCCTTTTCAAGATATATTAGAATGTCCCCTTTTAAAGTTAGAAGAATTTTGGATCAGATTCGTGGTCGTACTTATGAGGAAACAATGATAATTTTATCATTTATGCCTTATAAAGCATGTCCTGTTATTTTAAAGACAATTCAATCTGCAGCTGCGAATGCAACAAATAAATACAACGTTGATCCTTCGTTACTTTTTATTAGCGAAGCACGGGCAGATGCAGGACCAATACTTAAACGATTTCGTCCTCATGCACAAGGTAGGGGATTTCCAATTAAAAAAAGAATGTCACATATTATTAGTTTGATCTGAAATTAAAAATTTTTATTGATTTAAGATAATATATTAAACATTTAGAATTTTTAATGTATTAAAATTTAATTTCAGTATAATCTTTTAGTTTTAAAAGCTTATAATTAAAGTTAACTACGTAAATTTTTTTTGATCATTATTAGTTAAAATATTTAAAACAGAGTAAAAATTAGAATTAATAATAATTCTAATTTAAAGGATAAGAGATAATGCATGCTCTTAAAAGTTATTTCTCTTTATAGTTTATTAAGCCGTATGTAAAGACTTGTATGGATTTTAGAAGGATTTTTTCTATTCGACTTAAAGTTACTGGATTCCAAGTAACAAATACTTTTAAAAGGTAGATGTTAACAATTTATGTTCTGAACTATTTCAATATATTATTTTAGGATAATTTTAGTTTTAATAAAACTCCCGATTTATATGCAAGGTTTTCGTGACGATTTCACTACTAACTAATTGGAAAAAAGAATTTTTTTAAGACGAGTAATTCGATGCACAATATATGGTCTTATTGGGATTAAAAATTTATCTATAATTGTTTAAGTTAAATGGTAATTTTAATTTATTATAATATCAAAAAACTTCCTTAAATAAATTGTTAAATCAATGTGCGACATGCTATTAAATAATATAAAATTTAAGTAAAATATTAGATCAGTAACTTTATCAAATATTCTAAAACTATATATTTTATGTAATATAAATATTCTAACATATTAAATTATATCTTTCTAAATTCGGGATCAATTTCAAATCATAATGTTTTGATTTGTTTGATTAAGCCCGTTTAACAGTACTTAAATCATAATTTTTTATTTAATTTATTGAATTAAATAAAAAATTATATAAATATCTAAGATTAGTAATATTACTAACAAAATTGCAAATTAACAACTTCAAATTAACAAAGTAAAAATAATTAATTTTATGTTTTTAGAATTAATTTATAATCTATGAATTTAGCAGAAAAATTGATTCTAAAAGATTAATTTATGCTATAGGCATTAAAAACTGAAGGCGTATTGTAATGATCTAAAATTTATAAAACTGAAATAAATATATGGAACTTGAAAGATGGCAGATTTTTATATAAGTTTTTATTGAAGAGTTAATTGGCCATTGTATAATTGTTATTTTTAATATTATATTTTAACAAATATATTAGAAAATCAGTTTCAACTAATTTAAAAATTACTTTTAATTTTATCATAAATTCGATAAAATGCCTTATGAAATTAAAATTTCACGTACGGTATAATAAGGAGAGAAAAAGAAAATTATTTTATTTTTACTCATCCATATATCATAGATAATATGCTAACTAAATCATTGTTTATACGTTTTAACGAATTTAATTGGGATTCAATAAATTGGAATGTAGTTTGTGATGTTAATTTTCCAGTAAAAATTCGAGACATTTATATTTATTAATATTTCAAATTATTTATATTTAACTATTCTTTTTTTTGATATTCAAGGTAAGAATCATTTTGAAAATCGATTAAGTTATTTAAATAACAAACTCTTTTTACTTTCAGAAGAAAATAATTGTCGTTTAACTCTTATTTTACAAAGGATTTTTTCAAGTAATTTAAGTAATCGATTAAAAGCTATTGATACAATTTTAAATAAAAATAAAAATCTCGTAACCCTTAAGGATATGTTTCCTATTAGTTCTAAAGATAAAATTTTTATTGCATTGAACTTAAATTTAAAAATATTTTTAAATAATTTGGACCTTTTTTATATTTTGAAGAAAAATGGTTTATCATTTTCATTTAAAATTCCTTCCTTATATCAAACAGCATTTCTTGTAGTATGTAATTTTACTGTATTACCAGTTATTGATGGAAAATTAGATAGATTTTCTTACGGTTTTCGACCTTTTCGTACATGCAAAGATATCTTTTTCGAAGTCAATAATATTTTTTCTAAAAAAGAAAATTTTTTTTGGACATTTAAATATAATATATCCTTATCAATTTTTAATACTAATTGGCTAATAAAATACTTTCCTTTTAATAAAAACGTATTAAAATTTATATTAACAAAAACTGAATATAAATTCCATGCAAATAAAGATATTATTTTCTTTTCAACTTTATTTAATTTTTTGCTTAATGGGCTAGTGCGAATTAAAAACTATTATTATTTTTTATCCTTACTTTATGTGTAGAGAATACGAAATATTAGCATAGGAATCATAAATAAATTTTCAGAGCAAAAATTTAACTTTTAAAAATTTCGAAAATTTTAATTAATAATTTATCATTTTTTTATTAAAAAACTTTAAGCTTTAATATTTTAATAAAATGTTATTAATTCTAACTCTAAAAAACGCGTAACTAAAAGAGTAAGAAATTCCATTGTTACTATAAAAAGCTGTATACGTTACTTGTATTTACAGTTTGAAAACGAATATTAACAATATTTAGTTTTATGATAAATTAAACTTAAATTATAAAAATAGTAAATGTCACTTTTCGACTAATAAACTTTTTATGCTTCGTTATAAGAATAAAGTTTTAGTATTTACGAATAACTATAATCGTTTAAATTCTTTTAAAGTCTTAATTAACAAATTTTTATTTAATAAAGGTTTAAGAGTTAAAAAAAAAAACGAGACTTATTATATATCATCTTCTGCTTTTGATTCGTTTGATTTTTTGAATTGGAAATTTAGGAACCTCCAAAATAATAATATTCTTTCGGAAATTTCAAGTACTTTTCTTCGTTCTTATAAATCCAAATTAAAAGTTTTTATAAAAAATTCTCATAATCTTAGCTTATCAGAATTTTTAAAAAAAATTAATTTTTTGATTTTAAAATGGCGAATAAAAAATAATTATTGTACTTCTCGTTTTAAGTCTGCTTCTAACTTAGATGTTTACTTATATCGTCTTATTTGGAAATGGGCAAAAAGAAAACATCCTAGACGAAGTAATTCATGGATTTATACGAATTATTGGAAAGCATTTGGAGGGGTTTGGAAATTTTTTACTTTAGATAGTAATAATGGCCAGTTAATCTTTTTAAAATCTCACATTTCTTTAAAAACTAAACGTTTGTATAAATTACCAAGATCATTTAAAGTTTTTAATTTAGAAAATTACCAAAAACTTAATTTTGTCTGGTTTAATAAATCAACCTTAAATTTTAATCTTATTTATCGTGTTTTATGGAATAAACAAAAAGGAACTTGTTTTAATTGTTCAAGACAATTAAACTATTTTAATTGTAATGAAATTAAAATTTTCAAAAAAACAAAATTTTTAAAAGTTATAAATAATCCATTTTCTCAATTAGTATTAATTCACAATCATTGTAAATTTTAACTGTTAAAAAATTTTATTTAAAAATTTATTATTTTAACCCTGGAGTTTTTATGTTAAGTCCTAAACGAACTAAGTTTCGTAAATATCATCGAGGTAAGATGCGTGGTAAAGTTTTAGTGTGATTAAATTAATTTATAAAAATAATTTTAAAGCTGATTATTTAGTAGAATAATTTAATTTTTTTCTTGAATTAAAAAATTCATAAAATTATTTATTTGACAAAATAGTTTTTGGAGAATATGCATGTGTGATACGACTCAATTTTACTATATTGACGTTCTGGCAATTTTATTATGTAACAAAAATAAATATATTTTATAAAAACTTTAATATTTAACTTATAACATTAACATTAAAAATTAATACTTCAAAATCTTTTGTTCTTATTTCTTAAAATGTATGATAAGTTTGTAAATTTAATTAGTATAAATTAATGTTATTATAATTTTATAATCAGAAAACGTATACTAAATTACTAAAAATTTAGCATGCTATTTTAGTATTTCTAAATATTAAAGTTATTATCATAAAATTTTTAAATTAAGCCAATTGTATTGAAAAATGCTTGACTTGTTTTTTGAGGAACAAAATTTGTTTACTTTATTTACAATCTGTACAAGCGGGTTGGATTACTTCACGTCAGATAGAAGCTGCTGTTTTTATTATAATTTAATTCTTTATGTGTGTTACCTCCTTTTTAATTTTAATTAAAGTATAAACTTGTAATTTTAAAAAATTTATTTTTATTTAAAATTGCAAAAAAGTTATTAAATAACTAATTTACTTGTTGAATACTTTTATTAATTAAATACTCAAAATGTTTATTTAATTAATAAAAATAGTTTTAACCTAAAATTAATTTAAAACGAAGGGTCATTACTCGATACGCTCGACGTGGTGGAAAACTGTGGATTAGAATTTTTCCTGATAAACCTGTAACTTTTCGTGCTGCAGAAACGAGAATGGGTTCAGGTAAAGGAAACGTTGAATATTGGGTAGCAGTTGTAAAACCTGGAAAAGTACTTTATGAATTAAAAGGGGTATCAGATCTCATAGCTAGATCTTCAATGAAAACAGCGGCTTATAAAATGCCTGTTAAAACTAGAATTATTTCAAAAATAATTTAAAATAAAGTTTAAATTAAACCTCTGGAATATTTTGAATTTAGTGTTAAAAATTTTTAAAAATTTATTGTTAGTTTTAATCTTAATACTTATTTATGATTCAATTAAAGTCTTACTTATTTAAGTGTGGCGGATAGCAAAAGAGCACAAAAAATAATGTCAATTCACATATTAGGATCGAAAACTGATATGAAATTATTGGAGATATAATTATTGAGGTAGTGAAAGTTTGCTTTCTTTTTTAAATTATCGTTCTCTTGGTTTTTTAATATTAGATAAAGTTTAAATCTTTCTGAAGCTATTCCTAATAGGGTGATTAAAAATCCAATGTTGTGAAAGAAGTTGTAGTTTGAAATCAAACGGTATTAAGACGATAAAAGAGTTTTAAAATAATCCTTCTTACAATAAGAATTCTATAAATATTTATGACAATGTTTCTTGATTTATTACGATAAAACTTATATCATTTCAATATAGTTTTATTTTTTATTTTATTTTTATTTATATGGGTCAGAAAATTAATCCAATCGGCTTTCGTATTGGTATAACAATTGTGATTTGATTCATAAAATTAATTTATATTATTAATTTATAATAATTATTTTATTTGTACTAAAAATAGATCTTATACACTTTTATAGTGTGCTATGTTTTAAAATGCAAATCATATATTTTTTAATTAAAACTAAAAAATATTAATCGTTTCTTACGCTACTATAACTAAAATAGCTAAAAAATAAACAGATTTAATATATTTTATTTAATTGTTATTTAATTATAATGATAAGGTAAATTTCATTCAAAATAAGTACTTTTTATATATGTGTTGCAAAACTATAATATAAACTTTATATTAAATAAAGTTTAGTGGATTATATTATAATTCAACTTTACTATTAATTATATAATTGAAGTTTTATTACCTTATACCTTGTAAAATTTCAATTAGCCATTAGCATCTAAAAATGCAACAATTGCTATTTTAGAGATTATTTTTTTTCTACTTAACTACGAACTTTTTTTTTTCAATATTATAAAAAACATAGCTCATTCTGGTATTCAAAACCTAAAAATTACTCTTTTTATGTAAAAGAAGATATTTTTATTCGTGATTATATTACTAACATGTTTAAAATTACTCCGATTTCAAAAATAGAAATTAAACGTCAATTAACTTCCCTTGAAGTGAATTTACATGTTGCTAAATCAAATTTTGTTCTGCGAACTAAAAAAAGTGAATTATTTACATTAAGAAATAATTTATCGTCTCTTATTGCAACAAACTTTGCTTCCCGAAAACTTACTCTGAACTTGGTTGATATTAAGAATCCTGATTTGGATGCAAGATTCCTGGCTGACTTCGCCCGTAACCAATTGGAAAAAAGAGTTCCTTTCAGAAGAGTAATTCGAAGCACAATAATAAAAGCTCAAAAAGCCAATGCAAAAGGTATAAAGGCTCAAATTTCAGGACGATTAAATGGTACGGAAATTGCTCGAACAGAGTGGACAAGAGAAGGTCAAGTTCCGCTACACACCTTAAAAGCAAATATTGACTATTGTAGTTGTAAAGCGCTTAAGATTAATAAAATATTATAAATATTATAAAAACTTTTAATATTTAAAAAACTAAAATCTTTTATTCCTTTGTATTTTTTTTCAAGATATAATATCGATGCACAGAAACAATATATGGCATTCTTGGTATTAAAATTTGGGTATATATATTATAAATTCATCTTTAATTGTTTAAGTTAAATGGTAATTTTAATTTACCATAAAAAACTTTTCACTTTTCATACTTCCCAATAAAAATAAAGTTTTAATATTTAAAAATAACTATAAACTTTTAAACGTAGGAAAAATAAATTAATTATGCGTCTTCTCATGTTTTTGATTCTTTTTATTTTTTAATTGGAAATTTAGAAACCTAAAAAATAATAATATTCTTTATGAAATTTTATTAACGTATTATTATAGTATTTCTCAATAATAAAATTATTATCATAAAATTTCTAAATTAATCAAGTTATATTGTAAAATGAGTATCAGACACAATAGCTAGATCTCCAACTAAAATAGTGGCTTATAAAATTCTTTCTAAAACTCTAATTATTTAAAAAATAATTAAATTATAAATAAAGTTTAAATTAAACTTATAATATATTTTGAATTCAGTGTTAAAAATTTTTAAAAATTCTAGAAGTTTACTGTTATTTTTTAATTTTTAATATTTATCTATGATTCAATTGCAATCTTATCTTAATGTGGCAGATAATACAGGAGCACAAAAAATAATGTGTATTCGTATATTAGGCTCAAAAAGCCGCTATGCAGGAATTGGCGATATAATTGTTGCGGTAGTGAAAGTGTGTTTTCTTTTTTAATAATTTAAAATTTTTAAGGAAAAATTTTTTTATAGTTTTTTTGGTTTTTCAATATTAGATAAAATTTAGATCTTCCTGAAGCTGTTCCTAATATGTTAATTAAAAAATCCGATGTTGTAAAAGCAGTTGTAGTTCGAACTAAAAAAGGATTAAGACGAGAAAGTGGAATGATGATTTACTTTGATGAAAATGCGGCAGTTATCGTTAATGCAGATGGTTCACCAAAAGGAACTGGTTGATTATTATAAAATTACAATGATAAAAAGAAGATAAATTATATATTATCCTAGGTAAATTAATATTTTTCTCTTTTTATATTTAAATGCTATTAATTAATTTCAATTTGATAAGAGTGTTTGGTCCAATTGCCCGAGAATTAAGAGAGAAACGATTTTCAAAAATAATCTCTCTTGCACCCGAAGTTCTATAAATATCTATGACAATGTTTTTTGATTTATTATTATAAAACTTATATAAGTTTTATATTTTTCATATATAAAAAATGAGAAAAATATTTTAAAAATAACTTATTTTTATTATCAAATCATGTTATAATTATAATCAAAGTTAATTTTTCTTAGTATTTTAAAACTATTTTAGTATTTTCTCAATATGCAACGCTTAAAATCCTTTTACCTTAAAGACGTAAAAGATGCTCTTTTAAAAGAATTTAATTACGATAATATTAGCAAAGTTCCAAAAATAGAAAAAATAATTATAAATCGAGGATTCGATGAAACTTGTCAAAACTCGAAAATATTAGAAGTATTAAGTAATGAACTTAGCCTAATTTCTGGTCAAAAACCAATTATTACAAAAGCAAAGAAAGCCATTGCAGGATTTAAAGTGAAAGAAAACATGCCGGTTGGGATGTTTATGACACTGCGTGGTGAAAAAATGTACAGTTTTCTAGATAGATTAATTAATCTTTCTTTACCACGAATTCGTGATTTCCAAGGAATTAGTCATAAAAGTTTTGATGGGCAAGGTAATTATAACTTAGGGTTAAATGATCAATTAATGTTCCCTGAAATTGAATTTGATAAAGTTTTAAAAATTCAAGGAATGGATATTTCAATTGTTACAACAGGTAGAACAGATAAAGAAGGTTATAGGTTATTGCAACTTCTAGGAATGCCTTTTAAATAATTATAAAATTTCGGATATTTAAGGTTAATTTGGTATAAAAATAAGTAGTTTTTATTACTTTCGTTAGTTTGTTTTTTAAATTTTTAATATAATAATGGTTAATAGTGATTTAGTAGGATGTGAATTGCTATATTAATAAAAACTTATAATCATTTAAATTTGCGGTATAAATATTCATAATTTATCTTTTATTAAAGTTTAAAAAAAAATTTTTTATTTAAAAAGATATGCTTACTCGCATAAGAAATGCAAATCTGGTAAAAGCTCGTAGTGTTAATGTGATTAAAACCAATTTAACAATTAAAATTGCAGAAATTTTAAAAAAAGAAGGTTTTATTAAATCATTTGAAGAATTTGGTCCGGTATTTATAACTCAAAATGGTTTAGTTCATAAATATATATCATTAACACTTAAATATAAAGGACCAAAGTTAATAGGTTTTATTACTGGTCTAAAACGTGTCAGTAAATCAGGCCTTCGTATTTATTCAAGACAAAGAGATATTCCAAAAGTATTAGGTGGGATTGGAATGGCTGTTTGTTTGTTACCTTTTATACAATCAATTAAAACCAATTAATTAAATGCTATCAAATACAATTCAAAAAATTTAATAAATTTTATATGATAGCATCTAAATTAAATATATTAAATTTTTTATTTTTAAAGAATTTACAATTTATATTTTAGCCAAATATTTTTAAATAGGAAATCCTTGAGAATTTAGTAAATTTTATGATTAAAAATAGTTAATATAATCTTTTAATTAAAAAAGTAAAAAAGAAGTATCAATAATAAATTTGATGCAATTCTTGATGATTTATAATTTTTTAATTATTTTATATATAAAATTTAATTTAATTATTAAGCCGTATATCTATTAGTAGATCTATACTGTTTTGATGAAAAATTATTTTTTAATTTATTCTAATTATCTACTCCTAAAGGTTTACTAACAGATCGACTAGCTAAATTACACAATGTAGGAGGTGAGATTCTTTTTTATATTTGGTAAAAGAATTTAATTGTTTAAGAAAAAAAGGAGTATTATATAAAATACTGAAATAATTTAATTTACTTATTTTTTATGAAAGTTCGTTCTTCAGTTCGAAAAATGTGTGAAAAGTGTTCGATAATTCGTCGAAAAGGAACTTTAATAGTTATTTGCATAAATCTTAAACATAAACAGCGTCAAGGATAATTCGTTTATAATTATTAAACGCATTTATGGCTGAGTGGACGATAGCACGGGACTCATAATCTCGCTCTGAAAAGACATCGCTGGTTCGAGTCCAGCTGAATGCATTTAGAGTTTTTATTTTTTATTATGTAAATTATAAAATTTATAAAAAAAATAATTATGAACTTAAAATCTATTAGGATATTAGATATTTTTATTAGTTTTATATTTTTAATGAAGGTAAATTCAATTGATTATAATTTATGTCTAAAAAAAGTATTATTGAAAGAGAAAAGAAACGTAAAAATCTAGTAGCTAAATATTCAACTATTAGAAAAAGAATTAAAGAACAAATAGATTTAAGTCAATCGTTTGAAGAAAAGTTAATTTATCATTCTAGATTACAAAAACTACCAAAAAATAGTTCTCCTGTAAGATTATTTTGATTTAAAATTAAAATTTTTGTTTAAATTAAAATAACCTCGTTAAGTAAGTCTAAATAAAATTTTGTTTTTAATTTATTGCTAATAATTTTCATGTGATTCTAACTGAAATAATGTTAAAATTTCAAAGCTTAATAATTTATATAAATTATTAAAATATTTTATTAATTTATATAAATAAATATTTTATTTACAAATTAATTTTTTACACAATAGATGTTTGGTTACTGGAAGAAGTAAAGGTTATTACAGGTTTTTTGGATTATCAAGACATGTTTTACGAACAATGGCACATTATGGTTTATTACCAGGCGTTACAAAATCAAGTTGGTAAAATATATTATAATCTATAAATTGATTATAATATATTTAGCTGGGATAGCTCAGTTGGTAGAGCGAAGGACTGAAAATCCTTGTGTCACCAGTTCAAGTCTGGTTCCTAGCATTATATAAAAAATACGACGACATTGCCAAGTGGTAAGGCAATAGATTGCAAATCTTTTATTCCCCAGTTCGAATCTGGGTGTCGTCTTTAGAGAATTTAAGAAACAATTTAATTAGTTATTATTTTTTAAAAGGATATTTATTCAAATTTCGTAAAATTTTTATTGCAGGAAATTTTTATTTTATTTATTTTATTTATTTGGAGTTAATTAATGATTACTTTACAAAAACTATTAAGTTCTAGCGTTCATTTAGGACATTATGCAAAACAATGGAATCCTAAAATGCGACCATACATTTATTGTGAACGTGAAAAAATTCATGTCATTGACCTTTTACAAACCATTATATGTTTGGAAAAAGCTTGTAGATATTTATCTAATGCAAGTAAAAGGAAAAAAAATTGAGATTCATTCTTATTTCATAATATATAAATAACTATTTTTAAAATTTTTATATTTCAAAAATTGTTTTAAATTTTTGAAAGAAATAAATTTGACTTTTTTAATTTTATTTGTTGGAACAAAACCAGAATTCTCTTCTATTATTCAAGAATGTGCTCGGAACTGTAATTCTTACTATGTTACAGAAAGATGGTTAGGAGGTATGTTAACTAATTGGTTTACTATGAAAAGTTGTCTTAAAAAACTAGAAGTCTTATGTGCTTTAAATTAAATTAATATAATTAATAAAACGGTAGTTAAATTTTCACATATAATTTTATTATATTTGTTTTACAACTAATAATTTTTATTAAAATTTAATTATTTTAAAAGAACAAGAATCGAATGGAAATTTAGATCGTTGTGCGACACGACTTCTCATTAAATCGACCAGTAAAAATATTGGAAGTATCTAGTTAAAAATTAATATTAACTTTTAAAGCTATGTAATTGCTTCGCAAAAAAAATCAAATAAATATTTGAAAATGCCTTTTAATAATTCAAAATTCGTTAAAAATTTAAAATTTTAACGCCTTAAGCTTGATAAAAATCTTTTAAACTATTTAAATTTTTTAATTATTTTTAAATTTAAACATTAATCCTAAGGTTAGGAATCATTTTTAACGATTACAAAGTTGTAATTAAGATTCTATATTAATCCAATATATTATTTGTAACAAATATTTATAGTCATTATAACGTAGTTTGTAAAAATTAATGGTTAGTAAAAACGTGACAATGTTATAAACACTATTATTTTAGTAGGATTAAAACAACAACCTAAGGACAAACATAATAAAGCAAATATATAGAACGTGGAAAACTGAAATTATTTTATAATAACCAATTAACTTTTTAAAAATTAAAAAACATCGATTTTTATTATTTATAAATCAGGAAATTGAAAATTATAACTAATTAAACCAAGAAAATAAATGTAAAAGAACTATTTAAATTAATTAAATTATTTAATTATAAAATTATAATACTTACATTTTTATAATTATAATATAATTAATTCGCCGCCTAATGAAACAAAACTTTCACGTTAGGTGTATAAATGAGGGACAAAATTATAATAATATTTAATTTTACCTATCAATAATAACGAAAAAAGAAAGTTTAGCAAATCAAAAAAGAAAAGAAAGTATGAATTAAATTTGATCAATTTATTAAAAATATTTTAAAAAAATATTTTTAATTTGATATAATTAATCTTTTTTATTTTATTAGAAAAAGAAAAGCCTTCTAATTTTTTTAATTAGAAAAATATTTATCGGGAATAAAAGATATGAAGACTCTTCCAGATGCTGTTATTCTTGTTGGCCAAAAAGAAGATATGAATGCAGTAAGAGAATGCTTAAAACTTAAAATTCCTCTTATTACAATTTTAGACACAAACTGTGACCCAGACCTTACAAATTTTGCTATTCCTGCAAATGATGATTCTGTTAGTTCAATCGGCTTAATATTAAATACACTTAGTAAGGCAATAGCTATTGATTAGTAAAATTGTAAGAGAATTTAAGTAATAATTATTAAATTTTATTTTGTGTTTTAAACATAAAACTATTAGTTGTTATAATTCCTAAATATTTATAAGAGAACTTTAATAAATTTTTTAAGTAAAATATATTTTAAACAAAAGTATGAATATTTCGTCTATTTTAAATTTTACTGGGATTTCAAAAAACTATCCTTGATTTTAAAAATAGAAATATAATTAAGAATTAATGATTTAATAAATCTTTTCAGTACAAAATTAGCGTTAATAAACTATTATTTAAATTATCAAGTGTATTATGAAACTTTTTGAAACAGTTATGTATAGTTTTAACCTTTAAAAATCTAAATATAATAATAATTTTTTTATACTTAAAGTCGAAATTCATCATTTACTATTGTGAAGTCGGACAACATTATTATTGGCAACTATTCGGTTTTCAAATTCATGGACAAGTTTTAATTAACTCTTGGATTGTTATTTTTATTATTTTTTCTTTAGGATTTTTAACAACAAGAGACTTAAAACGTATTCCTGGTCAAAAACAAACATTTATTGAATTTTTAACTGAATTTGTTCGTGATATTGCTAAAACACAAATTGGCGAAACAGAATATTTATCATGGGTTCCATATCTAGGAACAATGTTTTTATTTATTTTTATATCTAATTGGTCAGGAGCACTAATTCCCTGGAAAATTTTTGAACTACCAAATGGAGAATTAGGAGCTCCTACAAATGATATGTGCGTTTTGAAACAAATATATTCTTTAAATTGTAAAAATTAATAATATTAAAAATTATTAAAGCATTTATACTCCATAAAAATAACATAGCATATTTAGTTTTTTAATAATTCTTATATCTAAAATCAAATAATTTGAAATCAAATTTTATACGCTTTTTTATATTCTGACAAAATTTTCTTTTAACCTTTAACAGTTGGTTAAAAATAAATGGAGAATAATTATACTTAAAAGTAAAACTTAATACAATCTATTTTTAAACTAGAAGCGATATACATATAAATATGTACGTATTGATTTTTTGAGGAACATAGATTCTATCTTTCTAATACAACAGCTGGCTTAGCCGTTTTAACGTCTATTTCTTATTTTTATGCAGGTATAAGTAAAAAAGGATTAGTGACTTAATATTTAAATAGGATTCATAATTTCTTTAAAATCAACTAATTTATTATAAATTTATTATTTAAATTGATCAATAAAAATTAAAGAAATTTATTAAACTTAAATTATTTTACAAAATATGTTCAACCTACACCAATTTTATTTGCGTTCTGAAACTTTGTTTTTTGTTAAAATTTATAAGCAATTTTATTAATCAAAAAATAACTCTCTAAGAAATAATTTCTTTCTTTATTAAAAGGTTGAATTAATAAATGTGATTTCAATAAAAATGTGTGTTAGTGAAATAAAGAGTATATGAAATTGTCTAACTATTAACTATCCTCTGATATTTTAAAAGGAAGTTAATTTACTTAAATCATTTACAACTTTTTTTATTTAGGAAATTTTAATTAGAAACTATTTTATAATAAATAATTAAAGACAGAATAATTATCTATTTAACTCTAAAGTAATTAATGACAAAGGATTAACTATTATAATGGTTTTGAAAAAAATTTTATTTCCTTTTAACTAATTAGCAGTCTGCTTTTTATAAAGCATGTTCTGATTCTTGAAGGAAATTAATTTTCTATTCTTTTACCAATTAATGTACTAGAAGATTTTACAAAACCACTTTCACTAAGTTTCCGATTATTTGGTAATATTCTTGCCGATGAATTAGTAGTAGCTGTATTGTGAATTAATAAATTCTCACTTACAATACAAAATTGATTTTAAACATTTTATTTTATAATTTACATTTTGTCATTTTAGTAAAAAAATTAAATATTATTTGTTTTTAGTTTCTTTAGTTCCTTTAATAGTTCCGATTCCACTAATATTTTTAGGTTTATTCACAAGCGGAATACAAGCTCTAATATTTGCTACATTATCCGGATCAATATGAATTTTATTTATTACTTTATTTTTTTAAGAAATTTTTATAATACATAGAAGTAAATATGAATTATGTTTTTTTATAACATTTAGAAAAATTTTTATCTGTTCTATATAGGTGAAGCAATGGAAGGCCACCATTAATTTTTTAAATCTGAAATTACAATATTTTAATTTTATTAAATTTTTATTATTATTAGAATAAGTTAATAATTACTAAATCAATGTCGATTTTTAAAGAAAAATATATGAATCCTATTATTTGTGCTGCTTCCGTTATTGGAGCAGGTTTAGCTATTGGTTTAGGAGCGATTGGTCCTGGTATTGGTCAAGGTACTGCGGCAGGAAAAGCTATTGAAGGATTAGCACGTCAACCAGAAGCCGAAGGAAAAATTCGTGGTACACTACTTTTATCATTGGGTGCGGAGTTAAAAAAACTATATAGGATATATAACTTTAAAAATTATAAAAATTACTTCCAAGTAATAAAAAATTATAAAAATCAACTTAAGGTAAAATGAAAGAAATATTTAAACTACCTTAATAATAATACCTAAAAAGAGCATGTTGATAAATATTCAAGAAAAGTATAATTAAACGTAAATAATATAAAAAATTAGCAAAATTCCCAAAAGACTTAAATAAAAATGAAATTTAATATTTAAAATTAATTAAATGATTTTATAGATAATTAAACTAATTTACTAGATTTAATAATTTATCTTATAAATTAAATTATTAAATTTTTTTAAACATCTACAAAAAAGTATATATCAAAATTACTCAATTTGAACTTAAAAAACTTTGTAACAAGAAAAGGAAACCCAAGAATTAAAATTCTAAAATAATAATAATTAATAAATGACACTAATTTTTAGCAGTAAATATTTAATAATAAAAATCTGTAAATTCTTAAAAAAGTCAGTAAAAGCGGTAATAATAATATTATTATTTTGTTCCGTTTGAAGATAATTTTTTAGCTCTTTCAATAAAATTTTAATCTATCTTTTATGGAAGCTTTAACTATTTATGGTTTAGTTGTAGCATGTGTGAAATTATAATTTAACTTATATTATTTAAAGAAATTTTAAAAAACTCTTTTTTGTAAATAATGGTAATATAGCTTTTAAATAAGCCATGAATAATCAAATATAAAATCCTCTTAACTAGTTTAAATAGAAACTTTTAAAAATTTTATCCTCAAAAGTAAAACGCGTTTTAAGAATTCGTAAAACAGTTTTAAAATGTTAAAATAGATGCTATATCATAACATTTTCATAAAAAACAAACTAAAAGTGATATTCTACCCTATTAATTAATCATAAGTTTGCAATTTTGTATTGTTTTTAATTTTCATAACTTATTAAAGTTATGAAAATTAAAGCAGATTTAAACTTTCAATATTTATTATGTTTGTAATTACATAATTTTACTAAAATTAAATTAAAAAATTTAAATTTTGATAGTTTTTTCATTAATCTAATTAATTAATAATCAATTTTATTTAACTACATTAATTGTTGAGCCGTTTATTAAGAAATTAATATGATCGGTTCTAATGGAGGGGAAAATAAACTGCCCCTACTCCTGATTAGCTATTATTTTTGCTAACCCATTTGTTTAAGCTTAATTTATAGACTTAGAGGTTCTAAATTTATAAATAATTTTTTTCTAAAATGCAATATATATTATCAATTTTAAAAAATTTAACTATGGTTATAAATAATATTAATATATTTACGCTTATTTCAAAAACAGAAAACTTTGGAATAAATACAAATATTTTCGAAACAAATATTTTGAATTTAGCAGTTGTTATTGGGGTTTTAATTTACTATGGTAGATCTGCTTTTTCGATACGAAATTTTCCAAAATTAATGAAATAATAATAAATGTAAATAAATTACTAAAGCTTTTTAAGATGATTAATAATTAAAAATTATTACAATAAGTAATCGTAAATTTCCGATATTTAGTATATAAGGTTTTAATAATATTTTCCATAATAGTAAATTACGACAACTAAATTTTAAGCGGATAAATTATAAATCTATAATATATTCTAACGAAATTAATTAAATATAACTGTTATTATTAAACGTACTAGAAATCAATTTAACCTGATTCAATATGATATAAATTTTAATATATAAAAGTAACTAAAAAATTGTATTAAGCTGAATGCTTTTAAAATAGCCCACTCTAGTTTTCAAAGGAAAATATAAAATCTTTTTACCTTAATTAGATGATTTAATTAAAAATCGTCGAGAAACAATATTAAAAAGTTTGGAAGACGCTGATACTAAATTTCTTGAAGCACAAGAAAGTTTAAAAATGGCTTTAAAAAGTTTAGAGTCGGCAGAAATTCAAGCAGAAAAAATTCGAGCTCAAGGAATAACACTTTCAAACCAAACTGCTAAAAGCTTATTAGATTCTGTTGAAGAGGACATAAAACGTTTAGAAAAACTAAATATAGCAACAGTTCTTTTTGAAGAACAAAAATCTGTTAAGGAAGTATTTTTAAAAATTTTATTTAAATTTTCATTGTTATCAGCATTACTAATAAAACAAATAAATAAGTTTATCAGTTATATTTAATTTTTGGTTAATTTTTAATTATTAACAAATTAATTAGTTTTAAGAATATTATTTCCTCAAATATATTATTTTATGGATTCCTATTATAAAAAATGTATAAATTTAGTTTTAAAGAAAATGATTTTTATAAAGTTTATATGAATAAGATTTAAAATTGATAAGAGTTAAACTAAGGTGTGACACGTTATTAAGCATTAATAATAAATTAATGGATAAAAAATATTATTAAAATTTAACTTATATTTTTAATTTAACTGTTTGCTTAAAAATAAATATTTTTAAAAAAATTTTAAAGTTTAGTAAAACACTACAAAATCTGAAAGAATTGTACAAAACTCTACACTCTAAGATGGCATACTATACTGTCAGATATCCAACAAGTTTAATAAGTAACTAATTTGTCAGGTTAATATTTATTTTTACGGTTAGAACTTATTATTTAATAAAAACAAAGTTAAAAAACAAACAAACCTAAAATAAATTATTCTAAAAATTTTAATTAAAATAACAAAAATTTTAGAAGTCGCCTATAGGTATATAAAAAGCTTGGTTATTAAAATACTGAATAATGTTTTAAACATCATATTAAAAAAGGCTTGAGATAACAACCTAAAAAGTAAAATATATAGAAAAACAAATGGAACGTGAAAAACTTTTATTAATGATTCTTTAATTAATAAAAAATTTGAAGTAAAAGACTTATCAAATAATAATAAATTATTATAAAAAAGGATAATACAAAAATTAAATATCTTCAACTAAATAAAATACTAATATTTAATTAAATGCCGTATGAAATAAAAGTTTCTTGTACGTTATAATAAAGAGGGAAATTAGACATTTTAATTTAAGACTATTTACCTATCTATAATATTAAAATTAAATACTTTTGAAACTTAGTTAATTATATTCGAATTCATTATTTTCTATCAAAACTTTTAGTAAACAGTGAAAAATTTAAAACAACTTAATTAAAACGGTTATACTAGATAAAAAGAAATTTTTTTATCTAGCAGTTTTGAAGGGTTATAAATCCTATTCACCTTGCCAAAAATTATGGAAATTAGCTTCGAAAAGAGCAATACTTATTATAAAAAAACGTATACGCTCTTTAGAACCTAAAGTGAAAAAAGCTTTTTATAAAAACAAACTTAAAAGATACGCAAAAAAACTATCACGTTTTAGAGGACAATTTGTCAGAAGAAAAAGAAGTAAAAGGTAAAAATCAATTTATTTTTCTTAATTACCTCAGAGGTATTAGTTTTCAATGTAAAAAGTAAAATTTAATTAATTAAATATTAAAAATTTAAGATGTTTTCAGTCCATTTATAATAATAATAAAAAATAATATGAAAAAAATTAGTCCACATGAAATTAGCAGAGTAATCCGCCAAAGAATTTCAAAATATCGTCAAGCTTCAAAAGTCGTTAACGTTGGTACGGTACTTCAAGTTGGTGATGGAATTGCAAGGATTTACGGTTTAGATAAAGTTATGGCTGGTGAACTTGTAGAGTTTAGCGACGGAACAGTTGGTATTGCTTTAAACCTTGAAGCAGATAATGTTGGAGCCGTTTTAATGGGAGATGGATTAAATCTTCAATTGCGATTATTCATTTTTATAATAAAAACAATTTATGAATAAATTTAATTGTATTATAAAATACAATAAAAAAGATTAAACGTATGGATAACAAAAATTTTAAAAGATATTAGAAAACTGAAGAATTACAAAAAAGTCTAGCAAACGTTTAAAGCGATTAAAAAAATCGTAATTCTAAAAAAGTTTAAAAATGGACGATCATTTAACTAATTAGCAATTCAAATAAGAAACTTTAATTCAACTTGAACTTAAAATATTGAAAATTTAATTTATTTTGATAACGTGAAAATTAGTCATAATCTTAAAATTTATAAAAAAAAATATAATGATATTAAAAGAAATAATAATTGATAATAAAATATAAACAACGTCCATCAATAATTAACATTATTATAAAAAGAGATAATAAAATCATTTATATTCATTTTAAAAATAAGATGTTATATGAAAAGAAAATCTAAAAAAAATTAAATCTAATCTGATTAAAAATTATCAAAACTAAATTCTTGTGAATATTACTAATCTCAGGGAATCATAAGAGTTGAAATTTTTTACAAGCCGTATGATGATTAATTATCATGTACTGTTCAAAAAAGAGAATAGTTAGCGCTTTTCTACTTTCATGAAGGATCGACTGTTAAAGCAACTGGAAAAATTGCACAAATTCCCGTAGGAGAAAATTATTTAGGACGTATTGTAAATGCTTTAGCTCGTCCAATTGATGGAAAAGGTATTATCAATAGTACTGACAATAGATTAATTGAATCACCTGCACCAGGCATTATATCACGTCGTTCTGTATATGAACCACTACAAACTGGGTTAGTTGCTATTGATGCAATGATTCCGATTGGAAGAGGCCAACGTGAACTTATTATTGGTGATCGACAAACAGGTAAAACTGCTGTAGCAACAGATACTATTTTAAATCAAAAAGGTCAAAATGTCATTTGTGTATATGTTGCAATAGGTCAGAAAGCCTCATCGGTAGCTCAAATTGTTAAAACATTGGAACAAGGCGGTGCAATGGAATATACTATTATAGTAGCCGAAAATGCAGACTCACCAGCAACTTTACAATATCTTGCCCCTTATACAGGTGCAGCTTTAGCAGAATATTTTATGTATTCCGGGCGTCATACTTTAGTAATTTATGATGATTTATCAAAACAAGCACAAGCATATCGACAAATGTCATTACTTCTTCGTCGTCCTCCAGGACGTGAGGCATATCCAGGCGACGTTTTTTATTTACATTCACGTTTATTAGAACGTGCTGCTAAATTAAGTAATGAACTTGGAGAAGGAAGTATGACTGCTTTACCTATTGTCGAAACACAAGCAGGTGATGTATCCGCATATATACCAACTAATGTTATTTCAATTACAGATGGGCAAGTTTTCTTATCTGCTGATATCTTTAATTCCGGTATGCGACCAGCAATTAATGTTGGTATCTCTGTCTCACGCGTTGGATCTGCAGCACAAATTAAAGCCATGAAACAAGTTGCTGGTAAATTAAAATTAGAACTTGCCCAATTTGCAGAATTAGAAGCTTTTTCACAATTTGCATCTGATCTAGACCAAGCAACACAAAATCAATTAGCAAGAGGATCAAGATTACGTGAATTATTAAAACAGTCTCAATCTTCTCCACTAGTAGTATCCGATCAAGTTGCGACAATCTATACTGGAATTAATGGTTACTTAGATGACAGTGTGACACGTATTAAAATAGAAAAAGTTTTAAGTTTATAAATTTATAAAATAAATATATATTTTATTAGATTATTAGAAATAAAATACATAACTCTATAAGACTTATAGAATCCGAAAGTAACTATCAACAATATATAATTGCTAAAGCTCGGAAAAATCTGTTTTAAGGTAAGATTTAATAAAGTTTTATAAAGATTAAATTGAATTTATCATTACTTAAATACTTAATAAAAACGTTTTATGATTAGAATTAAATATTCTTGATAATAGAGACAAAGTTTTGAATTTAAAAAGTCCATATTAAGTGAATTTCATATGTTACGAAATTATAAATTAGCTTATAGGTTTAATAGAAAAAGTTATTAAAAAAACCAGTTACTATTGGATAGCTATTAGTACATTAGTATAAGCGGTCGGAAAAAAACAATCTCAAAAACGATATAAATATATAAAATATATAAAACGTGGAAACAGTTTCAGATAATTGTTTGAATGAGTGAACTTAAAATATTTTAATATTAAACAATTAAAGAATAACTTTATATAAAATCAATTAGATAATATTTTAATTAAAATTATAGTTGATTATATTAATTCAATAAACTAAAATTTAAATAAATCTTAATAGATCTTATAAAACGCCGAATGAAATAAACGTTTCGTGTTCAGTGTAATAAGGAGGAGAAGAATATATATACAGTAAATTCTAACCGACCCATAATTGAAATTGAAAATATTAGAGCTTTTCTATCAGGCTTAAGAAACTATCTAAATACTTCTAAACCTAACTTTAAACAAATTATCGATACTACAAAAACTTTTACTTCAGAAGCAGAAAATATACTTCAAACTTCTATTTTGGAATATAAAAAAACTTTTGCTAAGTAAAAAAATTACACATTATAATAAAAACATGTATTAAATAATATTTAATACATGTTTTTATTACCGAAAAATTCTAAAAATTATTCAAATTTATTTATTATTTTTATTTACCGTTAAATTATGATTATTGCTTATATTAAACCTATTTTAATAAAACATTTGAATTTAATTTTCGCTGTACAAAATATTTAATTTTTAAAATTATCTTTTAATTAGGTATCTCTTATTTATCTAATTTTTTAGACAATCTTAATTTAATCTTTTATTTGGAAATTATTGACTATAAAAATATTGTTTTATTGAGAAACTTTATTAATATTCAAGGTAAAATAATACCTAGACGTTTAACAAAAGTCACTGCAAAACAACACCGTTTAATAAGTAAATCTATTTGACTGATAATAATTCTTTTAATATAAGCTTTAACATAATTAAAATCTACAAGTAATTTTATTCTTATTGTATTATTAAAAAAAGGTATGTTTGCTTTACTATATATTATATTTATATATAAATTCTTATAAATATATAAATTATTTTTATTCTTTACCTAATAAATTGAAATTATAAAATTTCAAATATAACCACTTTATTTAAATGTAAGAAGAGCCCGATTTTTAGGTTTACTTCCTTTTATAAATAAAGAAAAATATTAAATTTTCTTTATTTATATTTATATTAATAAAGTTAATGCATCTGGGAAAAAACGATTTATTTCAATTATTAAACTTGCACTAACAAAAAGCCATAATGCTGCAATAACAGGAGCTGTTGATAAATAGGTTGCTAGATTTTTCATATTTGTATTTATTATAAATATAAATATAGCTATTAATTTTATATACTACTTTTAGGATACGGGATGTAGCGCAGTTTGGTAGCGCATTGCATTTGGGATGCAAGGGTCGCAGGTTCGAATCCTGCCATCCCGAAAATATAATTAGAAGGAGAGGTGTCTGAGTGGTTTAAAGTACTGGTCTTGAAAACCAGCGTAACATACGTTACCGAGGGTTCAAATCCCTCCTTCTCCAATATGCATTATTAATATATACTAAAACTAAAAAAATTACTAAATCACACTTGTAATCTTAATTTAAAAATTAAATAATTTTGATCTTATTTTTTAATAATTATTTTTAATAATTAAACGAAATGGTATTTAAATTTAATTTTTTTAAACATTCTATTAAGGTTTCTATAGGTGTTATTGATAAAAGAGTCAGAATCTCAAATAAAATAATGTTGGGATTTTGCTGCTCTAATTATAAGATGGAAAATTATTATTCCTCTTAAAATATTAAAACAATTAAATTAAGTTTTAAAGCAAAATATTATTTATAAATAAATCTTTACTATAAATTAAATAGTTTTAAAACACAAATATAATTCGTTTTTTCAACAGGATTGAAATCGCTCCCATTATTTTCGAATAAATTGTATTGAACTTTTTGAGTGTTACTAAGTTTTAAATAGTAATTCATAGTTTAATTAATATCTTTTATCAATTAATTTTATTAAGTTAAATCACACCTTCAACTTTAAGAGAATTAAAATTTTTAATTTTTTAGAAGTTAAATTAAAAATTTTAGTTTCCGGAGTAAAAACTCGTAGATTTCCAGAAGTAATAATATCTTTTGCCAAAACTTCATATGGTTCATTTAATCTAATCATCGCGATAGTTTTATTTTCTTTTTTTTTATTAATTCTTTTAAAATTTAAATTTTTTAGTCTTAAAAAAATTGTGTCTAGAGGTTCACTTATTTCTTCTAGACTAGAATGCCGGTCTATTAATTGGTATGATGAAGAATTTTTCCTCGAGACAAAGACTTTTATTTCATTAATTTTTATACTTTTAAGAAGATTATTCAGAGTCTCTTTTTAAAAAAATAAAAAAATGTATTAATACTCATAAAAAATTAAATTTTTAGATACATTATCAAAATTTAAAAGCATAGAGTCATTTTAATTAAAGAACGTCTAATGAGATTTCCTATAATCTGTCTTTTTATCGGAGGAGGTTGGAAAAATCTAAGGTCAAATAAAGTATAATGATTTTTCGAATTTATTTTGTTTCGTAATATAGATATTTTTAGTAGTTTCATAATTAGATAGATAATGTTCTATATAAATAAAGAAAATTCTATAAAACTTTTTTTTAATGTTATAATACTATTTTTAATTTCATAATTAAATAATAATTTGTATATTCTTGGTTATTAAAAGTTCCTAATTCTTTACTCTAAATTTAGGAGTAAAAAATATTTACTATTAATTTAATAAATATGTTAAAGGAAATTTAAATTCTAAAGTTAATAAACAATATACTTACGAAATTATAACCAAAATCTATACTTTATCATTTCTTTCAAATTGAAAAGAAAACTAACTATAATACCAATTTTTAAATTTAATATTACCTATAATAAAGTTGATTAAAAATAAAAAAATTAAATTTATAATTATATTTAAATAACTTAATTGAAAACAATTTAACACAATAAACCGGTAAATAAACGCGTAGATAAATAAAACTTATAATATATTGCATTAAATATTATTTAATTGATACATCAACACCAACTTCTTGGAATATTTGTTTAATTTCTTCAGCTTTATCTTTTGAAACAGCTGAAACAATTATGGCAGGTGCTGATAAAGCAAATTCTTTTGATTCTTTTAATCCTAATCCAACAACTTTACGTAAACATTTAATAGCACTAATTAATTTATCACTCGGCACAAGCTCTAATATTACATCAAATTCCGTTTGCTGTTCTACAGGTTCTTCTTCTATTTTAGATGAAACTGTAGAAGAACTACTTGAAAAAGAACCTACCGAAACATTTGCATTAACGTCAAATGTTGTTTCAACAAAATCAATTGCAATAAGCAATCTCTTTACTAATAACATTTTAAAAACTTTTTATTTTTTAGATAATTTTTAATATTAAAGCATTAATCAAATTTAAACACAATATTTTTTTTATTAATTCAGAAGCTTCAAATAATGTAATATTTTTTAATTTTTCAATGATTTGAAACTAGATTTTAATATTTAAATCTGTCCACGAACTCTAACAGAAATTTTTAGATTTATTGAGCTCTATTTATTGCTTATTGAATTATATTACGAATAATATTTAAAGAAATTAATTACGTTAAGTTTTATTATTATTAATAATTTTTAATTTAAACGTCAAACTGAATATAACTAAAATAGTACTTTATATTTATACTAATTATTGATATGAAGATTACTCTAGATTTTTACATTGATGAATTATGTTCTAAATAATTAGAATTTTTTTAAATATAAGATTTTAATTATTAAAAATTTTTATAATATTTAATTTATTATTTTTTATTTAAGTTTTGGAAAAGAAATTAGTTCCTTAAAGCGAGATTTTTAATACTTCCACAAAAATATATTTAATATAGAAGATTTTACAATATAGATTTATTAAACTAAAAAAAATTTACACACCTCATCAATATTTGTTGACATTACTTAACGTATATTCTTATAAGTCATTAATTTAACTCCTTTCGATTTTCATTTTATTTTATATTTTTTAATCATAATTACTTAATTAAGAAAGAAACAATCTGATAAGAGTTAAATAAAATGAAGAAATTTAACGTTTTGAAAATTGAGGAGCTTTTCGAGCTTTTTTAAGACCATATTATAAAACTAGGATATCTTGAAGTCCTGTTAATAAACCAAATATAATAACTTTTATTTTTCGGCTTTTAGTAATTTGGAAATTTAATATTCCTTCTTTTGAAAATTATATATCATTTTAATTATACATATTATTTATAATAAATAGAAAAGTATTTAAGAAAAACGTAAGAAAATGTTCTGTACTTAATTAAAGAATTTTTGCTTTTTTAGAGTTTTGGATTTTAAAATATATTTAAATTTTTCACCTATTATAATATTTTTTAAAGATAGTTTTCTAAACTCTAAAATATTATTTACACAACTAAAAAAATTATAAATAATAAATAATTCAGACTTCTTCTTTCTTTGCATAAAGAATTTCTTGTTAAAAATTTTGCAGCTCGTAATTTCTTTTGATTTTCAATATCAACCAAATTGTAAAGAGCTTTAGAGATTGCTAATTGTTCCAAATAAAAAATTTCTTAATTATTACTAAAAATAAAATTTTTTTTAATCAAAAACGTACTTGTTAAAAAAATTTTAGTTCTTTAAAACCACAAAATTGCTTCAGCTTGACCATTTAACCCCCCTCCATTTGTTCTAACTATAATATTATAATTTTTTTCAAAATTAAGCAAATCTAATGGGGCTATTTTAAGTTAATTAAATTACTTTTTAACAATAGACTTGTATTTTAACATTTAATTTAAAAAGTTTTATGAAGTAAATACATAAAATGATAATAATATCCTCAAAAATTGTTCTTAAAAGCTTTCAGATAAAAATTTTTCTTTGGAAATTTAATAAAAAAATTATAAAGGTTTTATTTTAACAATATATAAGTAATTATACAAATATAAACAAATTATTCTCACTTTGGATTATTCTGCATATATACGTCAAAAAGTTTTCCATTAACATTAATTGTACCAGTTCCAGGATAAAGATCTACCCTTGCAATCGCTGATTTTCTCTTTAAACTAAATAACATTATTTTTTATAAACAAAAAAAAAAACAAGTATATTTAATTGTATAAAAATAACTAATAAATTATGGTAATTTTAATTTTTCACATTCTTCCAATAGATGTTTTAATTGATTTTAATTCCATTTTATTTATTTCTTAAACTAGCTTGTTTTATACCTTTTATTTTTGAGTTTCTAGTAAAATGGAAAAATTTTACCCTGGATTTTAAATTAACTTAATTAGAAATAATTCTTAATATACATCGATTGGAAACTAATATATAATCTCTATACATTAAGAATTAATATGCAAGCCCCATGCTACGACTAGTCTCACCACCTAAATAAACACGTACACTTAAAAAGTCTGTTGGACAAGCAGATTCACATCGTTTACATCCTACGCAATCTTCTGTTCTTGGGGAAGAAGCAATCTGACCTGCTTTACAACCATTCCAAGGAACCATTTCTAAAAATTGAGTAGAAATTTTTCCCTCAAAGATCCGTACAAGCTCTTTTTAAAGCATACAGCTCAAAATTAACCTTAAAGAATACTTACTTGATGCTATTCCAAAACCCAAATATTAATTATTTTTTGAAATTATATACTATCAAATAATTAAAAAAATTAAATTTAAAACTAAAAAAGTTTTTTTTGTTTTTCTTTCATATTTATTTCTAAAAAATGAAATAAAAGAATTTTCTAGAAAATATACTTCGTTTTTTAACTGTATACAAATAATTTTTAAAAATGAACAGATGTTTCAATAAAAGTAATTATTTTTACCTAAAATATTTCTTAAACATTATTTGTTAAGCTAGTTAATTTTATGCTAATAATTACTCAAGAATCTATTGATTTAGCACAAATGAGAGTAGGATATTACCTTTAGATTAAACCATCTGTAGGGCATGCACGAACACATTGAGTACAAAATAGATTTAAAAATTAAATCTTTTTAAAAACCTAACAAGCACTATTAATTGCATTAGGCTTAAAATCTTAAGAAACTTATTTTTACCAATATCAATATATTTTTATTTTAATGTTTCTAATGCTTAATTTATAAATAACAAATTTTAATTTTATAATGTAACTATACTGTGGTTGTAAGTTAGCTATAAAATGTATTTATGAATATATCTTTATCACTATATTTAAATTAAAGCATATTTTTAAGCGCAAGTTTGTTAATGTCTTATATTACCGATAATATAAAAATTCTTACGAACATAATTAACATAATTTTACACTACACACACAACCAATACATGTATTATAAATCTTTACAGAATGCGACATAAATTTTACAAAAATAAATACATTATCACAACTCTAAGTTAAAATATAACGAGGTTTGAACTAGAAATTGAATTCCCAATTGTTAACGCTATTTGTAATTGTTTTAAAACCTTTTTTTTCCATGTAGCACGTCGTGAATTACGACGCGATTTCGACATTTTTTTTTTTGGAACAGCCATATTTATTGTTCATTAATAATTTATTTTGATATTAATATTTTTAAAGAATGTAAAAACTAAGGAGATTTAAAATATTTTATAATATAAATTAGATTTTTAAAAATAGAATTTTTATTAAATTACCCTTTAATAAGAAAAAGACTAATGAACTTTGTTACAGAAATTTTTGGATTCAAACCAAAACCATCTTTATTTGTAATAATAAAGCTGTTCTTTCTTTTAAACTAAACTGTAATTAAATAATGAAATTGAAAATTATTATAAATTATAACTTATCAATAGTTTCAAATTCAAATTTAATTTCTTTCCATACTTCACAAGCAGCAGCAAGCTCTGGACTCCATTTACAAGCTTCACGTATAACGTCTCCACCTTCACGAGATAAATCACGCCCTTCATTTCTATAAAACTAAGTATCTTACAAATTCTCGTTTCTAAACCATAGGTACAGTATTGTAATTGTATACGGCTTTTCAAGTTTTGGTTATTTAAATGTAAATAACCAAAACTGTTTTCATAATTTTATTTACAGACTCTTCTGAAGTACGATTTTTATTAAATTTTTATATAAAAATTGGCTTTTAAACAGTTTGATTTGGAGTCACATTTCCATATTCGAATTAGTATATAATTTTGAATTATTTGTTTTATTGTATTAAATAAATTGATAGTTGTTAATATCAAGCTTGATTATTATAGAATTATTATAGAAAATTTATTAAATATATCTAGTTTATGTTAAACTATATTTTTAATTTTATACTAATCAAACTTCGATTAACTCTTGCACTAATATCTTTAAACTTTTGTTTTGCTTATTGTTTTTAATTTTTATACATAAAATGCAAGAGAAATATTCTTCCCTATCTAAAAGATAATTTTTGGTAATTATTGAAAAATATATGTGAGCAACTATAGTATTTTCAAATCCACACAGCTTGAACACAAGCTTCAGAAGCTACACGGTTAGCAACTGCACCAGGATAAAACTAGATATTTTAACAATAACCGTTTCCGAACAGTAAATCCACTTTATTAATGAATACGGCTCTTAATTTAACAGCTTAATTTATTATACTTGTTTATCTTGTATAATATAATTGTATTAAGCAATGAAATTGAGGAATTTTTTAATTATTATCTAAAACATCTTTCGAGATTTTAATATTTTGTTTGTTCACTAAAAGAAGGAATTATTACTTTTAATGCAAATTTAAAGTTAGGTTTAACTCGAATTAGTTTGTAATTTTATTATGTACGCTTTTGGCAAAAAATTCATAATATCTACTTAATAAAAAAGTCTAACGCTCCAAAATCTTTAATTATTTATTTTTGAAAATAGCTATTTATGGTCAACAAGTTTTAAAAGTTAATTTTAATTTAAAATTTTTGTTAAAAAAGTTGTAATACCTTAAAAGTGATTTTTAACCCTCTTAAATTTTAAAAGTGCTTACAATATTTTGATAAAATAAAAACTCTTTTAGTTTGCACCTGTAAATTTTATAGATTTTAAAATTAAAAAGAATTAAAATATCTGGTTTTTATTACTTATTATAACTAATTTATTATTAATAAATAAATATAAAATAAAATAAAATGAACACCAATTTCTGTTGATGACTTGATCAAACTCACACAGCGTTACCCCATGGATGGCCTAAAGTTCCACCACCAAATTGTAGACAAGCATCATCACCAAATATTTCTGTAAGAGCAGGCATGTGCCATACGTGATAAAACTAACCTGACTATTCTAACAGGTCGTTAAAAAACCGTAAATGATAGTCTATTAGCATACGGCTTTATATGATAAATTTTTTAAATATTAATATTTTTCTAATTAAATTAATTTTAATTATTGAAATTACTAAATTTTGAATTTTTCCAATAACTTACCTATACTATCTACGATTTTAAAACGATAAATGTCACCAATGGATCTGATAGTTGTTCCAACATAGCATTTTAATGAAGTCGGTATAATTTGTATAATTAATACTATTAAAATCTATAAGAGTTTATACTCGAACGTAAAATTTTTTTGCATTAAATAGGTACCCGTAAGCAAAACTAAATTATCAAAAATTTCCAGGTATTCAATTCCAAATAAATATTTTATTAGACTCTTTACTGTCACATTCAATACTAGATGTTTTACTAATTATTTAACTTTTAAAGTCAAAGTTATTTGATTTTAAATTTATAAAAGTATAAATTTAATAGTCAGATTTTTTAGTTTCGAAAGTTTTAGATAATACAAAATGGTATATCAACTGTTTTATAACTATTAATTATTTTAAATTCACACGATACCACCGGAAGCAACTGGCATAGTTCCTCCCATACCACACCAGTCTTGAGTGAAATAAATACCTCTAGAACGATCTTTTTCAACGTAAGGATCTCTCATTAAGTCAACGAAACCTAAAGTAACTTCACGTTCTCCTTCTAGTTTACCTACGACTGTTCCTGAATGTAAATGATCTCCTCCAGACATACGAAGAGTTTTAGCAAGAACACGGAAATGAATACCATGATTTCTTTGACGATCAATTACAGCGTGCATCGCACGGTGAATATGAAGTAATAATCCATTATCACGGCAGTACATTGCTAAAGATGTATTTGATGTAAAACCACCTGTTAAATAAATTTGGTAGAAAACCAATAATAAATATCAATTTAGCTCCAACCGAACGTAAAAAGAATCTTCAAATTCATTACGCTCTCACTCAACTATCTTTTATTTTTTATATTTAAGGTTTAGTTTAAATATTTTACAAATTAAACCAAACATTTACACAGTAATAATTTATAAAAAATTCTTTGATAATTGACTACCTTCTAATTTATCCTTTTTTGGAAAAACTCCTATTAAAGGCTTTATAGATTATTAAGGATCTTCAAATCTTGACAACTTTTCTTTTAGACTAGTTTATTTTCTTTTATATTTGTAAAAAATTTTTATTGAATAATAATAATCTTTTGTTATTATTTTTATTTTTATAATTTTATAAAATAATTATTTATTTGTATGCTTTTAATCATTATAGGGCTTATTGTATTAAGATGCCTAAGTCTTTATCTATTTATTAAAAGATAAAAGTTTTATTGTTTCCAATTTTTATCCACCAATAAAACTTTTGATATTTAAAATATATAGCACGATTTAATATATTTTATTTTGAAGCTATTAAAGTTTTTCACCTTTGATAATAAAATACTCTTAATTTGATAAAGTTAGGTTTAAAATTAAGTTTTATCTTTGACAATACTTTAAATTCTTTTATAAAAGCATTACCAACAGGCTATTGTCGATCATCAATTTCTTGAGTTTTTTAATAGTTATTTTATTTTTATAAGAATCAATTGATTAAGTTTATAATCATTTACATTTTAAAAAGATTTCTTAATTTCCAATAATAACGTTAATATTTTTTTATATCTAAGTTGGTTTTATTTTCACCTAATGTTTTTGATGAATTGATTTTTCATTACTTTTATCTTTATTTTTTATCTCGCCCTATATTGATTTAATTTTTTTCTTTTTTGTATATTAAAAAATATTAGTAATTAGCATTCGCCCTCATGCATTATAATTGGAACACCAATTTGAGCAGCAAAAGCAGCTCTTTTATACATTTCTTCAACAGTTCCTGCTGTCGCATTTAGATAATGACCTTTGATTTCACCTGTTTCTGATTGAGCTTTGTAAATTGCTTCAGCACAGAAAAGGAAACGATCTCTCCAACGCATAAATGCTTGTGAATTAACGTTTTCATCATCTTTTGTAAAATCAAGGCCACCACGTAAACATTCATAAACGGCGCGACCGTAGTTTTTAGCAGATAGACCTAATTTAGGTTTAATTGTACAACCAAGTAATGGTCTTCCATATTTATTTAGTCTATCTCTTTCTACTTGAATTCCATGTGGAGGTCCCCAGAAAGTTTTGCTATATGCTGGTGGTATACGTAAATCTTCTAAACGAAGCGATCTTAAAGCTTTAAATCCAAATACATTACCTACAATACTATGAAACTAAACACTCGATAAATGTTTGTTCTCGAACCGTAAATACACTTTATTAGACGTACACGGCTCTTACCTTCTCTCGTTATTCTTATGGACAAATGAAAAGTTCTTTTTAAGTTGAACCAAATTTATTAGGCTTTATAAAAATGAATAATTTAATAGTTAAGTTATGAAATAGAAATATTAATTATTTTTTTCATTAGTAAACACTATTAAGATTATTATTTATATATAGTGAATTAAATTTTTGATTTTGAGCTTAATTATACTTGTTTTATTTATTAAGACCTGATAGTATTTCTAAATAAAGTTAACTTGTAATGAGATACGGAAGCCTTCTTTATTTTAATATTTAAGACCTCTTCTGACATGAAAAATTCATTTCATAGCTTTCCACCCGTCGAATATTTAAGTGTTTTAAACCTTAGTCAGTTTGATTTGTTAATAATTCTTCAGGACTTATTTAATCAATTATTTTTAATTATCATTTCTAAATAAATGATTTATATAAAATATAGTCTATACGTAATGGTTTTAGCAATATCTAATAAATAAGTTTGAATTTGAACGGTTAATATTCAGAGTTAATAGTTTTAATAAAGTTGCAAATTATCTTATTCATTTATTAGTAGTTGAAGACGATTAATATGATATTGGTAACCTGGTACCGGTATAGAAGGTTATATTAATTTATATAATTTTTTAATGTATATTATATTTTCAATTTAAATGTATAAGCGTCCACTACTTTTATATTTGCATTTTCAGATTTTCATCATGTATTCGTGAATTTAGAGATAAATTTTTAAAGTTTTGTGTGAAAAGTACAAAAGCTAGTGTTCCATTATAATCAATGGACTTTCCTTGCGGGAAAGTTAAATATTAATAATCTTTGTTAAATCCACACTGTTAGTAAGTTAGTAACAGAGCCTTCTTCAAATAAATCAATAGGATATGCTACATAGGCAATGAATTGATGAAACTAAGAGATCAACTTTTTGGGTAATACCAAGATATATGTCTTAGTATCTATATATCTCTCGTTCCCAAACCGTATATGAAAATTACTAATCATACGGCTTTATCGCTGTTCTGTATTCGTAAAAGTTTATTTATTAATTGTAAGTAAGTTTAATTTGTAAAGTTAAATATAATTTATACTTTTTTACTATTGGGTTTATTTGGCTGAATAACTAACCAATACCAGTAAACATATTAAAGCCTTAGTACTATCGTTTACCATAAAGTTATTTTATACTAACAGTCTGACACTCAAAATCTTTCATTATAAAAGATTTATTATAACCTTCGATCTAGTGTTTCTTCTGGAATATTACCACCTTAAACAAGCGCAGAAGTTAATACTGCAACTATTAAAGACAGTAATTTAACCAGCATAATTGTTTTAGCTATATAATAATTAGACTAAATTATAAAGTATTTCAATATCTAATGTTTTTTATCTTATTCCTGCAGAATATATAAAAATCATATATTTCTGAGATATGAAGATGATAGGTAAATATACAAAAATGGAAGAGTTAAACTCTAACTTATCTAATATTTAATTTATTTTCGTTTAATATTTTCTTTTAGAACTTTTGTTGTTGCGTTTTTTTATACTTTATTTTCCCGTCTTCCGACTCTCGTGATAATTTTTTTATGTTTTTTGTATTACACTTTGAGGACTGGATTAAAGAAGTAAGTTCAACTGTTGGAAGTCTTAGTTGGCAGAGTTTTCACTCAGCTATTATATACTTATATAACTCACACGTTTTCTTCACCAGGTACAGGTTCTAAATCATAGCAGCGACCTTTGTATCTATCTAATTGAGTTAAACCATCTGTCCATACAGTAGTCCACGTACCAGTTGATGATTCAGCAGCTACAGCAGCTCCACATTCTTCATGAAACTAAGCTTATTACAAAAGCTCGTTCTCGAACCGTACATACATGTTTTTAGATGTATACGGCTCTCCCTTTACAACCTTGATTTTATAATTATATATGATATTTAATTTTGAGTAAATAGAATTTATTAATTCCATTATATTTTTTGAATTAGTATGGATAAGTATATTATCTGTTTTTTTTATTCTTTTTATTTTAATTATATTAATATTATATTTTTTTAAACTAATTACTTGTCCCAGATGGTTTTAGTAATTATGGTTGAAGAGATCATCTTCAACTATGTTTTGAGATGTCTTCTGAAATGTATTTTTAATTAGCTCTTCGTAATTATAATATTTATTTAATAAATATTAGTGAGCCTTACTCAGTTTGATTTGTAGTCATATTTTTATGTTCTAGTCGGGGTTTTATTCAGATTCCTAATTAAATTTCCGTTACGGAATCTTTCTAATAGCTATTGACTGCTTACCTACCAAGCATAGAAAATTCACTATTATTAGAAAAATAATTCTTTCGTTTGTGTAATTTTTTTATTCAGTTTTAGGGTTGAGTTGTTTCAGAATTCTTTATAAAAATTGGTGGCGTTATCCCTGGATGAATTATTTCCTACTTTGGTTAATTTTATTGTTTTATTTTTAATTTTGAGTTTAATTTATAGAACTTCTACTATTCTTATGCTAATACCTTTAGGCTTTCGCCTTTTGTTAGTGGGAGTCCGTGTTGAGTTTTTAAATTTAATATTGTGTAAAGTGTGGGAATAGTATTTCTTCTTATTCGAAGAATTATCCTAAAAGGATAATTAAAATATATGACGGATTATTGGGAATCTTTAAAATCCAAACAGCAGGAACGCCTGGCTGAGGAGTCATACGAAAAGCCGCTAAAATATCAGTATCAGCTACTTGATAATCAGGAGTATAATATGTAAGACGATAATCTTTAACGCCGGCTTTAAATCCGGATTTTGTTGTTGTTTCAGTTTGAGGTGACATTTTGTTCTCCAATAATAAAAAATTTAATTGCTGTATTCTCTTTCTACCCGACTATTCACTATAAATTATTATAATTTATTTTGAAAAATAACAACCAAAACAAATTTTTAAAACTATTAAAGATTATATAATAAAAATTTACTTTCAAGACAAGCATAAATAATATTTATTTATATTGTTTAGCACTCTGTATCAAATATAAGCTATTAATTTTATAAATTAAATGAAAATAAATTTTAATCATTGGAAAACTAAGTTTTATTAAATTAAAGATTTAATTTTTAAACACATAAATCGTGCACGAGCCTTCTTAAACTGTGCGTTAACTTCAAGCTTCTTTTTGCCATCTAAAGCATCTTCTAATTCTAATTTACTAAAAAACTAATTCATTTTAACAATGATCGTTATCAAATTATACTTACAATTGCTATGGTATATAACTTTAAGATTTATTAATTTAAAATTAATACAAAATAATTATTTTTATTTACTTAAATAAATTGTGCAATTAAGAATTACAACCTTGCACTCTCACTCTGACATATCAAACTACAGCGGTAATTATTCAGATTAATTTGTCACCATTTTTAATGCTTTAAAAAATTAATCTAAATTTTACTTAAATAATTATTAATATAAATGTAAATTATTATTAATGATCCATTAACTTCTTTTCATTGCTTAATTTAGTTTTTATTCATAGAAATTGCTAATTTTAAAATTTTCAAAGCTTTAACTGTTAAGATGCTAATAATTTCCGATTTTTCTGTATTTATCTAAATAAATAATTAATTGATAAAATAAATAATCAAAAATACCAAAACAATAATAAATTAATAAAGTACTTATAAATTACTAAAAATGGTGGATTTTAAGAAATTTATCAAACCCGCACAGCAATAAAACTAGATTCCGCATCTACCAAATTAATATTAAAAACTAAGGATAAACAGATTAACTCTATAAAACTTGTTTATAAACTGGACATGAATATTAATCATCTCAGCTTCTTTCATCTGAACTTAAAAAATCTTGCAAAAAACTATCTTCCAACTGTATTTGTTTATTTACAAAATTTTATATTATAATTGTAGAATATGAATCTCTTCATTATATTAATAATTCAATTCATAAAATTGATCCAAAAACAGGCGAAATAAGAACTAATAATTTTTATAATATATAATTAACAGGTTTAAAGTTAAACCATTCAATTTCTTTTAAACATTAAATAATTAATAAAATGTTATAAGAAGTTTATAAAATTGTAAATTAATTCAAATCAAACGGAACCAAGTTCTGCTTCATTCACCAATATTGTAATTTTATCATTATTTATTAAAGCAAACCCACCCATAACAACTATAAATAAACTAAAGTTAATTAAAAATATACCGCTCTTTATTTTTAATTAATATTTGTTATTAAACTTAACGGGACAACAATAGTCATTAAGCTATAAAAAGAATATAGAGAGAATATTAGGATACCTTCTTAATTATAACATTTTTAAAAATATCTTAAGGTATTTTACCAGTTTAGTAATTATTATAATTTTGTAAAAAAATAATAAAATAAAAAATTTAAATTTAGCTAAAATGTTTTAGAATTATTTTATTAATTACATTAATAGTTAATAGTATATAATATATCACAATATTAAATGAACATTATAAGATTAGTGAAAGTTTTCACATTAATTATGTTTTATCCAAAGCTCTTAAATTTATAAATTTATATTATATATAACATGTTAATTATATTTAATATAAATAATTGGATTATACGCAAAATTTTTATTACTCACACCTAATCCAATTTGACTGAGAAGCAGTACGCACTAAAACCAATTTGAGTTAGAGACAACAACGTTATAAATGTTTTCCACTCTAAGAACCGGACATACACATTTTTATGTATACGGCTCAGTTATAAAAATTATTTATTAAAATTTATAAGTAATTTTTATAATTTATAGTTTGTCAGCAAATCCTAGCTTTTTATTATAAAGGTAATAAATATCTTATTAATTATGAATAAGCTTTTGCTTTAAATTATATCTTTAATAATATTCTAAATTAATTATTTAATTTATATATTATGTTCAAATTTTTTTTAAAAAACATCATGAAATAGGTTAGGATGTTTTTTTCAAATTTTAGTAGTAATGCTTATTAAAAACGGATCCAATTTTTAATTACTTTTTCAGGTTATAGACTTCACTTAGAGAATTATAAACTCGCTATAAAAGCTATCGAATTAATCTGGTTAAAAAAACTTTAAAAATTATCCAAAAATAAATAAAACAATAAAATAAAAATAAATTGTTGTAATTATTAATACCATTCACTAATATAAAAATATTCTAGGCTAAAAAAGTAAATTTATACATTTAATAATATTATATAAAGTTAATTAGAATTAAAATTATCTTACGCATAAAAGATATAAAAATAGAATTTTAAATTTTTTAATTTTTTTAAAACATTATTTCGCACGACCTGTATCTAATCCCGTAAGAAGTGGTATGTGACCTTTCAAAACTCCCATTTGACCTGATAAAGTAGGCAAAATAATTTCTTTAACTTCCTCTTTCCAAAAAATACGATCAGGTACAAGTGAAGTAGACAAAAACTCTCTTTAAGAACTATACACGCAACTTTAATTGCATACAGCTCAACTACGTATAAAATATATTATAATTAGCATAATAATCCTTAGATTTTACAAGTTATTAAGCATTAAAATATTTCTTTTAAAAATCAAATTTACGTTTTGTATTAATTAAAATAAATTATTTATTACTATAAGAATAAATATAAATTAATTAGTTAGCTAATCAATTAAAAAAGCAAAAAACTCTAATAAAAGATAAAGTAATAATAAATTTTATTAAAAAATAGCGATAGATCCTTTTAATAAAAATGACTAAAATTTTTACACTCTATTAATATAAAATTATTATTATTGAAATACAACTTACGTATCATACTAATTGATACTTCTAAATTCATAAAAACTATACATAAAATTCGTAATCAAACAACATAGCAATATAAACTTATGCTAAACTTGAAGCTTTAGTAATATAAAATTAAATTTCTATAATAAAAATTCATTAAATTGAACTAGATAGGTAGATTACTCAACATCTTAGCTCTTATCAATAAGTAGGTAAATTAAAAAAATATTAAATACCACTTTTAAAATTCCATTTTATGTTTAGTAGGATCTTTTGAATAAAATCTAATGTGGTTTATCCAAATTAATTATATCTTATAGTTCTAACGTAATCTAAAATATAATATTTAGTAAAACCCAAATATTCAATTTATTTAAAAAGTAGAAGTATTAGAATTCATAAAATAATTATTGAGTTAAGAATACTTACTTAAATATTATTAGCTATCAATATAGCTAAGATGAATGTGAAAAATAAAAATTAACGAAAATTTAAATGAAATAACGTTTAAAGCTAATAAAACTATAAATTAATATCATGTTAATGTCCTCAATATTTTAGTTTGAACTACATAATGAGTAAGATAAAAACTTTTGAAAATTAAATAAGTTAACATTTTTTATAAAATGTAAAACAGTTAAAATAAACGTTTAATTCACAATGCTTCTTCTAATGTACCAACTAAATAAAATGCTTGTTCTGGTAAATCATCTAATTCACCACTTAAAATACTCTTAAATCCTTCAATTGTTTCAGGTAAACTTACATATTTACCAGGCGAACCTGTAAAAACTTCAGCAACAAAAAAAGGTTGTGATAAAAATCTTTCAACTTTTCTTGCACGAGAAACAACTAAACGGTCATCTTCCGATAATTCATCTAATCCTAAAATAGCAATAATATCTTGATAAAACTCGAAAAAAAAGTTATCATTTTCGGTTTTCAAACCTTAAATGATAACTTTTTATCATAAGGCTTTAATGCTTAAAAAACTATTGTCTAATTAATAATAAAGGTTTTGAATTTTTAAAATTTTTAAAAGTTTATCAAGAATATAAATCTTTATTGTATTGACCATAGATTATTACTAAAAGTAAAAGATTAGCTATTTTTTGAATCTAGTCAATATAACATATTCCTTGAATTTTCATAATAATAAAAAAATTAAATTGTAAATTGTCTAAAAATATGTTATACGAAGTTATAATGAATTAATTATATGAAACATTCAAAAATATTTACAATTTAAATAATTTACTTTAGTTCTTCAAATTTATTCTTGTAAATAAAATATTCACTAAAATTATATTTACATTTATGACACGCTCTTATTCAAATAGAATAAATTTGATATAACTTATTTATATTTTTAAGGGTTAGCAAAAAGAAAAGTCACAAGAATTAAAGCATTTTCAATTAAAAAGCAAAATTATATGTTCGCACTAATTCTTTGTAACGTTGAAGAGTTTTTTTAACAGCTTGTGCTGTATTATAATGATCATCACCAACAATCCATGGTTGTAACATAGTTGAAGTAGAATCTAGTGGATCTACTGCAGGATAAATACCTTTTGAAGCTAAATTACGTGATAAAACTGTTGTAGCATCTAAATGAGCAAAAGTAGTTGCTGGAGCAGGATCTGTTAAATCATCAGCCGGAACATATACTGCTTGGATTGAGTCAATTTAAAGCATAATGTATTTTATTAGGATTAAATTTCTCACAAAAACTGTACATGATAATCATTTATCATACAGCTTCTTAAAATTACAAAAAAATTTTTAAAACTTTTAATTTTTTATTTATTTTGAAAATTGACTCAAATAAATATCCTTCCATAATCACAATTAATAATTTTTTATAAGTTCCATTTATCGTTAAAATACTTTAAATATCAGTAAGATGAATTACTCTACCAGAATAAAATAATTGCAAAACTATAATCTATTATTATGCCTTGTTATTCTTAAACCATTATTATTGATAGTTTAAAAATTCATTAAAATTCTCTTCTGATGGTTTATGATTTAAAATCAATAAATTCCCCGTATTTCTAACTCATTTTACCAAAGTTTATTAACTTTTTATAATTTTTACCTCAGCTATATTGTCAATATGTCATTGAGAATTTAAGAAATCTAGATATGATTTACTGTATGTCTTTTAGGTTTGCAAATCCAAAGGGATTTTCACCCAAACAAGATATAAATAGTTTTATAAAAAGATAATTATAATTGTACTAACAAAAATTAATTTATTCAACAAAACTTATCACACAATAGAAGTAATGGAACCTTCTTTAGTAGAAGTAATACGTTCTTGCAATCCCCCCATTTCAGTTGCTAACGTAGGTTGATACCCAACAGCAGAAGGCATACGACCTAATAAAGCAGGAAAGTGGATTAGAATTAAAATATATGCTAATCTCTTAAATAACGCTACATGAAAATGTCTTTTCATAACGCTAATAAAAAGTATTAAATTTAAACTTTTTATAAATATTTTATTATATATAATATCTTTTCACATGTAATTTTAAAAAATAATGTGAAATAAGTATTTTATTTTTATAAAAAAATTAAGTTTGAATGCTTATAATAAAAACTTTATTATATTTTTTAAATCCTTGTAAAGTAAATTATTGAAGTTTCAGTTTTCAAAATAACTCTAATACTTTTATTTCAATAATAGTCGAAGTTAGATATAGTCTTTAACGTTTTAAAATAAATTCGTTTTAAACTCATTCAAGTCACTTTTAATTCTAAATTATTTGCAAATTTTTAATTTATTTTGCTTTAAAATAATGTTATAAGTTTTCAAAACTTTCGTTAATTTTTACTTTAAATAAATAACAAATTTTAGTTTTACGTTTTTAAAACCTTAACTGTAAAAGAGAATAAATGATTTAAATTTAAAAAGGTTCTTATAGTAGAGAAACAAATACTCACACTGAAACTTCCGATCCAGCTTGAACAAATCTAAATATGTTATCAATAAATAATAAAACATCCTGTTTATTAACGTCTCTAAAATATTCAGCCATAGTTAAAGCTGTTAATCCAACACGCATTCTGGCTCCGGGAGGTTCATTCATTTGTCCATATACCAAGGCTACTTTAGATTCTTTTAAATTTGAAGAATTAATTACGCCTGATTCTTTCATCTCTTGATATAAATCATTACCTTCACGTGTTCGTTCTCCTACCCCACCAAAAACAGAAACACCTCCATGTGCTTTTGCAATATTATTAATTAAATAAAACTAAGAAACAAATAAAAACCGAATCTTGTTTCCAAACCAAAGGAGTATTTTTTAATACATCTAGCTTTAAATAAATATATTTAAAATATTTGTAATTTGTAAAATTTCGTCTGTCATATCAAAAATCTAATTTAAAATACGTATTAAGGATTATTAAACAGTTAAGTAGATTTATAAATTTATTTTAAAGTAATTAAGAGAAAACTTATTTTATTATGTCACTATTGTAAAGAATAAGTCTTATTTTTATAAATATTTTTAAACCTAGTCTTTATATTTATAGAATTAAAAATAAAGATTTTAATTTATGAAAATTTTTATATAAATTATATAAAAATTATTAATTATATTAATCTTAAATTACGTTTTTTTAATTAATAATTTTTTAAAAATTAGTTTAGTTAAGCTTTTATAAATATTTTAGCTTTTAAAAGAATTAAATAAATTTAAAATCTAGGTATCTGGCAAAAATTTTAAATTGCTAAAAAAATTTACTGAAACTACTCACACTTCCATAATAAGAACGGTTTTACCTAAAAAAGTAGATACCTATTAATATATTATTATCTCTTCTAAAGCAGTTAATCCATATTAAATGAGAACGGCTTAAATCAAATATAAAAATTAACTATTATACTATAAATTATACTATAAATCATTTAGTGTCTTAATAAAAGAATAAAAAATTAGATTTTAAATTTAAGAAATAAAATACTAAAATTATATAAAGTAATAAAATAAAACAAAACATTTGAAGTTAACGCATTACTAACATGAATAAACTCATTAAAAATTAGTAAAAAATTAAAATAGAATCTAACTATTAATATACTTTAAATTGATTAAGTATCAGAAATTAAATTTCCAAAAAAGTACTTTTTTAAACAGTCTAATTCAAACCTCCCGCTCCACCAAATAAACCAATTTTTCCACCACGTCTGTAAGGAGCAAGTAAATCAACTACTTTAATACCAGTCTCAAAAATAGAAAGCTGAGTATCTAAATCAGTAAAAGATGGAGCTAATCGATGAATTGGTAATGTTTTACTTTTATCCACTAATCCTCTTTCATCAACAGGTTCTCCTAAAACATTGAAAATTCTGCCCAAAGTTGTTTCACCTACATAAAAATAGAAAAGCATTTATATTAATACCAATCTTTTCACAAACGGTACAGGATAATTTAATTTCATACCGCTTTTCAAAATTTATTTAATTGTTTATTTTTTCTTAATTTAGCACTTACATAAAATGAATAAAGAGAGTAAATTTCATGGAAATTATATTCATATATATAATTATTATTTTTAGAATAATTAAATTTAACAAATATCTTATCACTACATATAAATCAAACTTTTGAGTGAAAAATATTTTTTTTTTCGAAAAAAGTTTCGAAAATTACAATTAAAATTTTTAAAAGATTTTAAGTTAATCATTAAAACTTAATTTCTTAAAAAACTAAAAGAAAAGAAAGTATTAAAATACCAAGGTTATATTAAGTTAACTTTTTACAAAAAATTGTAAATTAGCTTTTTTGCTCCGAAAAATCAATAAATTGCAAATAATTGAATTGCTTTAAACTTTTACTTTGTTTGAACTAAACTTTCGTTAATTTTTTAAAAATTTCTATTTTAAATGAAACACATTTTAATTCTCGTTTTTACTTTACAATAATGTTTAGTTTAATAACTTTTTAATATTTTCGAAAAATAAATACGCGTACTGGTACACTTAAAGCAGCTCCTGTATCAATAACTTTAATACCACGTTGTAAACCATCAGTTGCACTCATTGAAATAGCTCGAACAACTTTATCTCCTAATAGTTGTTGAACTTCACAGATAACTTTTATTATTTGACCTGATTCGGACTTCCCTTCAATAATTAATGAGTTATAAATGCGCGGCATTTTTCCCGATGAAAAAGAAATATCCATAACAGGTCCAATAATTTGTAAAATTGTTCCTTCATTTATATTCGCAACGGATTTCATAATTCATTCCAATAAAAATATTAATAAGATTAATAAAATTTAAATAATCATTATAATTAAATTTTTATAATGGTCCCGAAATTCCTTGTTTACGAATCATTAAAAAATGTGTTAACATAAAAGTTGCTGTAAGTAAAGGAAGAACAAAAGTATGCAAGCTATAAAAACGAGTTAAAGTTGATTGTCCTACACTTACACTTCCTCTTAATAATTCTACAATAAATGAACCAATAAGAGGTATAGCATCAGGAACCCCTGTAACAATTTTAACAGCCCAATATCCAACTTGATCCCAAGGTAAAGAATACCCCGTTACACCAAATGAAACCGTTAAAGATGCTAAAATAACACCAGTAACCCAAGTTAACTCACGTGGCTTTTTAAAGCCACCTGTTAAATAAACACGACAAACATGCAAAATCATCATTAAAACCATCATACTAGCAGACCATCGATGAATAGAACGGATTAACCAACCAAAATTAACATCATTTATTAAATATTGAACTGAAGAAAATGCTTCAGTAACGGTTGGTCGATAATAAAAAGTCATTGCAAAACCAGTTGCAACTTGAATAATAAAACAAGTAAATGTAATTCCTCCTAAACAATAAAAAATAGATAAACTAAGAAACAAATCTTAAATAGAAACTCGTAACCAAACCGACCATGAACTTTACTGAAATCAATAGGCTTTACAAAAACTTTACTTAAATTAAAATTTTTAGAACCCCACCCAAAAAATTAACAATAGGCATCTTATCATTTTAAAATCAAACTAACCGGTAATTGGCAAATTTTAACTAATTTGTCATGACTTTAATTATTCTATTTATAAAAAATATTTATTATAAATAAAACTACAAGATTTATAATAAATTGCTAAAATTTAAAAACCCGAAAAAATTTTAATATTATTTTTAGATTACTCAAGTAAAAATTAATTTCTAACTATTATTTAATACTCACATTCTAAATCTAAAATAATAATACTACTAGTTGCAATTTTTGTTTTAACCATTATAAAGCATAAAAGCTTTATTTTTCATTAATAAAGTTAGATCCAACTAATAACTCTTTTAGTAAAAAAGTCTTAAAATATATTAGATTAAAAATATTTATATTATTTATTAAAATATTTAATAAACGCAAACATTAACATGAGGTGGGACATACTTACTACTTATGTCATCTGCGATTGATTGAATTTCTAAACGCTCTTCGGAAAGGTAAGAATTAAACTCCCGTAAAAACAAAACATGAAAATTTATAATCATTTTGCTTGAATAATAATTAGTAAATAACAATTAACTATAAACATTTTAAGAATATGTCCTTTAATAAAATTGGAAAACTTTATTGAAATTCGTTTTTTAATTTAGCGAATTTAAAATAAAAAAAATTTTAACCAACTTAAAAAAATTTATATAATATTAACTAAAAGTTAATATTATATAAACTTCAAGTTATTTTTAAATTACTACGATTTAAATTAAACAGGTTTCCTAACTTTACCGATGTCATAACGTAATTGCTCTTATAAAAATATTAAAATGTCAATTTAACATATAAATAGACATAATATAACGGTAAATAAAAAATAAGGATTGAAATATAACCATATAAAAGAAGTATTCCCTAAGCAGTAAAACCTATTTATAAATTTTATTAGAAAATATTAAAAAAGCAAAATATTAGAATAACTATTTATTAGTTAAGTAAAATAACGAACCACACAACCAATCGTAAATGTTACTCATCGAGATTTTAAGTAGCTTGTTACAAGAGTTATTAGAATAGTAAATTTCTATTTCTCTATAAAAACTATAAATATTATTAAATAGATTTAAATAAACAGTCCAACATATAGTTTAATTAATGATTAAAATTCGAACATAAACAATTTATACTTAAAATTAATTCGACTAAATTAAAATAATTTAATATTTTTAAAAATAAAGCAATATTATTTTAAAATATAGGATAAATTGCTATGCTTATAATTATTATAAAATATTTTTTTTAATAAAAATGGAAAACATTTCATTTTTTTCTACAATTTTTATTGGGTGTGTAGTAATAAGTATGACTTTATATTCAATATATACTGGATTTGGACCGAACTCAAAAAAATTGCGTGACCCTTTTGAAGAACATGAAGATTAAATATCTTAAAATATACATACATATACAATTTACATAACAGAAAGTAAACTAAAGAACTTTCTACTTGGGTGACGATTTTTTCAAAAAACAAAATATCAAATTCAGATCCAAATTCATCAGAAGGTATAGTAACACCATTAGGAAAACTTTTAAGACCATTAAATTCTGAATTTGGAAAAACAACAAATGGATGGGGAACAGCACCGCTTATGCTAGTATTTATGTTTTTATTTGCTGTTTTTTTGATCATTATTTTAGAAATCTACAATTCTTCAGTAATTTTAGAACTTAAAAAGTAATTAAATAATTATAATATATTATAATTATTTAATTATAAATACTTTTATCTTTTATAAAAATTAAATTTTTAAATTTGCAGTAGTTAGATTTAAAAATTTATATCAAAGATTTATATTTGTAACCAAAAAATTAATCGTAAAAAATATAAACTAGGCGAATCGAAAATACTCGTTCTCGAAACTGTATATACTTTAAAAAGTTTACAGCTTTTTGACTAAACCAAGAAAACAAAATAATTAGTCAAGCAAGTTTATTTTATATTAAATATTTAAACTTCCCTAATTCTAAAGTAAAATGTAACTTACGATAAAATATTAAAAATAATCTATTTAAAAATCAATAACAGCGAATATAAAATGATATTTATTCCAAAAATTAATTTATTTTAAAAAAAACTCTTTAAACAATAAAGAAAAATGTTAAGAGTAAATTTTTTCAATGCGTTAATAATTTAAAAAGAAAATTATCCAAGATTTTTTGATATTTGTTTAAAAATAAAAATAGTCTCTATTAAAATTATAAAATTCAAAAAAATTAATACTACCGCTTAACAGATAAAATTTTTCACACTCTTAGAATACGTGGAGAGTCACGAAAAAAAATAGCAAAGAAGATGATTCCTAATGTACCAATTAATAAATGAGTAAAAAAATTTTTCTCTAAGAACTATACTAGTAATTAACAAAACATAAAGCTCAAACAAAAATTGAAAACATCAAAAAATGATAAAAAATCACTAACCTATAATTAAAATAAATATGGATTTAAATACGTTTTATAACTTATAAAGAATAGGCAAATTCTAACAAATTTATAACTCAAATATATATAAAACTAGATAGAAATTAAAGATAGGTAAAAATATTATGGAATTAATCTGATTATTCCCTTCTTTAAACCACCAAACATGCAATTTTAATCTCATTAGGCGCTTAAAAACATTTAACAAAAACTTTTTAATAATTATTAATTTTTTAATAAAAGATTTTTCAACTAATTCTTATAAAATACAAAAGCTTTGTAAATCCTACCATAAAATTATTGTAATAAAGCTTATAGTATAAATTAATATTATTTATACTAACTTGAATTTAAATTATAAACAAAATACTTTTTAATTATATAATTCTAAACCTTTTACAAATCTTCCATGTTCCATATACTTTTGTTATTTATATAATTTTTAAGCTGTTACTTTAGAACTTCCTATTAAATAACCTCAATATTGTTATTAAATTTTTAACTACAACTAATATCACTTAATTTATAAGAAATTAAAATACTCAATATATCTATTAAATTTCGTAACTTTGTCATTATTCGAATGAATAAAATTCTAGCTTTAAATAAATCTATAAACTTTATACTTTTATTTACAAAAATTTTATACTTATAAAATTAAAAAGAATATTTCACCAAGCGTAATTTCCTAATACTCGTAAATAATTAAAAAATTTGGGAAATATGAAAAGAATTTCAAAAAAGTGTGATTTTTAATTAATTACAAAAAATATACAGTTATTAATAATAAACTTAAATTAAATTAATATTTATTTAAAGTTTTATTTTTTTCTTGATAAAAACATGTCACACAATTACGTAATTTAATATCTGTTTAGAAACCATGGCATAAACTTTTTAATTTACCAGGTTTTATTTACTATAAAACTTTTATAATTTTTAATCCAAAGACGAGATATAAACTCTTTTAGAAATTTTCCAACATTAAGAAAAATGTTTTTGTCGACAGCATTTTTAATATTATTCAAACCTTTCATCATAAAATGCTTAAATTTAAATACAGAAAATATTAAAATGTACCTACTTTTAAGATAAATTAATAGATTTTAAAGCATAAAAAGAACTTTTTTAGAATTTAAGAAGCTAATAAAATATTATAGAGAAATATTAAACAATTTGAAAATAGAATGTTACAAAGATTTCTCAAAATAGTCAAACTCAAACTTGAAATATAGTGAACAATAATAAATTCGCACCCTTCATCACTCTTTACAAAATTTACATCAAACAATTTATTATATTATTCACTCTTGAACGTATAAATAAGAAATTACCAAATATTTAAAAATAATCATAACAAAGTTGCGTTCAAGAATTTCCATAAATTTTCTTATTCTTTATTACATAAATATTAATTAAATTTATAACATCGTAATCGCACAGAATGTATAAACTAGAGGTTCCATAACAATATACTTAAAATAACTTAACATATTTAGGTAAATCTAACTTTATAGCTTAATATTAATTAATTAATAAAAATTAAAGCAAAATTAAATTGGTTTTCGTCTTGTTGAAATATCCCCAAGCTTATAAAAGGCACCAAATTCAATTTCTTCTTCAATACCGGGATCAATTCCAGAGAAAATATCTCGAAATATAGCTCGTGCACCATGCCAAATATGACCAAAAAAGAATAGTAAAGCAAATGATAAATGTCCAAATGTAAACCAACCGCGAGGACTAGTTCTAAATACACCATCAGATTGTAAATTTGTACGATTAAAGTCAAAGATTTCTCCTAATTGTGAGCGGCGCGAATATTTTCGAACCGTTGCTGAATCATTATAAGTGGTTATCGATAGGTAAATAATATTTATGAAATTATAAAAAAATTTTCCTTCGTAAAACACGTAACACGAAATTTTTATATCATTAGGCGTTTAAAAAATTTAATATAAATTATCAAAAAACTTAGAATTAATTATCAAATTAAATTTGAGATTATTCTTTTTACTAATATTTTTAAGTCTTATCATCTTCAATGAATATAAGTATTTTTCCACGTTCCATCTATTTATTTAATATACAATAATTTTTAGGTCGTTGTTTTAGTCTAAATAAATTATAATAACTATATTATTGTACGGTTTTTAAAACGGTGAAGTCTAGTTAACCTGCTTAAAATAATAAAAATATTTGAAATAACTTTTATTAAATTTTACTATTTTTCACAACTTTGTCATTCTTTTAATGATATCACTAAAATTAAAAATTCTGGCCCTAAAATTGTATTTAAATTTACAAAACAAATAATATTTTTATTTTATATGATTAATAACTTAAATTCATTTTAACAAGCTTAATACATTAAAATACTTAATGCACTTTGGAACAAAAGAAACAATTTGACTACATTTGTTAATTATACTGTTTTAAATAGACAGTTTTAAAAACATGTCGCACAACCGTTTAAAAAACCACCAAAGAAACTAACTTTAACACCTACTTGTTCAACACTATATTTTGACTCAGCACGACGGAATGGAATATCAGCACGTACAATACCATCTTGATCAATTAATAAAACAGGAAATGTCTCAAAAAAAGTAGGCATTCTACGAACGAATAATTCGTTTCCATTTTTATCTGAAAAAACGGAATGACCTAACCATTGTTGAGCAATTCCGTCACCATTGTTCATAGCTCCAATACGGAACAAACCACCTTTGGCAGGATTATTTCCAATATAATCATAAAAAGCAAGCTTAGGAGGATAAAACTAAGCAAATAAGAATTACTTGTCACCAAACCGTACATAAATTGTTAATTCTATACGGCTATCCACCAATTTCTATTCAGGATTATAAAAACTTCTTCAAAATAATAAAATTTAGTTATTTGGTTTGGCATTTTATTTAATTTTATAAATTTATCCTTTAGAATTTTTAATTTTAAAAAAATTAAATTGGTTCAAATATTATAATTTAAAATGTCTTCTAAGTGTAATAAATTTTTTATGAACTGTAAATAAAAAATTTATTAACTTTATTTAGAGTGTTCTGTAACCATCTTTTTATACCATTAGAATAGATTTTATAAATAAAATACACTTACTTGTACTTAAAAAAATTTAGGTTTAAGTAATATAAGTTATCTATCTTAAATCCTTTTAACAAGCTATAAATATAAAATTTTAATATTCTAACTTAAACACCCTAATTTCCTTGAGTATACTAAAAAATGTTTTAAATTAAAAGTGAGAAGGTTGAACTGTTTAAACTTAAACTTTATTAAATACTTATTAGTAACAAAAATTTATAATGGATTTTTATCATTCGTCAATACATTTAGATTTTCACCAATTACTCTTTAAGATGAAAACCAATTTTTAAACGTTATATATAAAAAATTTAAGAATGTTATTCGTACTCTGATTAGCAGGTAATTTAATATAAAATTACTAAATTCGATGATGAAATTTAAAATTCTTTTCAAAACCGCACAATTTTTGACCAAGCATCAGAAAGTGATGAACCTTCATTTAAACTTTCTTGAACTAATCGTTGAATTTCTTGTTGAAAGTATCCTTTATCCCATTGGTAACGTGTTGGACCAAATAGTTCAATCGGAGTTGCAGCTGAACCATACCACATTGTTCCGGAAACAACAAACGCTGACCAAAAAACAGCTGCAATACTACTTGATAAAACTGTTTCTACATTATTCATTCTTAACATTTTATATAAACGACGTGGTGGTCGAACATTAAAGTGAAAAAAACCAGCAATAATACCTAAAACTCCGGCTGCAACATGATGCGAAGCTATCCCACCAGGGTTCGAAGGATCAAAGCCATCAGCACCCCACGCTGGCTCAATTTTTTGAATATGTCCTGATAATCCATATGGATCTGAAACCCAAATACCAGGTCCAAAAAGTCCTATAACATGAAAAAGTCCAAAAAAAAGACAAAGTAGTCCGGATAAAATTAGGTGAATCGAAAAAATTAATGGTAAATCTAAATTTTCTTCCGGGAAACGAGGATTACGAAACAATTCTAAAAGACGAGTAGACAAATTTTTTACAATTTTAATCTCTCTTAAAAACTGTACATGATATTTTAATATCATACAGCTTTAAAACAGACTTAATAAGTCGTAATTTTGAATTTCAGAAATAATTTATATTATTATTTTAAAATAATTTAAGAAGATTAAAAAGTTACTTTATTATTTGTTTTGACTGATATTCTACAATAAATTTTGTGATTTGTTAACATAATTTAATTTAATTCAGACATCTTATGACACTAATTTTTTATAATAATAGTTATTACTAAAGTGATCGAATCGTTTTATAACGTTATTATGAACTCTTTAGGGTTTATCATTCTTTTGACGATAAATTAATGTTTTTATTTTCTTGGAAAAAATTTTAAATAACTAATCGTACTTTTTATTGGGAATTTACAACAGCATCATAACAATTCGTAAAAATTTTGTTCTACCCCACAACTTTTTATTGTTAAGCAATGCATAAAGTTGATTATGAAATTCTTTAGTAAAAATTAAAATGTTTCAAAGTAACAAAATAACTATTTTTACTCCTGCATAAAATTATTTAAATACAAATAAATAAAGATAAGGAGTTTTTGATCTTAACATTAAAGATCTTAAGTTTTACACCTAACTAACGTTAAAAAAAAAACTTTAAAATCGAGTCACACTCCCAATAAACCCAATGCCAAATAGCAGCTAAAAATAATAACCCGGATAAAATAGGAAACTAGAGAACAAAATTAAAATTAATATTTTTAACCCTCTGTTAAATAACGAAACAAGAAAATTATTTTCAATTCGCTAAAACATCCTCTAATTAATCTGACAATATAAAAATTGAGAAAAGAACTAGAATTTAAAAGAGGTTACAAAAATAAATTTTCTTTTAGATTTTTATAAAAATTAAATTTAAAATTAAAACTAAAATGTTTAATCCCTTATAATATGAATATTGTGTCTGTGTATAGCCAACTTGAAAATCTTTAATGAAATTAAAATAAGCTAACATATTAATTATTTTATTTATTAGAAATAAAATGTTCAATAACTTTGCTACAATAGACTCTCAATTATTGTATAATTTTATTTACCTTTAAATTAAACTTTTAATTACAAAATAAAATTGTCTTTATTTAAACAATATAGACTTTCATTCATAAGCTCTTTAACGAAAATTTTTATCATTAATTCCGTTAAAATGAATTTAATATATTTTTATTATAAAATTTAAAAACCGCAAAATATGCGCAGCGTTGGCTCAAATAAAACAGTTGTCCTTAGATCTGAATTTGAAATTTTTATTTCATCCAGCTCATAATAAATAAAATTTAAAACATTTTATTATTTGTAACTTTTATACGTTAAGTTATAAATTCCTAATCCTCCAAACTACATAAAATGGAAAATAGATTTTAAACAGTTGACTATCTGAACGATAAATAATTTATATTTAATTTTATTTAACCCTCCCTTACTAAATTGGTAAAAATTTTGTAGCAAAAAATTAAAAGAGATTAACTAAATTCAATAAAATACTAAATTATTGAAACAATTAAGGATTTAAAACTACATTAAATTTATAAAAATTTTTTATTTCCAAATGTTTAAATAAGCATTTATATGAATCTATAAGCGTAATATATTAAAATTACTCCTAAAATATTTTATAGTTGGAAAAGAACTACCAATGTGTTAATAATATTATATAAATTAAAGTTTAGCTAAACATAATACGTAATTCAGTATAGACCCTAGATTTCACACTGCTACCCCTTCATAACTCCAAATACCCGGATTAACCGTAACATTGACCGGCATATTACCCGAAGCATCACTTCCACCAACAAACCAACCACCCCAAGATTGTGTAACACCTAATCGTGTCATAAAAGGAATAACAAACATTCCTTGGCGCCACATGGGATTTAGTACTAAATCGGAAGGATCAAAAACAGCTAACTCGTACAAAGCCATTGAACCAGCCCAACCAGAGACTAAAGCCGTATGCATTAGATGAACAGCAATCAAACGACCAGGATCGTTTAATACGATTGTATGCATAATAAATAGAACATTCTTCTTAAATTGAGTAAAAAATAGATCATATTAGTCTAACAATTATATTTTTTATATAAAAACTCAATCTTTTATTCTAATAAATTATATAATAAAAATAGGAAAAAATAACATTATCCTTCTTTACTAACCAAGTTTAAAAAAAACTTAAAAATAATCACAAGTTAAAACCCACCACGATACCATGGTAATGCCATCGTATTATTGTAACAATTTTTAACCTTCTTTTACGCCTTTAATTATAAGCGGGCAACGTGATTCGAACACGCGACATTAGACTTGGAAGGACTACGCTCTACCAACTGAGCTATACCCGCTATTCTTTTACATTTTAATACCCCCAGGGGAATTCGAATCCCCGTTGCCTCCGTGAAAGGGAAGTGTCCTAGGCCTCTAGACGATGGGGGCAGCTATAAGCTAAATTTTAATTTATAAAAATTATATTAAAGTGTATAAATAATACATTGAGATTAATACAATCATTAATTTATCAATAATAACTACCAATTATAAGCACGCTCTGCAGGACTTGAACCTACAACATTAGGTTTTGGAAACCTACGTTCTACCAATTGAACTAAGAACGCTTATTGGCTCGGACAGGAGTCGAACCTGTGACCAAGGGCTTATGAATCCCCTGCTCTACCACTGAGCTACTGAGCCTTATATTCATAAATAATTCTAATTGATAAACTAGAATTATTAACTTAATCTAATTGTATCCTATGATTAAACAATCTGGAAATTTCTCACGTATTTTATTTATAGCAATTTTTTGAGTGGTTTCTCTATCCTGCCAATAGTTTATAACGTCAGTAATACGATTAAGAAATATAAAAGCATCTGAATCTGGTATCCAATTTTTTGAATCAAAGTAAACTCGCATTTCATCCCAGGCATCTTGTGAAGGCCAAGAGAAATAAGGAGTTACTGGTATAGTTTTCTCACCAACAACTTGATCTAATGAAACCGAAATATAATTATTTAACCACAAAAATTTTAAAACAAACTTTTTCATAAATAAAATATAAAATTATGAATCTAAAACTCGTAATTGAAATAAATACTTAATAAAATAAAATGTCACAGATAGGATTCGAACCTACACAAAACAACTTAGAAGGTTGTTGCCCATCCATTAGGCGACCGTGACCATTTTAAAAGTAATTAAATTTTTTGAAAAATTTAATTACTTTTAAAATTATACAATATATTCAGCTAACTTTCTACCTAGTTTATAAGCAAAAAAAGCAGGAATTAAAGCAGTTAACAATGCAATAGATATTTGAAAAAGAGTAAGTGGCATAAATAATTATTATTAAAATTAAAATTATAAACTTATAACTTTTATAGAGGGCTATGCTGGACTTGAACCAGCGACTTTACCCTTATCAAGGGTATGCTCTAACCAACTGAGCTAATAGCCCTTTTAAAAAAATTGTAATTTTTAAGTTTTAAAATTTTTTTAAATAGAAAATAATATTTTTATATTCAATAATTTACTTAAGTAAAAAACAATAAAATAACAAAAGTAGAAAAATTATTAAAAAAAATAATAATTTTTAATAATATTAAGCTAAGTCTAATGGGAAGTTATGAGCGTTACGCTCATGGTCAAACTAAAGTAGAGACATTTATATTCTACCTCGTCAAAGAACCAGACATGAGACTTTCATTTCATCCGGCTCTCGGCAAAAAAGATTTAAATTATAGATAATGTCAATCACTAATATTACTCTAATTTTTTATATTTAGCGATTTTTATTTTTAATAAATTAATTATTCGCCTCAACTCGCATCAGCATATTACCGATACCATAGAGTGGCATCGATACTTTGGCTTTTCGAATCAATCCATCACCAATGCTACATTAAAATTCAAATATTAATCTCATCTCAACATAATACATTTAGAAGAGAAGCAAAACATTGGATTTCCATTGTTCCAATTATCCTTGGAACTATCATTAGGGCGACATACTACACAGTGGATTCACTTTAATTGACAGATTTGTTGAGTTATGATACAACTAATTCAAATCGTTTATTTTTATTATCCAATCTTTTGACCGGTATGATTAGATACACTATATTTAAATGCCTAGTCAAAAGTTTTAAGTTTCAATTAAATACTAAGTGACACTTCTACAAACCCCTAGATATTTTTCCCAAAATCTTTGCTAAACCGATCAGAACTTTATAGCTTTGACATCAAGATTTTGGGGGTGCTTTCTGTCGAAAAGCAGGGATCCAAACTCTTAAGATAATGAGTTCAATTTTTAATTATTCCTAAAAATTGTTAAGTATTTATTATTCTCGAAAAAGGATATAAATAAAATCCTTAGTCTTAGAAATTTTGACTTAAAACATGTCACACCATTACTTCCATACCTAAGTTAGCTCTGTTAATGATATCAGCCCAAGTATTAATTACACGACCTTGTGAATCAACAACTGATTGGTTAAAATTAAATCCATACCACTAGATAGTTTTAAAACTACCCGAGTTAAAACCTAGTGGGCGCGTTGTCGTGCACCAGGCTTTTTAACTAGGATTATTAATGTTGATGATATTATAAGAGAATTTCCTATGTAAAGTTTTGAAATTTATACTTAAAACTATTCAAACAAATAGTAATATTACAATATCAAATAGGTAAACATTTGAAAGTGTTATAATTAAACTATAATATTTCTTTTTTTCTGATCTAGTATAGTTTTGGAAATTAGAATTTAAAACTTCTTATAGCAAAAATAAAATTGTTATTTAAATTAATTTTATTTTTTAACCATTCTGAATATTACCGAATAATGACCATATTCTTTAAAAAATGTTTTATTTTTTTTAAATTAATTTTAAACATTGAAAATTTTTCTAATGTGTCAAACTAAAATATTAAAGATGTTTTAATCTTTAACAATTAACTTTTCTTTATGTCTATTTATTTTTGAAAATTTTGCAAATATGTTTTAAGAGTTTACAAATTAAGTAAATTGGGCTTTAATACCCTAATAATGTGATGCACTTAAAATACGTTTTCATTTAAAGGTTTGGAAAATAGAACTGATATATTTTTAGACGACATGATTTTGTCCTCTATAACTTCCGTCGTTTAAATTAAAATAATTTATTTTAGTTATGAACTTTGTAAGTCGTTAAAGTTAGTCGTATTATTTACGTCATATTAAAAAATTTTGAGGTCTTATAGATCATATTCGATTACACTCCTCACGTTAAGATTATAAAACTAAAGCAACAAATAAGTTTGATTGTTACTTCGTTATCGAATCGTACTTGATAGTTATCTATCATACGACTCTGTTTTATACAGCAAAGTAAAAATTTCATTATAAAAACGCTGTTTAAATTGAAATGCTTTCAAGATATATTATGAATTTGATAATGTATTTTTATATCTTTGATTTTATTCTTCGTTTGGCTTTATGTAAAAATTTTTAAAATCTTATGACCCATCATAAAGATTGTGGATCGTTTAGCCAGTCTTTTAATTAAAAATAAATTAATAATATACGGAATTAAACTATAATATTCGATTAGTATTCAAGTTTATAGTTGTCAGACAGTATTTAAAAATAACGATTTTTTATAAGGTTTTGATATTCAAATAGTCGCGATTAATAACTACTTGTTAGAAACAGATGTTATAAACTATTTAAAATATAACTAAAGAGTTACCTGATTTCTTTTCTATTTTAAGTTTAAATTTCTTAAAAATTTTATCCTATGCTTTCTTTGCATTTAAGCATTGCGTTTCCAGTATGCTGTTTTTCCTTAGATTTTCATCAATTATTTGTTTTCTGATTTTGATTCTTTTAAGTTGTTTTAGATAAATAATAATCAGGTTGAACCGGATAGGTTTCTCATGGATTCATGGAGCTTTGTATGAATTAATTTCATACAACAAGATTTAATTTATATTAATAATCGCACAAAAGCCATAGTTGAAACACCTAAATAGGATAGAAATTATGAAACAATATTCCATAAAAGCTTCCTCAAAACATAGAAAGAATATTTATATTCACGATGCTTGTTATTTTAAAATTTTTAAATCAAACTAATTTTAGGAAATTTATACTCTAAAAATATGTTTGATTAATTAAAACTAATACACGGAATTTTGTGTATCTCTCCAACTTGAATAATTAATAATTTTAATATTGTACGTCTTTTAATATCTAAAATATTTTAGCAATTAGAAGTCTCTACCAATCCTTATAAAAATTTAACTTTAGTTAAAAAATATTTTTTAATTATATTTAACAGCTTGGAAATATAAGTTATAAAATTCTATGATTTTTTAGCTTAATATAGCTAATTCAGATATTGAGAATAAAGTATATCTTTACTTCTTTTCGAAAATAAACCTTGCAAAGAATTTTTAAAATGATATTTGCTTTAATAAATATGCTGATTATACCTTTTGATTTCTCAAATTAATTAAGATGTTAAAACTATATCTATTTACTTTTAATAGGTATAAATTTATTGATTTTATATTTTTAATTTTTCTTTAGATTTATTGTAATCTATAAAACTATAGATTTAAACCGCCCAGCTGTGAACCAAATACCCATAACTGGCCAAATTGCTAGGAAGAAATGTAGGGTAGACTTAGATTTCTCTTATTGTCTCCCTAAGATCCGTACGTGCAAGTCTCCTTGCATACGGCTCAAGCACGTTTCCAAGATAATATATAAATCAAATTTAATTAAGTGATAATTAGATTCTATTTAAGGTTAAACGATTATTATAAGTAAACTTTTTAAATTAATTTATTATTTGTCTTTTATCCAAAGACTTTTAAATTTATGGTTTCAATCTATTTTTCACTTTTTTGTATTAATGTTTTAACTGTTTTAGTCATGATAGAATTTACTAATTAAAATTTATTAAGATATTGTTTAGCTATGAAAACGTACCTGTTTATCCCGACAATTTTTTTCAAAATTTCTCTATCAAGTTTCAATGTAAATATCCTCTTTTTGCTTTCAGTTTTCTTTCGCAAGATAGATTTTATCAGGGTAAAACATCCCACCCAGCATTTTATAGCTATTAAGAATAACTTACTTAAATATAGTATTCCAAGAATGAAAAAAAGCTGGTTACACGTTTCACCTTTACCAGATACTCACTTTAGTTTATCTATTTCAAACACTCCAGTATACAAAACATGTGGCATCACCAGATATTACAAGCTAGTAACATGTTATTCATTAAGAAATGATATACAATAACTATCGAAAGTTAGATATAAACGGATGCTAGTTTCGGAGCCGAATAGATCTCTAAACTGATTGACCTTAATCTTTCTGCTTTTCCAGATGAATTTTTACAGTTTGATATTTTTCTAGTGCTTAACGTTGAGGAATTATTTAAACCTCAAGCCCAAGAACAGGACATAATGCTGCCAAACAAAATCTAACTTCGAGGGTTAGAACTGACAGAGGTGAAATACAAGTCCTAAACTTGAAAGAAAATTTTTAGTAGACCTTATTTGTTAAGGTTTAAAATAAAATTTTCTTCGTGACGCACGTAAAGAACGAGAATTGTTAAACGAAGCATATTGGAAAATTAAACGACCAAAATAACCATGTGCTGCAACGATATTGTATGTTTCTTCTTCTTGTCCAAATTTATATCCTGAATTTGTAGATTCATTTTCATTAGTCTCACGTATTAAAGTTGAAGTTACTAAAGAACCATGCATAGCTGAGAATAGAGAACCACCAAAAACTCCAGCAACACCTAACATATGAAATGGGTGCATTAAGATATTGTGCTCAGCTTGGAAAACAATCATAAAGTTAAATGTACCTGAAATTCCTAATGGCATACCGTCAGAGAATGAACCTTGACCTAAAGGATAAACGATGAATACAGCAGAAGCAGCAGCAACGGGTGCTGAATAAGCAACAGCAATCCATGGACGCATTCCTAAACGGAAAGAAAATGAGGGGTAGGGAATAACTTATTAAAATCTTTCTAATTCCTCCCTAAGAACCGAGCATACATATTTCTATGTACTCGGCTCCTCTCTCAAATAAAAATTTTTTAATTATTATGTAAAGTTTTTTTTATATTAATATTTTTTAATATATTAATATTTAATTTACTTTTTGGTTGTTTATCTTCTGTTCGTTTAAAAATATTATCAATTCTAAAACGTTGTTCTTTTCGCTGATCTATAGCGGCTCTAATTATCAAATCTTTTAAATTTGAATCAGGGACAAATATATCTTGAGGTAAATTTGGAATTTTTCTTTGAATAAATGTTAGCTCATTTTCAATCATTGTTAAATTATTTTGACCTCGTAGAACAATTAAATCATCATAAAATACTAATAGATTTTTGAAATCAGTTAACTCTTTTAATTCAACATAAAGTAAAATTTTAACCGTTTGCATAAGGCTTTTAGGTATTTCAAATAAATCTTTTAAAGAATGTTTTTTGATGCAATTCATAGCTTCTTTCTTTAAACTAAAATCAAATTCTTCTTCATTTAACCCTAATAAACTCCAATAAAACTTACAAGAGTTAATAATACAATCAATTGTAGTTTGACCAATTGATAAACCCAAAACAAGTGAATGATTAGAAAAAATTGGTGTAGCAATTAACAAATTTCGAAATTGTAACGCTAAACCTTTTCTATGCTTCATAAGTTCTACATGATCGTAAAGAATATTAGGCTTTGGAATAATTTGAGCTGGACTTTTTTCTAAAACAATTTTTTTCTGCAACAAAGATAAAAAATTTATTCTTTCGCGTATATTTAAGATTGATAATGTTTCTAATTCAGGACCCAAAGTTTTTGAAATTGCATATAAAACACTTAGATTAACAGTAGATTTACCTGACGAAAGTAATTTAAAATATAACTTAACTGATGGAATTTGTTGAATATCTTTGGGGTTGATAGTTGTTTTTAAGTCTTCAGATAATTGACCTAAAATTGCGACAACAAGCATTGGAATAATAAAATTACTAGGAGTTAACAAAGAAGCAAGTGGTTTTAAATCTTTTGTATGTAAAAAAGGTAATATAAAACGTTTAGATTTTAAAAACTTACTTTTATTATAAATAACCATCATTTATAAATAAAAATACTATCAACAAACCGTTTAAAATTTATTAAAAACATTTAATTAAAGTTTTATTTGTTAAAAATAGCCAAAAATTTATACACTATTTAAAGAGCTTTTATCTATAAGCAAAGTACTAAAACTAAAACTTTTTAAAAGTTATTTTACAAATTACAATTGCAAAAATCTGCTGAAGATAATTTTCTAAATATTAATGATTAAAATTTGTTTGATATATTTTAAAAAATAAAACTTAAACTTTTATTTAAATTACAAGTTTATAAATGAGTTAGGATGCCACTTTCGGATTTTTAACTAACGAAAAAATAATTAGGAACCAATTAATTTAGTTTACATTAAAAATAAAAAATCTTATATTAATGTAGTTAATTTACTAGAAAAACAACGGTAATTATGACTTTGAAATCTATCCAGTTATTATTAATAAACTTAAAAGCGTATTATATAATATATATATATCATTTTAGTTTTTAAAAGTAATTAAACATTTAAGGATCAAAATCTTTTTATAACTCGATTTTGAAATTTTAAAGTCTCTTAAATCGTTAAGAGCTATATAAAATGTAGTATTTATATGTTTTGTAAAATAAACTTAGGTTTCGCACGTTCCCATTCTCTACCCATATAAGCACAAATACCAATAAAAAAGTGACAAACGATTAACTGCTAGGTTGGCGTCTAATTGTTTAAACTAACCGCCTCCAAACGGATCCGTACGGGCATATTACTATGCATACGGCTCTTAATTAGTTAAATTTTTAAGATTTAACTAAATTCTCTAACTAGAATGTAAATTGTTGAACACGTTTCTATTTGATAAATTATTCAAAACTTTGAAAACTGTAGATTATCAAATTTCCTCGTTTTTCTTTTTCTTTATGATTTGAAAGTTCAGTTAATTAAGTTAAAAGATCCTAAGCATCTCATTTTTAAAAGAGATACTTTCACGTTTTTCTAAAAAAATAATCATAATTAATTGGTTATATATAAATAGTTTTGAGAACGGTACTATCATAAAATCAATTCTTATCAAAAGTAATTTAACCAAGTTCGTAATTTATTTTCTATCTAAAAATAAATCAATTAGTATTATAAAACCTAATTATAAAACCCAATAATTATTTCCCTTAATAAATTGTGAAAAAATTTTTCTCATCAAAAATTTAATTTTTCTAATACTTAATATTATTTAATTGCTTATCTAATATCTTAGATTGGGAATATGATCATGATTATCATAGCGTCAAAAATTGTTATATTTAACTTCTCGCAATTTCTTTAGAAACCTCGTGTCGTGAGATATGGACCACCATTATATAAATGAATTAAGGAAATTCAAGAATATTTTCCTCACCCACAAACTGTAAGTGTATATTGCTATACGAACAGCTTTTTTGATTTTATTTTTAACTTTATATTAAAATATATCATGGTTTTATATAAAAAATTTTATAAATTAAAACCTCTTTTGACTTTTTTAATAATTATTCAGTCAATTATAGCGATTATTTATTTAAGATAAAACCTTTTAAATTGTTTAAGAAGTTTATTTGAAACCAAAAAATCAGGTTCAATATTTAAACTTAGCTAATTTATTTTATGTGAGTATAGTTTTAATTTATTTTTTCAGGTTATTTATTTTGCATTTTTCAAAACACTTTTAAGTTTTATTAATGTTCTGTTTAATAGAGTAAAATTTTGTTTTAAAAACTTTATACAAACGACTTTATGTAAAACTTATTTTATTGCTTAAATAAACTTAAATCTAGGATTTATTAATTTTATTCAATAAATATTAAAAATATCATTAAAGAAAACTAGACAACACCCCGCACCCACTCATCTAAAGATGTAGCTTCCCAAATTGGATAAAAGTGTAAACCAATAGCATTTGAAGTCGGAACAACAGCTCCTGAAAGTAGGGTAGGTACAAAATAAAAATTAATTTTAAACCTCTCTATGAACTGTACATCATAGTTTTCTATAATACAGCTCTTACGCAAAACATTTAATGTATGATTAAATTGTATAATTATAACCAATAAAAACGATTACAATTTTTGAAAAATATATTTTGCATAGTTCTTTTTTATAATAATATCAGTATATTCTGTATATAATATAGAACCTCCGTCACATATATGTATAAACCTTTAGTAGTGATCTCACTTTATTTTAAATCTTGAGATTCATTCTTTTATAAGACGAGGATAACTAACTAAGTCAATTTAATATTTTTTGATTTTACTTTTTATTTAAAATTAACAATAGTAAACAACATACAGTTTAGTATATCATTAATCAAACTGTATTCTACAAACGTCAAATTTATAGTTTAGAAAATAAACACTTTAGGAAATATATTTCTATAACCTTACGTAACAAGTGATGAATCTATATTCTGATAACACGTAGTATAGTTTCTAAAGTAACTAACTATTATGCATTCCGAACAGGCTATAGTCAGTGGAACCAAATAATAAATTAGAATTATTTTCTCACCTAAGTTCAGTTCAGATAAAAAAAATTTTTTAACTAAATATTACTCCGAGATTAAAAACATTATGACGCACTGATATTATTTCCATAAAGTAAAGAACCAGATACCGGCTCACGAATTCCATCAATATCATTAAAGTAAAGCAAATTTATACTTTCTTATCAAACATATCGTGAATCTTAATTATTCAATACGCTTTATAAAATTCGGAAAATTAATTATATAATCCTAATTTTTGGATATCTTTAAATAAAAATTAAAGACTATTACGTAGCTAAAAGTAATAGTCTTTAATTTTTATTTGAAACCTCTTTTGGATTACAATATAATATTAATTACGGTTTTATTTGAACCAATATCTTTCGTATAAGTAAATGAAAATAATATCTTTTAAATATTAGAATAAACAACATTAAAAGTAAATTTAGCTTAAATAGTGTTTACAAATAATTGGAACGATTTTAATGCCCCAATTACTAGCATTAATTTAATTCTTAAATTTATAAGTTTAGTAAATTTTTTTGAGTTTTTATAAAATATTTAAAGTTATACTAATAATTTATATTTTAGCGGTAGTGTGAAAATTAACCTCTCTATACATTCTATTTTTATTCAAGATTTTTATCTTTATTAGTTTTTATATTTGTAAATGATCAATATTCACTTTCTAAACTAAGTATAGGTTTTTACCTACGTTCAAAGGCAAAAATATTTAAACTTTGTTCATTTACCATCTGAATCGAAAAACCGGAGGAGCAGCAATAAATGCTATAACAAAATAAAAGTAAGGCAAAAGTTTGCTTTCTTTACGAACATATTGTGAACCTTGCAATTCAATAAGCTCTCAAAAATTAGATAATTTTCTTCATTAATAGAATTTAAAAAACGTTCAAGGTTAGTTTCTCAAAATTTTTATTGTTCATTTGATAACCTTATGGATTTTACAAGATAAAGCTATTTGTGATATTCTATTTATATTAACGATCTAATTTTTTGTTTCTTTATGATTTTTATTTTAATATATCATTTTAAAACATCTTTTGGCCCTAAAATTTTGTTTAAAATGAATATCGAAGTATACATAGATTTTCATTTTAATAAATAATTTAGTTTAGCTAGGTTAACCAGTTTATCTCTTACAAAAAGTATAAATTTATTATATGTATAAATATTAGGTTTTTGATACTAAAATTAAATTTGTCAATTTTTCAAGTCGTTTTCCTAGAGAACCTAAGTACTAAATGTTATAGATTAGGTTGACTACTTAGTAAAATATTGCTAATATTTTACTATAGTTACGACAAAAAGTGGTTATTTTATAAGTAAATTTAAAACTTATTTTACTAATACATGCTTATTCTTCCTCGATTGCTAATGCATTACTTTTATCTACATTCTATTTTTGTCCGAAATTTTTATAGTTTTTAATAACTAAAATATTCTTATTTATTCAAACTAAGTAGATTGGATTTTTCTCTCTCTTTTGAGAAATTAATTTTGAAGCCTGTTATATCTTTGGTAGAAATCAAACTACTGAAGTCGCTGTAAGTAATGTAGGAATCATTAGAACACCAAACCAGCCAATATATATACGGTTGTTTGTTGAAGTAATCCAAGCACAAAGACGAGACCAAAGGCTAGTTTTTTTGTTTTTTTCAAAAGTTGATGTCATGATATTTAATTAAAAAAAATCTCTTACCCATAATAATATTATAAATGTGTAATTTTACAATATATATATGTTCAAGATACCGTAACACAAATACTAGCATATTAATAGTTTTAAGGCATTTAAAAGCTACCTTTGACCGGACTTGAACCGGCATGCGATAAGCACTTGATTTTGAATCAAGCGTGTCTACCTTTCCACCACAAAGGAGCAGTCCGTTGTATTATATTATAATATATAAACAAATTAAACTCTGAAATAGATTAACAATAGTTACCTTTGACCGGAGTTGAACCGGTACGCTTAAAAGCACATGATTTTAAGTCATGAGTGTCTACCATTCCACCACAAAGGCCATATAAAAAGTATAAAAAATTAAATAAAATTAAAGTTGTATTTAATTTTATTTAATCTAAAGGACGCATTTTAAGAACAGCTTCAAATTCACGATTAATTCCTCTTATAAAACCAGCAGCAGCAGCACGTGCACGACCTGCATGCCAAAGATGCCCAACAAAGAAAAAGAATGCTAAAACAAAATGCGAAGTAGCTAACCAACTACGAGGATTAACAAAATTCACAGCATTAATTTCAGTTGCTACACCACCCACAGAATTTAATGAACCTAACGGAGCATGAGTCATATACTCAGCAGGTTAAACTAGAACACGTCTTAAACATAGTTCCGTAAAAGATCTGAACTTAAAAATTTCTATTTATCCAGCTCATTTCAAATTTTTCAATAAGTATTAAAAATAGGGCAACTTATTTTTTAATTTGATACTTTTCATATTAGTATATTATAAAAACCTGAATTAGTTAGGCCTTTAAACAATTACTTTTTGAAAGATCCTTAAAACTTCAATCCATAAATTTAAAATTGAGGTAATTTTCTATATTTTTTATTCATAATATAAATTCCTACTTAGGGGAATTAATTATTGTTTTAGGATAACACACTACACCGAAAACTTTCAAAATTTTGACCAATTTTAAACGTGAATACAATTGGAAATATATTTAAGTGAACATTAAAAGTTTTACCTAATTTAATTTTATAAGAATAAGAGCAAGTTTTAAATTCTGTGCTTAAGTGTAAAATGTATAAAAAATTTTAAAATTTTTATAAATATACTATTCTTTTTATATCCTTTTCAAAATTATTATCCATTTTCAAAAAAAATGTTGGGAATTAAACCTACTTGAATAAAAAGTTTAATATTATATATATTACTTGATTTAATAACACTTAAGTATTTTAAAAATTAAAAATAATTATTTTTGTGAATTTATACAAGAGCTAGTCACACCACGTCTTTCTTGCCAAGGTTGAATATCATTTCTTAATTTATTTAAATCTAAACCATTTGAACCTCTTAACGGTTCAAGCCAAGGACCGCGGAAATCATAAAGTAGCAATTATATTTTTAATAAATTACGCTGTACAAACTGAACAAACATTTAATGTATTCAGCTTTTAACTAATACTAAATTAATAAGAACTTCTGTGTTTTAAAATTTTTTAATTATTAGTAAACTTTTTAAAATTTTTAAAGATCAACTGGTAATAAAATAATTTTTCAACCATACATGTTTGTTTAAAATGTTCGAATTTTAATTGATAAAATAATCTTTTTAAATAATATATTTTTAAAATATTATTTTACTGGCTGAATTTTTTAACTTTTTATTAATTTTGGGGTTAAGAAAAAATTGTAGTCAGTATTTATACGCGATAATAGTAAAAACTGTTAAATGATTAATAATTAAAATCTGATTTATTATGGCTTGCTATATTCTTGATAAAATTTTTCAGTTCAATAAGCCATTATCACTTAAAAATTTATTAAATATAAATTTAATTCGAGATTACATTTTTTAAAATCCGCACCCAAAAACGCATTGTTTCACCTCCAAAAATAATTTCACCAGATGGAGAACGCATTAAATATTTTCCTAAACCTGTTGGGCCTTGTGAAGAAGCAATATTTGCACCTAAACGTTGATCTCGAACTAAAAATGTAAACGTTTGAGATTGTGAAGCTTCTGGTCCTGTTGGACCATAAAATTCACTTGGATATACAGTAGTATTAAACCAAACCATTGGAACAGCAATAAAAGCCATAAGTGAAACAGCGCCAAGACTATAAGATAAATAAGCTTCTCCTGACCAAACAAAAGCTCGTCTAGCCCAAGCAAAAGGTCGTGTACGAATGTGCCAAATACCTCCTAACACTAATAAACTTCCAATCCAAATATGTCCACCTATTACATCTTCCATATTATCAACGCTTACAATCCAACCCTCCCCTCCAAAAGGAGACCTAATAAGATATCCAAATATAACAAATGGATTAAGCGTGTTAAGGTAATTAGAATGTTGAAATTATATTAAATAGCAACAATCTTATCCCTCTTAAAACTGGACGTGATAGTTTTTATCATTCAGCTTTTTTAAAGAACGGGGCAAAAATTTTTTGGTTAACGGCTAATTGATTTCAATCTTTTTTAAATCATTTACTATTAAAAAGATCATGATTTTCCTTTTTATACATAAAACTTAATTTTTTTATTTTTATATAAAGTAATTTTCAAAATTATAAAACCAAGTAACATCTATATTTAAATTTTTTAACGTTTATTAAAGTTTATAGAATAATTCAATAATACTAAATCAACTTTTAAAAAAATATGTTTGGTTATAACAAATTAGTTTTATTTTAAATATCTCAGTGAAGCTTACATTTCAACTATAACTTTGAACTTCGAATGTTTTTCAAATAAGCTTTTTAAATAAATCGTAAGAAACTATATACAACTTAAAAGTTTTTTATATACAGTATTTATATAAATAAAATTTGATGCTTTACAAAAAATTAGTCTAATATTATTGAGACAAATTTTAAATAAAAATAAAAGTTTAATACACACTGGATTAGTTATAACACGAACATCTCCACCACCAGGAGACCAAGTATCATATACGCCACCAAAATACATTGCTTTCCAAGCTAATAAAAGAGATAAAATTAAAACACAATTTACAATATTGCTGTTTTATTAACAAACCAATCATGCTTTTCATAAGCGAAAGGCTATCAAATTTAAAAAAACTATCTAAAAAACTTTAATTAGATTCTATAAAACTAAAAACTTTTAGTTAATTTAAATTATTTTATTAGTCATCGCAATAAAATTTGAAATTTTATTGATTTAAATATGAATTTAAGCTAAAAAATTACTTGGCGAAATATTAATTAAAAATTTATAAAAATAACAAAAATTATTTATAATTGAAAAAGATTCAAAATTTATTGCCAAATTATAATGACTTTTAACCTTGCTTTTTTCCTCTATTAACAAAAATGTAGAAAATAAGGCGATTTTAAAAGAATTTATTGCTTTTAAACTAATATATTTAAAATTCCGCACCACCAAGGCCTAAAAGACAAAGATGAATACCTAAAATTGTTGTCATCTTAGTATGAAAGTAGAAATTTATACTAAAAATCTCTTCACAAACTGTAGATGCATAATTAAACTGCATAGAGCTTTAATGAAAATTAAAAGGGCAATTATCATTTAAATTAATAATTAATCATAAATAAAAGTTATAATTAAACTTTGCTTATTAATCACTATTAAATTCCTTTAATAAATATATATAAATAATTCAATTTATATATTAATCTTAGATAATTTAATCTAATTTTAGTGTAAATTCGATAGTTATTAAATTGATTTATTTTAAGTTTAATAATTCCAAGATTTTAAAAACGATAAAATTTTATTTTTAAACATTTAGATTTATGGAAAATATTAATTAAATAGAAACATAAAAATTAAAACTTAATCAAAATTAAAATTATAATAATACAATAATCGTTTGTAAAATATTTATCACATGCTAAATCCTCTTTTTATTTAATTTAATTATAAAATTATTATAAATTAATTGTGAAGAGTAAGTGATAATAATTCGTTACATTAAAAATTCAAACAACATATTAAATTCACACTTTATCTTTCCAAACATAACCAAAAAAAGGAAAAGATTCTTCAAGAGTCTCAGGACCTAATATAGAATGATAAATACCACCAACTCCTAATACTGCTGAAGAAGTCAAATGAAGTACACCACTAACAAAATATGGATAGCTATCTAAAACTCGACCTGCGGGACCAACACCAAAACCTAAAGTTGCTAAATGAGGTAAAAGAATAAGTCCTTGTTCATACATTGGTTTTTCTGGAATAAAATGAGCAACTTCAAATAAATTCATTGCACCTGCCCAAAAAACAATTAAACCTGCGTGTGCTACATGAGATTTAAGTTGCCTTTTAAAGCATTTTAAAAATGAAAAAAGAAAATTAATTTTATTTTGCATACGAGAGTTTAATTAGATATGGATCTTTGAAAAAACCTGACATCAAATCAAGAAAAATGTACTATAACTTGTTAAATAAATAGAAAATAATCAATAAAAATTTTTTTTTAATTTTAATAAATTAATAAATTTTTGTTTATTTTAAACAACTAGTAAGAAATGTAAAGAGCAAGACAACTTATATGAAAGCTCTTACCGTAATCTTTACAATTACAAACTTTTAGTTCAGCGTTTTTTTGCAATATGGAAATCCATTTAAACGCTAAATGATTTCCATATTGCAAAAAAATTTTAAGTATTTTTATACCTGGAATACCTGAGACTGAGGTATTACGGATATAATATTTTTTATTAAAACTACGAATAATAGGTGATAACCTTTTTGATTTAATTTTATTAAACTAAACAAAAATTGTTCGTTAAAAAACTTAGCAAAAGAATCTCTAATTACTAAAGCTTGTAATAAAATTTAAGAATTAACAAATATTTTAAAAATATTTCAACTTATTTAAATACTAATAAATTCTTTCCAACCCAACTTTTACATGTTATTTAGAAAAACAACTTTCAAAGATGCTATTTAGATGTTAGAGTATACGAAAGAAAATTTGAGAATCCATGCAATTTCTATGTAAAATAATCATTATAGTAAGGATATTAAAAAAATATCGAACTTTACAATGTTCGAAGTATTAAAAATTATGTTAAAATTAATTAAATACTTAAAGGTTAGTATTTAATTAAAATTCGCACAGCATCATAATTTGAGTGATTAATAATAGTTTTAAAAGATTTCGAAAATATTTGGTACTCATGAAAACATAGACTTGCCTGGGCTTGAAAAACTTTTAATTTTAAGTTGGAATTCCCGTAAAACGGGAAATGGTCTCGATAAGGAAAAAAAACCTTAAGTTGGATAGACTTTAATTTTTAACAAGAGGATTAACTATTTTTCTTATAACACGATCCTTATACGTGAAATACCGAAAACTGAGATATTAAATAATCTAAGTTAAACTTGTTAAGATATCAATGCCCTCCGAATAACCTTATCGATAATCAATAATCATATTATAGGACAAGATGCTTGCTGTGCAGTGTGTACGAATAATTCTAATTTAGAGTGCCATGAACGATCTATCAACATAAATAATATAATCTAATTTAATCCATTTTAAAAAGGATTAAATCTCGACCCACAATCTTTACAATTGCAAACTTTTAGTTCTAACTTGGAATTCCATTGAAACGTTAAATGATCTCGATATGGCAAAAAAATCTTAAAATGTCGGGGGGTTTCATTTTTCAAATAAGGCTTAACTATTTTTCTTATAACACGTTTTGTTGAATAAGGATTCAATATTTTATTCAACATACGTTTTGTTGAATAAAGATCTTGATCTCTTTCTTTACTAAAAATGTTAATACCTTTTCTTCGAAAAACTTTAAGTATTTTTATACCTGGAATACCTGAGACTGAGGTATTACGGATATAATATTTTTTATTAAAACTACGAATAATAGGTGATAACTTTTTTGATTTAATTTTATTAAACTAAACAAAAATTGTTCGTTAAAAAACTTAGCAAAAGAATCTCTAATTACTAAAGCTTGTAATAAAATTTAAGAATTAACAAATATTTTAAAAATATTTCAACTTATTTAAATACTAATAAATTCTTTCCAACCCAACTTTTACATGTTATTTAGAAAAACAACTTTCAAAGATGCTATTTAGATGTTAGAGTATACGAAAGAAAATTTGAGAATCCATGCAATTTCTATGTAAAATAATCCTTATAGTAAGGATATTAAAGAAATATCGAACTTTACAATGTTCGAAGTATTAAAAATTACGTTAAAAATTAATTAGAATATTTAAAGGTTAGTATTTAATTTAAATTCGCACAGCACCATAATTTGAGTTATTAATAATAGTTTTAAGAGATTTCGAGAATATTTGGTACTCATGAAAAGATGGACTTGCTTTAAGCGGACCAGTTGGAGGAAAGTAGAAATTCCAACCACAAAAATCAACACCACCTGGGCTTGAAAAACTTTTTAAATTACCCGTTACTTTTTTAAGATTTACGCCGGCTTGTAATAAGAATCTTTTTACCTTTCTAAAGATACAAACTTCTGAGTCAGAAGGATTCAGAAAAAATGCTATATGATTTCCAAAACGAACACAAGGATGAATGTTTTCAATTCCATTCAAAAGAACATTAGCAAGCAAAGACGATAAGCTTAAAGTTTCGTTGATGAATTGAGGAATCAATCCTGAATTTAAAGCAATTAAAAGCGCCTGCTTAATTTTTCGGACACCAACAATTTTAGACATTAAATAATCGACGTTATAGTCGGTAAAAGAAGAAGGAAGCTCGATAGTTAAAACTCGTTTATCAAAAACTCCAGATTTTTTAGTCATATTTACTAAAAAACTTGGTAAAACATCAATACCCGAATAACCTTCTCTATAACCAATACTGCTGGGATGGAACAATGCTTGTTGTGCAGGATGCAACAGTAATGCTAATGTAGTGTGCCATGAACGATCTGCCAACGTAAATACTCTAATTTGAATAGGTCGATTAAACATATCCAAAGTAGAGACTTTTTTAAATCCTTGAGGATTCCAATTAAACCATAGCGATTTCAATGATTTTTGTAAATCAAATCTCTCTTGATGATTTAATGACTTTTTTCCATCAATTCCAATAAATTTACTTTCAGAAACTAATTTAAGAGTTATATAAATTGAAACTAATCGCAATACATCATCGTTTATTAGTCCGTCCTGGAGAATTTTAACTTCTTTAAATTTCCTTCGTCCAGTGGCTGAATATAGCAAATGTTCGTACAAGCAAATTCTCTTACATAAAGGCACCCATCCAACAACGCGCCAAATTATTTTAGCTTCATACAACGAAAGAAACTAGTAAAATAAATTACCGCTCTCAAACTATACATGATAATCACTTATCATAAAGCTTTTAAAAATTGTTAATCTTTTCAAAGTAGAAGACAAAACAAAATTTATTAAAAATTAGTTTACTGCTAGTATAAAACTTTATTAAAGAAATGTTATTAATAAATAATAAAAACTAGAATAATTTATATTACTATATAACAAATTAAAATTTAATTGTAAAAAATTCTAAAAAAATTAATAAGTTTATCTATTTAATATTATATTAAATTCATATAGAAGGTAAACAAAAAACTTTTAAAGTTTTACAATTATACTACTTAATTTTGCCACAATAGCTTTTCTCCTACGCTTAAATTTGTTTATGGAAACAATTATATTAAATATCATTACGAAATAAACCAAACCTAGGAGTAAAATTTAAAAATAAAAAGCACGTTATTAGTATAAAATTCGCACACTACCAAAACTTGCTTCATTATCGTCCTCATCACTGTCAAACTCATTACCGTCCAACTCAATAAATCCTTCTTGTTCAATTATCTCTGGGCAAAACTCTTCTATTTCTTCCAGAGTTGAATCACCAATTTGATTTAAAATTGCCAGATCAGTTTTTGTTAAACATAAATTATTTTTCGACTTACACTTTTTTTTTTGACCTTTATACTTACACTTCTTTTCTGTATTTTCATGAGGTGTAATGTACAAGGTACTTGAAGATTGAAGATCGAAATTGTCTTCAATTCGTCGTTTATTATCACCATTCGAAAATTCAGGGAAAAAATCACGGATATCCATATTCATAATAATAATAGTAATAAAAGAAAATGAAATAAAATTCTAACTTTTATTTCATTTTATTCTAAAATAAAAGTTAGAATTTTATTTCAGCATAACCTTCATATTTATCCATTTTTCACTGCAGGTTAGTAATGGATAAAAGATAATTACAATCTAAAAGGCTTTTTATATTGAGATATTTATTTTAATAACAATTTAAACCTAATAAGTATATTAAATTCAAAATGTATAGTACAAAAAAACCCTGGAAAAATTTTAAGTGACTTTGTGAAAGTAAACTTTGCAAATAAATCCAGGCTTAGATTTAACTTTAAAAGTAAACACAACACCTAATAACAAACCAGAAAAATTGATAAGGCGTGCGTTACCTGCCCACCAAGCAAATCCTGATGATTCTTGATCTCGACCAGCAATTTTGAGTCGAATCGGAAAAAACCGTTCTAAAAACTGTAGATGCTAATAACGCATACAGCTTATTGACTGATAAAATGACTTATAGATATTTATATATTAAACTTTTTATGCCACTAAAAAAACTAGAAGAATATAAAAAATCAACGTGATTATACAAAAAAAACTTTTTTAGACTAAACAAAATTTTTTTTGTTGGAAAAAATGATTTGTTTTCATAAATAGTAGAATGTACAATTAAATTAGGTGTATACACACTATATGCCCAAGTTTTTCGCTTATTATGCTTCCGACAAAGAGTTAAAAAACAACTTTGCCTAATAATTTCAACTAAGAATTTTACTTTTGAAAAGTTATCACAACAACGAAACCAATTTATCAAAGAATATGAGAATGCACCAAAGAGTTTTATTATTTCTAAATCTTCATATATAAGAAATTTTATATTACTAATAGGACGTCTTTTTTTTAAATCAATAAATCCTAATTCCGATAATTTAAAAAGTAGATATGATATTGGACAATTAATTATAAAATATGAATTAACTTGTAAGTTCTGTGAACTTAAAGAAAAGAACATCGTTTTTATAAAAAAATGCTTTTTAACTTTTTTAAAGTTGTTAAAAGTTTTATTAGCCAAAATGTCCTTTGAAAATTTTTTTGAATTTTGTGTCGAATACTTTGAAGTTAACACTGTAGAATAAAAAGTATCATTAAAAAACGATAGTCTTTTTTTATATTCAGAAATAAAAACAAAAAACTCTTCATCTAAAGAAGATATTGATTTATTTATAAGAAAAGGAAAAGAGTTAAGGACATTTTTTAATACAATTCGAATTTTTTTAATATAAAAGTTAAAATTAAAATTTTTATAAGAATTAACATTTAAAAATTTTAATTTTTTTAAACTAGATTCAGAAATTAAATTTAATCGGTCATTTGAATTGATTAATTTACCAGTTTGAAAACAACGTATTGCTTCTAATTGAAATAAGTATAACCAAACTCGACGATCTTTTAATGAAGAAAAATTTAAATTTTTCTTATGCGTAATAGATATAATTTGACTAAAAAATTCATAACTAAACCTATTAAAAGTTAAAGAAGATAGCTTTTTTTTCCAAAATAATAATCGTGCATAAATTCTAGAAAAATATTTCTTATTGATTTTTAAATTAGAAGTAAAATTATCTTTCTTTGAAGTAAAATTAAATAATTGAATTTTAAATCCCAAAAACAGCATTGATTCGGAAAATGAATATTGAAAATTAGATTCTAAAAGGTCAAAATGTAAGTTTGATCTTATAAAACTTTGAAGCTTTCGAAAAATAAATTTTGCAAAGTTTTTAGAACCAATAATCCCTAGTGAAATATTTTCATTATAACGAATATAATAAATATGCTTAAAAAAAAAAGAAAAGTTCAATTCAGAAGAATTTTTCTTATACATAATATCTAATTTAGTTTGTTTTAAAATCCTTATTTTTTTTAGATCCGAAAAACTTTTTAGATACTTAGAAATTTTTAAAGGAATATAACTTTTAATGACATTTAAATTACGTTTATAAAAAATCTTTAAAAAATATGGCTTAAAACCCAAAAATTTTTTGAAATTTGAGGAATGACATAATGTTTTAATATAAATATCTAATTGAGATAAGTAAAGATTTAAAAGGAATGTCGATAAATTGTTTGCGATATTAGTTGGATTATATATATGTAAAGAAGAAATTCCCAAAATATTTAAATTTATCATTTTTTCAATTTCTCCCCAAACTTTATTATCTTTAATTATAGACAAAAATATATTACGTAATATATTTTTATTAATTTTTTTAAAAGAAGTTAAAAGTTTCGGTGACATAAAAAATTTAATTTTTTTGTCCCAACTTTTAATAATAGAAATAGTTTTATGGATATTAGGGTAATTCTCAGGATTTCTTTTCAAACTTTGAAAAATGTATTTAGTTTTTAATACTTTCTTTAAAAATTTTTTTGAAGTTTTTTTTTCACTACTTAAATTATTTACATAACTTTCAATAAAGGTTTTTGATAAAAAAAGGTTAGAGAGATAAAAAATTTCGTAATTAAAATTAATTAACTAAGTTTAATTAAACTTGTAGGCAAACTTTGCGAACAACTTAATTGTACAAAGCTTTTAAAATTAAAATTTTAAACAAAATTTTTATTGTTAAAAATTATAAATAAAAAACCTTGAAATTTTAACAATAATGAAATGTGGTTCACAAATCTAGAAAAACAGTAATTCCATTAACAGTTTTTAACGAGCTCGATTAAGATTAACTTTATTTAATGAAATAAAATACCCCAAACACTTGTTAAAATTATAAACGTTTTTCCAAGCAGATTTAAATAAAATTTAATTAAATAAAAATACGGAAATATTAATTTATGATTTAGTTCAAAATATTATTGTATTAATTTTCGCACACACTCCGTTAAAGAAAACTTAATATTCAAATTTTCTTTTTTTAAAAAAGCATTAATAAAAATTAATATTGCATTTTCGATAATCTTGTTTTTAACAAAAGTCAACGAAGGAATATTAGAAATTTTTTTATAATTAAATTGAGATTTAGAAATCAAGATTGAAGTTTTTTTAAACCAACTTTTTCTTAAATACTTTTTATACTTAAAACTAAAAAAATAACTTTTATTTAGTTTTAAATCAATCCATGAATAAAACAAAAATTTAGGAGTCATTATATTTTCAAAAGAAAAAGGTAAATGCCTAATAATCATAAAAGAATTGATAGTAAAGTAAAATAAAATTCTAGAATTTTATATCAGTCAAACAAATTAAATATGGAAAATTTCAATATTTAATTTCCCTAAAAATATAAAAATAAAACAACAAGTTTTAAACTTATAAGATGTAACTATTTATTTACTTTTATAATTTTATCCAAAACAAAAGATTACGTTATTATATCGATTTTTAGATACATTTAAAAATTAAATTTAATACAAGAGAAAATTGCAAACTTAAAAGTTAAGATAATTTCAAGTTAAATTAAAATTTACTTTTATCAAATAAATTTCTAAAGTTCGAGGTTTTATGTTATAATTAGAAATTACAATTAAATGCTCATTAAAAGTAAAAGTGTTTTAAAATTAAAATAATTTAATACTTAATTTTCTAATACTAATAAAAAAATTAGACCGATTATTGGAATAAATTCCACACATTTTCCATTAATAGGGTAGAATGAATAGCTTTCTAATCTGTTTAATCTCCCTTCGAACATAGCAAGAACCTTTCAATTCACTACGCTCTTCCAAATTAAAATAAAAACAACCTTTTATTAAAAAAAGAATAAAATTTTAGATTATAATTAGAATTAATAGTTTAAAATGTAATTTAAGGTTAATAATATCGTTAAGTATTAGATCTTATAATAATTTATATAAGATTAATAATTTATTTTGTATTTTTTCAATATTTTTAATATGATTAGATTATTTCTTTATAAAAAAATTAAGAAAGAATATTATAAATTGATAAACTATCTTTAATTTTAAGAATTTTTAAATAGTATATACACTGCTCTTTTCGATGTGTAAAAATTTAAACTTTAATCCAGTTTCAAATTTTAATTAAATTTCAGTCTTTAGGATAACTATATCTTCATATTCCAATTTGCAATTTAAAATTGCTTTACTAGAGATGCTACATATCAGTTTTGATTACTCCAATTATTTTTTATTTAAAACTTTAATTAAATATTTAACTAATAAAATATACTGACCGGTATTTTATTTATAATAAAACCTTTACTCTATTATTGTTTTTCATTCTGTGTTTGAATATCTTAAATTTTTATTAAAAATGTTTTTTGTTTTATTATTTGTTAATTTTAAGATAAATTAATTATTGAAATAAAATGACAATATTAATATCATTTAATACTCGCAAAAGAGCGTTTCCACGTGGAAGAACCTCCTCCGGGAATACAAGTTGTTCATGAGGCTGATCTTGTGCAGCCATCCAAGCACGAATACCTTCGTTTAAAAGAATATTTTTTGTGTAGAAAGTTTCGAATTCGGGGTCTTCAGCAGCACGTATTTCTTGTGATACAAAATCATAAGCACGTAAATTTAATGCTAAACCAACAACACCTAATGCACTCATCCATAATCCAGTTACGGGAACGAACAACATAAAAAAATGTAACCAACGCTTATTTGAAAAAGCAACACCAAAAATTTGAGACCAAAAACGGTTTGCTGTTACCATTGAGTTTACTAAATAATTGAAATTATTTTATAGATAGGAAATGGAAAAATATTTTATCCTTCTTATAACACCATACAAGAAATTTTAATTTCATAAGGCGTTTAAACACAAAAAAATTAACTTACATTTTATCCTTTAAAACTGTTTCGCTATTTTTCCTATTATTTATTTAAAAAATTTTAAGTTTTTACGACATTAAATATGAAAACAAAAGATTTTAAATCAACTCGGAGTTTTCACAAATTACTATGTTTCATACATTTATTTAATTTTTTATAAACTTAGAGGTAGTTATTGAAAAGCCAAATCTATATCAAAATGTGAAAAACATGAAGAAAATTAAACTGAAAGTTACAATTTAGCTTAACTTAGTTATTAAAATGAAATATAAATACATTTTCAATTTATCTAGCTTTAATATTCATAACTTTGTCAATACTTTAAAATAAATATTTGCTTACCTTTGAATATTTGCACGTATTTATAATTAATGGTTAATTAATAAAACGTATGAGTAAGACAAAAATAAGCTGGTAATTTTGTATACGGCTTTATTCTTTTTTTTAATAAGAAAAGAATACGAAGATATCAAAAAAATATAAATATATATTATTTATATTTTTTAAAAAATATATAATTTTTATTTTAGTATTGAATAAATTTAAAAATTCTAAAATTTAAAAACATATCGCACTGTAACCAAACTGAACGTGAAATTTCTAGTTCATTCAGCTTTTAACCAGAACTAATAAACAAAGTAAATAGTTAATAAAATATTATTTCCTTAATAAATAAAAATTATATTAACATTTTAATATAAATATAAATTCTTTAAAACTATATTAAAAAAGAATAATTCTAATATATTCAACCTATACAAAACATATTTTAAAAATGAAATCTCAGTTACCATCTTAACTTTTAAATGTTATAAATATTAAACTAAATTGGTTTTAGCTCGAAGAACTTTTACGAGTTATTTTAAATTATTTTTAATAACATGCTATAATAAAAATTAAATTTAAACGTTATAACAAAATTATAATAAACGTAAAAAATTAATATAATTTAAATATTAAATATGCTACACACATAAGTTTCTTCAGTTTGTGTAGGAGTAAAAGCACGAAACGTATTGTAGCTATCACCATCTTCGAATAAAGTATTTTCAACTGTTGCACCATGAATTGCACATAAACAAGTGAGAAATCTCCTTTTAAAACAGTACAAGTATTTTAAATACATACAGCTTAAAACCAATTTAACAACCAAAAAATTTTGATTGAATATTAATTGTTCATTATAATTTTAGTTTATAAAAATATAAGTCATAAAACATCATACAATTAAAATCATATGATTAGTAATATTTAAACTACGAATATAAAATCTAAGTATTTTAACGATTAAATTTTAAAACCAATATTATTCTAAATAAAATTATTTAATTCCTAAAAAATTTTATAACTGGTTAATTTTCCCTAAATGAAAATAATTTTACTAAAGTTCTAAGTAAAATTTTCAAATTTTACTTAGAACTTTAGTAAAATTCATAAAAATAATATTCTCAGCAGCTATAGAAACAAATATTTGACATAAAGCTGCCCCTAAAACCCCGGCAACACCCATCATATGAAATGGGTTTAATGTCCAATTATGAAAACCTTGGAAGAAAAGAATAAACCTGAAAATTGATGCTACTCCAAAACTAGGTGCAAAAAACCACCCTGACTGACCTAAAGGGTAGATTAAAAATACAGAAACAAACACCGAAATAGGAGCTGAAAAAGCTATTGCATTATAAGGTCTAATCCCAATAACACGAGCAATTTCAAATTGACGAAGCATAAAACCAATTAAGCCAAACGCGCCATGTAATGCAACAAAAGTCCATAATCCACCCAATTGCAACCAACGTGTAAAATCACCTTGAGCTTCCGGACCCCATAAAAATAACAGTGAATGTGCCATACTATTAGGAGGAGTAGAAACGGCTGCTGTTAATACATTGCATCCTTCCAAAAATGAACTCGCTAAACCATGAGTATACCATGAAGTAACAAATGTAATTCCTGTAAACCATCCACCCAAAGCAAGATAAGCACAAGGAAACAATAATAAACCTGACCAGCCAACAAATACAAATCGATCTCTTTTTAACCAATCATCTGCAAGATCAAAGTATCTTTTTCTACTTTTCCATTCATCTATCATTTTTTGAAGAGTTCCATTGCCTCCAGGTTTTAAGATAACTCCTTTTGGTATCCTTCCTGGTATACTCCCTTCTGATTTTGGTAGAGTCATAATATGGTTAACCTCTTAATTAATAAATTAATTTATTAATTAAGAGACTTTGCACAAAAGAACTAACAGAATTTTGTATCCTTAATTTTATTAGGGGATACATTTGGCTTATAATTAAATAAATATAAGAGATTTTTTCCATTGTAAATAATTATTTAATTTTTATAAAAATATAAAACGTTTATATTAATTAAAATTAATCACTAAATTAATAAACGTTCAGTATTTAAAAACATAAATAGATTCTTAAACTATTAATTTTAAATTATATTATAAATCAAGAATAAAACATCAATTTTTGCGAAATTGATGTTTTAAGAAATGTCATCAATACCTAATTATAATCAATAATTAATGATTATAATTTTTAAGATTTCTCTTTGGAAATAATTTTATTTATTTTTAATTGAATTTCCTTGTCAGATATATTCCCGAAGTTTTTTATATTAAAAAAATCTTTAACTGTTGAAAATTTATGAGCTGCATTATAAATACTAATAAGTTCTTTATTTGAAATTTTTGATTTTAAATTCACTTTTGCTGAAGTATTAGTGTGATTTAAAAGTTCTTTTGCAGCTTCAATCCCACGTATTTTTCCAACTGTAATTGCCAATCCAGCTCTATAAGATCTCGAATTTAAATTTTTTTTTAATTTTGTTCCAGTAATATTTAATTGATCGTTTATTCTACGATTTAAATATCGCATAGTTAAACCTTTACCCAACTTATTATTATTACCCCAGAGTTCTGATTGTTTAATATCTGAGGGGTTGTAATCTTCATAGATATTAAAACCCTTCTTTTTTAGTATTTGCTCTAATTCCTGCCAATAAGGACGAACTAATTCTATACTCTTTTTAGCAGATTTTACTACCGGTATGTTTAATATTTTTAAATTATTAATCTTAATAGTTAATTCTTCATACTGAAATAATTTTTGCAATTGACGTATTGTAATATATTTCAAGTCGGAAACTCTTAAACCTGTGTACTTTAAAACCAAATGAGCAATTTTATCTCTACACAAAACAAATCTATGTTTAGATTTAACAGAGTCTAATATAAGGTTGAAATCATTGCTAAAAATTGCAGATCTGAATTTATATTGATGATTTTTTTTTATTTTATATTTTGGCAATTTTAAATCTTTATCTTTTTTCTCAGCGATTTCTAAAGATTGGTTCGGTTTTAGTTTTGCGAGAGTCACAAATTCTTCTACTTGATTATGCAAATCTTTGGTCCTTTCTAAATTTTTATCAATTTCATCATTAAGAATAGATAATTCAGTTTCTAAACTAATTAACCCAGTGTCTATTTTTACTTTGTAATCTAATAAGTGTTGTAAAAAAAAAAGTAGATCTAATACAAAATTAGGACTAGAATATAAATCAATTTTATTTTCTTTTACATAATTATTTAAAAATTCTATAATTTCTTGATTTGTTTTTATATCTAAAATTTTAATTAATGTCTCAGAATTACTATCAGACATCAATAAATCAGGCGGGGTTTGAGTTATTTGATAATCTAATATAGTATTCATTATAGTATGTTTTAACGGAGGTTCTACAAAAAACGGAGGTTCTACAAAATTTTTTTGCAAATTTTCTAAAACTTTGTATCTAGTCTTAGAAAATTCCAACTTATATTTTTTTATAATTTTACTATTAGCTAAGATAACGAACATTGATTTTTTATTATCTGATTTAGCCATTATTTGATATGAATAGTTATACACTTCGTAAGCGAAATATTCATTAGTTACTTTCTTATTTAATAACAATTTATTCTTATTTATTAACAATTTATTATCTTTAGTATTGGAACTTGTATTGATAAGATTAAAAGCGACATGAATTATTTGAAACTGATGTTCATGAATTAACTCCGGAAATGAAATATTCTCTAGACCTTGTATGCATAATTCAGATACAATACCCCATAATACTTTATTGATACATTCTGAAATTTGCTTCCCATAATCAGAACGGGTTTTAATAACTTGTAGTTTATGCTTATGACAAACTTCTTTTAACGCACTGTTTATATTATTACCATTTAATAATACTTCTTGTTGACGATTATCTATGCTACCATCGACTTGTGAATAATTGTAGTTTGGTAGAATTAACAACTTAGGTTTTGCTAAATACAGTTCATCAAAACTTTTGTCTAAAAATTTTGATAGTATTTCAAATGTTATCGACGTATTAAAAATTAATATTTTTGAAATATAAGTCCTTCTAAGATCCAAAAGAGTGAGGATATTAAAATTACCTTTTGAAATAATATCAAAAAAAAAGAGCCCTTGTGATATTAAAATACTATTTTGATTTTTTTTATTAAGAAATTTTTGTGATATTTCATTATTTTTAGGATTTCTTATTATTATTAAATTTTTCATACAATTATATTATATTAAAAAATATTTTGTTTTATTAAAACAATTCATAAAATATTAAATATTTATTTTCTAATCCTCTACTATCTTTTAGGGTTGATATTTAACATTTTATATTTTAAATAGTAAAACGACTCAGGCTACTTTTTACAAATAATATTATGCATTTTGTAAAAAATTTTATGGTCTGAAATCCCGTCAAAGTTTTTCTCTTCTGGGATTAAAGTTTCATGAGCTGCTTTATACATTTCAAGCAGCTCAGTTTCAGAAATTTCTGGACTTAAATAATTATCTACTAAAATATCTGTAGATTTTAAAAAGTTCTTTGCAGATTGGATTCCCAATTTCTTTGCTATTGGATTTACAAAACCCAATATATAAGAATCTGTATTCAAATTTTTATCTAGATTTTTACCCGGAGCTTTCAAATGCGAGTCCATTCTCGTTTTAAAATTTTGTAGTGTTAATACTGGACTTAACGTATTTTTATCACCCCAAATTTCTGATTCGCCAGAGCGAATTTTATTATAATATTGATTATTAAAGCCCCGTTGATTTAATAATTGTTTTAAGTCCTCCCAATAAAGATTTGCCACTCCTATACCATTGTAAATTACAGGAACCATAATGGTTTTTTTTTTTCCTATTTTAATAATAATTTTTTTATTATTAAATAGGTTACTTAAATTATTTAACGTTATGTATTTAAGGACGTTAATATTAAGTCCACTATATTGTAAAATTGCATGTGCAATTTTATCAATATCGCGCAGTAAAAGATCTTTAAATTTTATTGAATTAAATATGTAAGTAAACTCCGCTTTAGAAATTGATTGAATTTCTCTTGCTTCAGCTTCTTTTCGTAGTTTTTTATCGACCAATTCACGGTCTTGCTCTTTTCGTATACTAAGTATTGAACTTTTAGATACTATTGAGCTTAAAGTTACTACTGAACTATCGTCAGAAAAATGTTCTCCTAAATCCCTAGCAGCGTGGAAGAGTAAATCTTCAGAACTCATTACCAAGAGATCTGTTATACGAACTTTTCCCTTTGCGTCATACATGATGTTGTTTAGACTATTCAATTGTAAGCGCTTTCTGATTTCAAAAGTTAAATTGGTCAATTTATATAGCAAAAATTTTTTTTCACGTTTATATTTTTTTTGCTCTTCTATATAAGAAGTTATAAAGGTCAGGATTTCTTCCAACGTATTACACTTAGCGATTTCAATTAATATTTCTTTAATAGAATCTACGGATATGTATTCGCAACTAACAATCTTTAGCTCTCGCTCTGGCGAAGGATTCTGACAAATGAATGTCATTGCGTTTTGAAAGAAATCGCCCGGTGAAATTGCCAGATTTATAGAGATGTTAAATAAAGCTTCCAATTCCATTTGAATTAATCTGTTAAAAAGGAGAACGCAAGACAAATCCTTCCACTTCTGAATTAACTCAGCTGTTTTATTATTACGTTCGGATGTTAGTTGTAGCGGACGTCCGTATATGAAATAAGCGCAGAATTGAAAATAACTTGAGCGATTTTCAGACCCCCACACTTTAGGAAAAATTCTTGAATTAATTAACCAAGCGCACTCTTTAACCACTAATGCTTTATCGTTACTTTCCAATTCCCGAAAAAGAATGTCCTCCTTACCTATTAACTGTAATCGAGAAGCTAAACTCCATAACATATGGTTGAAATTCTCTGAAAGAGTATTCTCACAACCACTGGCTGCTAGACTAAAAGTAATACCTTTGCTTAAAAAGAATTTTCTCAGGGCGAGTGATACATTGCAATCATCCGAGTCCCCATGAATGATTATTCTTGGGTCTCCATCGTCTTCTTTTATTTTTTGGAATTCTATAAAAAAAGTCTCAAAGAACTCCACTAATTCTTTGGGAGTAATTAGACTATCAAAAGTCTTTATTGAAAGTACGCACTTGCTGCACATATCTAATACAACTATACTATAAGAACGAAACCGATCGGTAGTGTCGAAAGACACGAAATTACCTGGTCTCGCTATACGCTCAATACCTGTTAAAAGATTACCTGGTGGCAAAGTATCTTTTGAAAAATATAAAAAATTACCATTTTTAAATTTTTCGGAAGTAATAAAAAGTAATTTTTTAAACAATCTTTTATCTCCTTTTCTACTAATTCAGGATTTTTTTTAATAGTTTCTGATTTTACTTTTTCCCAGAAGATTACTAATGATTCTTCATCCTCTCGAATATTAGAAAAAACTGTACAGAATATCTCCTTGATAGTTAAACTATCCATATTTTTATAAAATGGACAGTCCATTTCTCGCACCAAATCAAAGGCGTAATATGCACGCCGTTTATATTGCTTTTCCTGAACTATGTCAGGAAAAGCTTCACAAAGAAAATAGAGGAATATAACGTCAAAAAGACGAACCCCTTTATAGGTCTTATTCAGATCATTATGATCTGGCACTTCATAGTTCCAACTAGGAGGGGAAATAATACACCCTATTAATACAACTACTACAAATGGTATATGCTTAATGTTTACCACTGATGTAGTTAGGGAAATCTTAAAAGATTGTATTATTGTTAACTCTTTTTTATTTTTTAGGATTTTTTTATTCTTAGGTTTTAAAGGTTTTGTAACTTTAAACCCTTTAAATAATTTTGGTAATATTAACGTTGTGCGTGTCATAAATTATAGCAAATTAAAACTTTCGTAAAAACAATTTATAAATATTATATTAAATATTTATTTTCTAATCTTCTATATTTTTGGTTTGATATTTGACATTTTATGACACTTTAGATTTTAAATAGTAAAACGACTCAGGCTACTTTTTACAAATTTGTAAAAAATTTGCTTGTCTAAAATTTCATAAAAGTTTTTTATCAAACTTTTTGGGGTTAAACTTTCATGAGCTGCTTTATACATTTCAATCAGCTCAATTTTTACATGTGCAATGACCGCATTTATTTTATTAAATATAGGTCTGTAAAATAAAAGTTATGCCCCTTTTTATCAATTCCATGGCTGTGCACCCAGCAACAAAATTATAATAATTTTCACACATTGCAGGGAAAGGATTTGAACCTTTGACCTCAGGATTATGAGCCCCGCAAGCTACCAGACTGCTCTACCCTGCATCAAGTTGTCAGCAGATAATGGGATTCAAACCCATGACATCAACCTTGGCAAGGTCACACTCTATCGCTGAGCTACATCTGCAAATAGCCTCATGCCGGATTCGAACCGACGACCATTGCATTACAAATACAACGCTCTACCAACTGAGCTAATGAGGCCCACAAATATTATAAATATTATTTTTTAATTAAATGTTACAATGAATCTATATGTAATTTATATTGATTTCAAAGCGAGTTCAAATAATACCCAGAACCAAACATTTCTAAAAATAATTCTTTTGTCGCGATTTGGTTTTGACCAATTCTTAATTGTTATCTCAACTTGGGTAATCTAACTAATTAGTAAATTTAAACTTTATAAAAAGTATCTATTAAATAAATATATTCTTTAAATATTTTATTTAATAATTTTTTACATAATCGAATTAAAATTATAGTTTCATAAAATATACAGAATTATTCTGCCTTAAGAATCATAAAAACTATTTTTATGAAATACCATTCATTTAGTTATACAAATTCTAAACTCGGAATAAATCGAATTTCAAATAAAAATGGTATTACCTGAGAGTGAAGAATACAATTAAAAATAAAATGATAAACTTCTAACCCTCCAGAATTATTGATAGGTTTAATAGATTTATTGATGTTTAACTATGACTTAACTTTGGTTATAGTTAAACATCAGGAAATAGAACTTTTTATCTTAAGAGTCAGAAAAATTTTTATTAAATACCATTTATTTAGTTAGACGAATTCTAAACTCGGAATAAATCGAATTTCAAATACCGAATGGTATTACCAAATTAAAAAAGACATAAATATACTCTTCAACTAATTATTTTATTAATAGATTAAATAGAAAAGTTTAAATAAAATATGAATAAAGTGAAGTACAAAATTAAATTATAGTTTTAAAAATATTTATCATTTTTGGGGGTTTAATAAACTCTTAATCAAAAATATTTTAAGCTTTATTTTATGTCAACTTCGTTTTTACCTTCTATTTTTGTCCCTTTTATTGGTTTGGTATTTCCATTTGTAACTTTAGCGTACTATTTAGTATATATGGAACAAAATGATATTGACTAATAAATTTAGAATTTATTATTTTAATGATTATTAAAATAAAATAATAATTGGTATAATTAACATAGTTAAGAGTCGTTGCCCGAGTGGTTAATGGGGACGGATTGTAAATCCGTTAGTTATACTTTCGCTGGTTCGAATCCAGCACGACTCATTAAATTATTTTAGAAATATGATTAAGAAAGAAAAATCTGTAACTTTTTAAGCTAGAATTAATCTAATGAATAAATAAAACTTAATATTTATATTTTATAATAGGTTTTAATGTTAAAAGTAAAATTTTAAACTTATTATACAAAATCATATAAAGTATAATTTATGATTATTACACTAAATAAACCACTCAAAATATTCCCAATATGGTTTATCATGCATATAACATAGAATTCTTAAGGTTTTTTAGCATAAAGTATTTATGGCAAGTGATTTTATATTAAGAATTCGTATGAACATATAATAATTCTGATTTTAATTTTATACTAATTTTTAAAGGCTAAAGGGCAATAATAAATAAATTTGAATATTATAAATGCATAAAATTTATAAACTATAAATATAAAAAATATTAGAATATATATTTTGGGACATAAATAATGGTAACAAGAAAATAAATTACATCTCGAAACCACCTTAAAACTGGTACTAACTGTTAATTGAAATATTTAATTAATAAGAAAAAATAAAATAAAATTCTTATACAGAATAAAGTATAAATTTCAGTGACAGAGAAAGAAATAACAAAAATATATTATCGTTTAGTAAATATAAATAATAAATTTTAAGGTTAATCGAAGCTCAAGGGTATTTTAGTTTTACTTATATCTATTTTATTGAACTATAAGTTTTAGTAATTTAGCGATTGAGTAAAAATTTTTATTTGAAGAATACTTTTTGTTCTTTCTTTTATTTCTTAATAAGATTAATAGCTTTTTATAAATTGTTATTTTCTTTTTCAACTTGTTATTTGTAAAATAACCATTTTCTAAATTCTAAATAAATTTACCCTATCTTTAAAATTTATTATTTACGCATATAATTAATTTTAATATTCAAATATTGGTTTTATTATTCATTTCTATTTTTATTTTTAGATCAAAACAGAGAAGTAATTTATTGTTATTTATGTGGTCTTACTAACCTTTGTAATTATTTTATTTGTTTTGTCAGGTCGGGTAATCCGCAATTATTTTAATTTTTATTATCCTCCTTAATTAAATTTTGTATTTGTTCTTTTAATGAATTTTAAACTCCATTTTATTTTATTATGCAAACTAATTCGTCATTTTTATTCAAAGTAAATTTAAATATATTACTAAATTTGATATTATTTTATAAGTATTACTTTAAAATCTCCAATTAAGGATCGTATGAACTTGCGTTTAGAATCTTGCAATTATTTGTGCTTTTGTTTTGCAAGTACTTTCCTCTAATATAGTTACTAAAACTTTGAAGGAAACAAATTTCTAGAATTCTAATAGCCAACCCAAACAAAGTTTAATGTTACTAAAATTATAAACTATAAATAAATCGAATTTCAAATACAAAATTGTTCAGAGAGTAAAGAATACAATTAAAATAAAATGATAAACTTTTAATACTTCAAGGTTATAAATAGGTTTAATAGATTTTCAAAAATTTTAGGAGTAATAATTATTTGAGAAATTAACCTACCTACAATAAACCTAGTTGCTAAGTCAACAATAAAAACTACTTCTATACAATTATTCCATTTTCTAATTTAGTAATATTATAACAGTAGATAGGATCAGAATTCAAAACTTTATACATATTCTTAAGAGAATCCTTTATAGGTATAATCAAAATCTAAAAACTCCTCAGATGAAAACCTTGCTTTAACCTTTGAAATATAATGGATTCTACATCTTCCTGATCATTTTTAAATTAATTTGAATCATACTTATCCGTTAGAGCTTTTAGTAATTTTCTAAAACTTTTTTAGAATTTTTACCTAGTTTGTCTTTATTAATAAAGACCTCATAAAGCATTTTCTTAAAGTTTTAGAATATATATGTTTATATTATGTATATTATGGACAATCAAAACTTCTTATGATTTCCAACTTATAAATTTAATATAGTCTACATATTTTTTTTAGAAAACTTGGAAACATTTAAAATGAGGAGTTAGATTATTTAGAAAACAATATCTAACATTAAAAAATCACATACATAGTCGCACTCTTGTCATATAAATTTGGCTTTTTATAATAAAACTTTGTTCTATTTCGTCGTCTGATTTTAATTGACTAAGATATTTATATAAAATATTTAAGAAAAAACCGAAGTCAAACAAATGAAAAGGTACTTTAATTTGATTAGAACGATTTAATTAATATAATTATTTTTTACACTTTAAATGTACTAATTCTTCTCATTTTATTTAAACTTTACTATAGCTTGCCATACAAATGCTAAAAGAAAAAAAAGAATGGGAATTATTGGCAATATAACGATTTAATTTTTAAGTTATCAAAAAAGTTAAATTAGATAGTTCAGATTAATTTGATATTTATCAATTACCGAATTTGATTTGAAGAAAGTTAAAATTTTGATCAAATTATTTAAGATTATTTTATAAGATTTAAATTTTATAATATAATTTATTCTTACTTTAATTTTTATTTTGTTAATTTTATATTTTGAAAATTATTTTAACTTTAATTTACACCATTAATTAAAGAGCCGAAAGCACTATACGCTTCGGGTAAAAGAGCCATACAATTTGCATTTTTAAGATAATTATGATTTCTGATTGAACTTAATAGGAAACAATTATTTAATTTTTATAAAAAATATAAAATGTTTATATTCATAACAATTAACCACTAAACTAATAAACTTTCAATATTTGACATAAATATATTCTCCAAGTATTTTTTTTATTTTTACTTTTCTATAATTTAAACTATAGAAAAGTACAAATATACCACTTGTAATTTAAGTATTATCCGTTATAACTTGTTATATTATATAAATTATTAATTTTAAATTATATTATATTAAATAAAACTTCAATTTTGCGAAAGTGATATTTTAATAAACGTCATAAATCGTTAATAATTAAAATCCCAAACGTTCATATTTAAAAATAAAGGAAATTATTTTTAATTGAATTTTTTATTAATATTTTCAGAATCTTTAATTTAAAATTAATTCTTTTGGTTAAGTTTTATCAATTTAATCTTGATCTCTACTTCTGATTATTAATTTTATTCTTACCGGATAGTTGTTATTCTTTAAAATTTTAATGCGAATAACTTCCTTGATTATTAAGCCTCGGTGCTCTAATATTTGCTTCAATTCCTCCTAATAAGGACTTAATAATTTTATGATATTTTTAGTAACCTGTACGAGAGGAATTTTTATAATTTTTAAGTTTTAACGTTTATCTTTATAAGAAGCAATTATTTATAATTAAAGATTATAATTAAAGAAAATTTATATACATTTTAAAAGATGAGATAGTTAATATAAGTTTTAAGTTAGTACTAAAAATTGTTTTGTAAATTAAATCCTACTAATTATTTATTAAAATAGAGTTTTCCGGTGAGGATTATTGATTTAAAATTATTAGTAATTAATATTAAACCTTTTGATATGTCTCTTCTAAATAGAATCTTAATACCAAATCAATGATCGTAATAAAAGATTTTTCAAAAATTTAAGACATTAAACTTGACAAAATATCTTCTGAAAATAATAAAACTCTATTTTTATCTCATTTTCAGAATTTTCAACTTCTTCTTTATTCTGTATACTGATTAAAAGTATTTTTATCTTTTCTATAAACTGACTTTTAAAGTACACATTATCAAAATAGAACACCAAATAATGTTCTTATTTTACCAGTTGAATAAAAATAAAGCAAATTATATTTTAAATCTTTTTCGAACTAAACACTATATTTAATCAAGTTATTAACCATAAATTAAAATATAAAATGTTTAATACACATTTTGAAATCAAGTTAAATATATAAAACTAATCATTCTAAATCAATATGTTCTACCACTTTCCACCAAGCAAACACCCATAAGTTGTTTATATTTCAAGCTGATAATATATTAAAATTTTTACAAAGTAACAATAATTGTTAAGATCTAAGAAAATTAGTAGACCAATCAAAACATTTTGTTGCTTTGTAATTTGTAAAAGATCATTAAAATAAGATTTCTTAACATCGTGCAAAGGCTTTCTATAATCTTTTTATCAATAAAGATAATTAGCTATTTTAATATATTAATTTATTATATTAAACGTTAAATATGTTTTAGTGTTTACATTAGAATCTTATACTTACTATATATAATATTTTAAAATTTTTACTATAAATTCAAGATAAATATATAAATATATATAGTAAATAAATATATATAGTAAATAAATTTTAAAATATTTAAAATTTTTACTATAAATTCAAGATAAATATATAAATATATATAGTAAATAAATATATAAATATATATAGTAAATAAATATATATAGTAAATAAATTTTAAAATATTTAAAATTTTTATTATATATTGAAGATAAAGATCTATAAATATATATAGTAAAAAAATATATATACGCGCGCGCGCGCGTTTATCTTGGGCGTTACAACATTATAACAAATTTAACGTTTAACACAATAAATTAATTTAAACGTTTTGTTAAATTACAGATTAATTTTAGTTATAACGTTACGGTAAAATTACACCATGATAACAAATTTAACGTTTAACACAATAAATTAATTTAAACGTTTTGTTAAATTACAGATTAATTTTAGTTATAACGTTACGGTAAAATTACACCATGATAACAAATTTAACGTTTAACACAATAAATTAATTTAAACGTTTTGTTAAATTACAGATTAATTTTAGTTATAACGTTACGGTAAAATTACACCATGATAACAAATTTAACGTTTAACACAATAAATTAATTTAAACGTTTTGTTAAATTACAGATTAATTTTAGTTATAACGTTACGGTAAAATTACACCATGATAACAAATTTAACGTTTAACACAATAAATTAATTTAAACGTTTTGTTAAATTACAGATTAATTTTAGTTATAACGTTACGGTAAAATTACACCATGATAACAAATTTAACGTTTAACACAATAAATTAATTTAAACGTTTTGTTAAATTACAGATTAATTTTAGTTATAACGTTACGGTAAAATTACACCATGATAACAAATTTAACGTTTAACACAATAAATTAATTTAAACGTTTTGTTAAATTACAGATTAATTTTAGTTATAACGTTACGGTAAAATTACACCATGATAACAAATTTAACGTTTAACACAATAAATTAATTTAAACGTTTTGTTAAATTACAGATTAATTTTAGTTATAACGTTACGGTAAAATTACACCATGATAACAAATTTAACGTTTAACACAATAAATTAATTTAAACGTTTTGTTAAATTACAGATTAATTTTAGTTATAACGTTACGGTAAAATTACACCATGATAACAAATTTAACGTTTAACACAATAAATTAATTTAAACGTTTTGTTAAATTACAGATTAATTTTAGTTATAACGTTACGGTAAAATTACACCATGATAACAAATTTAACGTTTAACACAATAAATTAATTTAAACGTTTTGTTAAATTACAGATTAATTTTAGTTATAACGTTACGGTAAAATTACACCATGATAACAAATTTAACGTTTAACACAATAAATTAATTTAAACGTTTTGTTAAATTACAAATTAATTATACTTATTTGCGGAGGAGATGGTCAAGATGGTAAAACATCTTTTCTAACGACCCGTTTGAAGGCAATTCATCGGTTCGACTCCTCCCACCCTAGTATTTTGATAAATTCTGATTATACTTGTTTATGGAGGAGATGGTCAAGATGGTAAAACATCTTTTCTAACGACCCGTTTGAAGGCAATTCATCGGTTCGACTCCTCCCACCCTAGTATTTTGATAAATTTTATTTGTTAAGTATTGTTTTAAAAATCTAAAAAACTTTTAAAGATAACGGGTTGGTGTATAACCAACTTAGGGTGGTGCGGTGGTTAGGGGTATGTCGATTTAGAACGATTGGTTTATTGAGTTTTATAAAAATCAATAAGTTCGATACCATAACCGGAAGTTCTTGCAGAAACAAAACCATAACGAATTGCAAGAAAC